GCAGCGGTTGCCTTTTTGCATTCCTCGGCGACCGTTGATGAAATTCACCCTATGAAAGTTCGGACCACTTATCGATGAGACTTAAAAGGCCAAGGACCCGGGCGGCAGGACCAAAACAACAAAGCTACTCTGCGCGTCACGAGGCGGCGGCCCGTAGGGCAGTTTACTCTTCCGTGCGTCGCAGGGGAGTGCAGATTTAGGTGTTTTAGCAGCCACAACTAATCTTTTTTTAGCTATCACCTCGTCTATTACTATGTTTCCGCAGCCCCCGTTAGCTGGATTTCTTTATTCGTAGCAAATTCTATTTGTTCCTTGCCGCTTCAGGCGGCTGTGGGGCCTACTAGCCGCCCTAATAGGAGTAGTTACTAGCGTTATCAGTCGTTTCTATTATATACGCTTCGTGAAAATAATGTGTATTTTGATACACCTAAAACCATTAAATATACCTCAATTTTGATGCGTCGTATTTTATCGAACGGGGCGTTGTAGGCAGAATACGCCGCCTTGAACACATTTACATCGATCAAGAGCCGCCGCGATCGGGCAAGTTGAGTCCTCTACAAATTATCCCGACGAACTGCTGACCTTAGTTTTGCAGTCTTCCCAGGAACCTGGATCGCTACGCACTTAATTTCCTCCCGACCAGCATTCAGATCATTCTCGCCTAAGATAACCACCCCGACGACAGGCCAGTGAGTATGTCGAGCGAACTCAGATAACCCTTTGGCGTGGTTTTGAGCGGCTCGGAATGATCTGTATGATTGGTTGGATAAAAAATATGCTCCAAGAATGAAGATCTAGCTTATTAAACCGGTTCGAATTTACGGCCACTAACGTGATTTCGTCCAATTATGGTATTACCGCTTGACACGAAAGAGAACCAACGAGTCATTGAAGATAAACTGGATGGACTGGATGTTCGAGATGGACTGGATGTTCGAGTCGAATAGGGCCGCAAAAGCAAAGATACAAGTCTTCAAGGCCGTAAAAGCTGGAAGCAATTCGAAGCAGCCCATGTCAGACGGGACCTTCTCCGTATAATAGATCAACGAGTTGCCTGATGGTGTGTCTGGTTCGATATCGGGTTCAAAATCCTGTCACCCGTTACCTTCTGCTTGAGCTTTTTTCCATGGAGAGGCCGTCTCGTTACACTGTAAGGATAGTTGCTTTTTAAGCAAGGATGATAACAACTAGCTCGGAGCCAGTTATCAATCCAATATCGAACCTTCAAGCTCGTGTCCGGCAAAACCGAAGCTATCCCCTTGTCTGCTTCTAGTTTCAGGTGAACCACTCCGTAGCCTCGTTAACCACATGCTCACCATAATACCGGGGGTCCCGGAATTTCTGTATACTCGCTCCCCAGTGGTCTTTTCTTGACGCTTTAACCTTATTAATATTTATATTTTCCGTCGTAGGACTTTATCTCGTTTTTTACGATAATTCATCATTCTTATGAAGTTTCTAAGAGATGCGCACTATTGGACTTGAACCAATAACCAATAGGAACGGATTTTAAATCCGTCGTGTTTACCTTTTTCACCAAATGCGCAAAAGAACGGAGACAAAAATAGATATATTGCTTTAGTCCTTTCTGTTTTTTTCGTCTCGCTGCGCGCTCGGCAACATCTGCTAAATAAAGCGTAGAGCCTCCCTCCATGGCCTTCTGAGCCATATGTTTTGCGTATCCCGAAGCAAGCTTATCCCCTCCCTCGTAATCTAACCGTAATTCGATGACGCGAAATCAAACCGTAATTCGAGTACGGGACATTAATTATTATGTAAATTTATTATTCAATTCTTATTCCTTAATATATGATTATACATGAGAACGAGATCATCCTATCGCGGCGGAGCGATTCCCTCAGCAATAGGCTAAAAAATGGTGAAGAAAAGTGTATACGGCGATCGAAACCAACTAGACCGACCTTACTAAATCGAGGTGGGAATCGAAAAACAAACATTCTTGAAAATAAAAAGTTTAAGTTATCGGTACGGCTCCGGCAAACAAAAAACATATGTGTATTTTCGGTTTTCGATTAGTAGATTTTCCAAGCCGGAGTCCGCAACTATTTATCACATTAGTGAAAAGTGGATATACTAGCTAGTAATTCCATTCGAAATTTGACTGCTGGTCGGGCACTGTTGGACGGGGGGTAAACTTTACACAGACCCAAAGAACACTGTTTTCATAAAATGGAGCAAAGATAATACTTAGTGCCTGAGTACGAAGCCAATGTGAGGGAAGCTTACGATGAGCGAGAGACTACAAGGGATAAAAGCAACTCCATGGGAACTCGCTATATTATAAACGTAGGTTATACTAACCCCGGCCGACCCCTGAGGTTGCCTGAATCTATTCCGCGGATTGGAAGTAGAGCCTACACTGGATCCTTTTCTCATCGATAAATAAGAATGCCTTCCGGCAGGTCGAATTCAAGCAAAAAAAAAAAGAGTACTTATGTATTTACTTATAGTCATTTTACCGTTGATTGGGAGTTTTGCGGCAGGGTTTTTTGGTCGTTTCCTCGGTTCAAGGGGAGTGGCTGTAGTTACAACCACGTGTGTTTCATTATCTTCTATTTTATCTCGTATTGCATTCTACGAAGTCGCGCTGTGTGCCAGTGCTTGTTATATAAAGATTGCTCCTTGGATTTTTTCGGAACCCTTCGACGCTGCTCGGGGCTCTCCATCTGACAGCCTTACAGTCATTTTATTATTGGTTGTCACAATTGTAAGTAGCTTAGTTCATATTTATTCAATTTCCTATATGTCTGGGGATCCGCATAGTCCACGTTTCTTTTGCTATTTGTCAATCTTTACTTTTTTTACGCCTATGCTGGTAACTGGAGATAATTCCATTCAGTTATTTTTAGGATGGGAGGGGGTTGGACTCGCGCCATATCTATTGATAAATTTTTGGTTTACGCGCATTCAGGCAAATAAAGCGGCTATTAAAGCTATGCTCATAAATCGCGTAGGTGATTTTGGATTAGCTCTCGGGATTATGGGTCGTTTCACTATTTCTCAAACAGTTGACTTTTCCACTATTTTTGCTTGTGCTAGTGTCTTTTCTGAACCCCATCATTATTTCCTTTTTTGTAGCATGGAATTTCATGCCATAACTGTTATTCGTATTTTAGTGTTTATTGGCGCTGTTGGAAAATCCGCACAGATTGGATTGCATACTCGGTTACCCGATGCAATGGAGGGTTTTATAATATTTGAGGGCTCTCATGTGCCGCCATTAGGTACATTCCAACAATCTCACTGTATGCTGGAATCGTCGACCGAATGAGAGTCCCTATCGGAAAAATATCTCGTTTTGACCAATCAGCAGGAAACCTATCGGGGTCAAATCCACCCGGCAAAGTCAAGGCCGAAGGAGCTCTATAGGATCCCCAGAGACTGTACGTAAGACCTCTTGTTCGAAATGGAATCTCTCCTCCTCCCGAACCCGCTGGCCCGAGCAAGGGGCACGAAGAAGACCAGAGGGAGAGGCCCGGAGGGCGGCGGGGGACTTTCTGACAGGGCCCCGAACTATTTCTGTCAGACAAGAGAGGGAATAAAAAACTGAAAAAAAAGGGGGGGAACTGTCGGACGGAAAAAGGGAAAAAACTGACGAGGAGGAACTTGCAAGAAAGGATAGACGAGAAAAGGGCAGGAACTGATAAGTTTTTGTAAGAATCTATATTTTCGGCGTCGAGTCTATTCGTGTATGAAGGAAAAACCACATCTTAGTTTTTAAGGGCACAGCCCCGTAAGATTATTGGGAGAGCCCATATTTCATAAGTGGAAGATCCAGTCCCTACTCTTGCCAGAGGTAGACTCACCAACCAATTACCCGATGCTGTAGAAAAAATATAGATTTTCCGGCCTTGTGAAATCGTAAACGGTTATGCAAGAGTAGCCCACTCCAGTATCCGCTTTGATTCATGCAGCTACTACGGTAACAGCAGGCGTTTCTATGATAGCAAGGTGCTCCCCTTTATTTGAATACTCACCCAATGCTTTGATTGTTATTACTTTTGTAGGCGCTATGACGTCATTCTTCGCGGCAACCACCGGAGTATCACAAAACGATTTAAAAAGGGTTATAGCTTATCCAACTTGTAGTCAGTCAGGCTATATGATCTTTGCTCGCGGCATTTCCAACTATTCTGTTAGCGTATTTCATTCAATGAATCACGCCTGCTTTAAAGCACTTTTATTCTTGAGTGCAGGTTCAGTAATTCATGCCATGTCGGATGAGCAAGATATGCGTAAGATGGGAGGGCTTGCTTCCTTGTTACCTTTTACCTATGCTATGATGCTTATAGGTAGCTTATCCTTAATTGGTTTCCCTTTTTTAACGGGATTTCATTCAAAAGATGTTATTCTGGAACCTGCTTACACGAAATATACTATTAGTGGTAACTTCTCTTTTTGGTTAGGAAGTGTATCGGTCTTTTTTACTTCTTATTACTCTTTCCGTTTACTGTTTCTAACCCTTCCAGCACCAACTAATTCATTCAAGCGAGACTTAAGTAAATGTCATGATGCGCCCATTCTTATGGCAATACCTCTAATCCTTTTGGCTTTTGGGAGTATTTTTGCAGGATACTCGGCCAAAGATATGATGATTGGTTCAGGTACCAATTTTTGGGCTAATTCACCTTTCATACTACCCAGAAATGAAATTCTGGCCGAATCTGAGTTTGCTACTCCAACCATTATCAAACTAATTCCTATTTTGTTTAGTACTCTAGGTTCATTCGTGGCGTATAGTGTCAATTTTGTGGCGAATCCACTCATTTTCGCTTTGAAAACTAGTACTTTTGGTAATCGACTATATTGCTTTTTCAATAAGCGCTGGTTTTTCGATAAAGTTTTTAACGACTTCTTAGCTAGATCGTTTTTGCGTTTCGGATATGAAGTTTCGTTCAAAGCTTTAGACAAAGGTGCTATTGAAATCTTGGGTCCTTATGGAATTTCGTACACGATTCGAGAAATGGCTCAGCGAATAAGTAAAATTCAAAGTGGATTTGTTTATCATTATGCCTTTGTTATGTTGCTCGGATTAACAATACTCATTTCCGTTATAGGCCCGTGGGATTTCATCTCTTTCTGGGTAGATAATCGATTGTATTTCATTTACATAGTTAGCTTTTTATTTATTAATATCTAAGGAAACATTGGTACGAACTAAAGGCCACACTTCATTGTATAATATATTAAATCTTTAAGGAACGCAATGATAAGAGCAAAGCTAGCTATGAAAGACCCGGGGGGCCCCCCGGCCTCCCTCCCCGGGGAGAGCCCTTCGGCCTTCGGGCCTTTTCCCTGATACAAAATGACTCTCCCGCTGGTCGAGACCTTCGGACCTCAAGAACGAGAAGAAATAACCGAAGCGATAGTTGACCATCGCACGGCTCTCTGGCCTGACTTTTTCTGGAGCTTCGCGGCGGGCGCACCCAGCGAGCGCCGCCTATTACACGGACGGTCCTTGGAAGGTCGTTTAGACTCCTGTCCCTAGCAGTATAGGTAATCCGCTCCATCTTGAACTCTATCCCTCCACACGAGAGAGTAGGTAGAGGACAAACCATTTATAACCTGGTTGATATATACCATCAATAGGCATGGAGCGAGCAACGTACGTTCATGCGCTTCGCCATTTGCAGAGCTCAGGTGCCAATGGTTAATTGCTGGTTGACAAGGACCGAAAGAGTCTCCGATTCGCCGGTACAGAACCTCATCTTAAATACAAGAGAACCGGCTTGCTCCATACTTTTGGGTTACCCCCGGGGGAGAAGGTAAATGAAACCCCCTCAACAGAGCTTCTTGCACATGCTAAGGTCTCCGTGTTCGTTGCCGAACAAGGATGAGTGCAACGCCTTTGCACAGAAATGGACTTGTGCTCTTTATCGTGCGGGATCCGGACCACCGGTCGCCCGCCCCCCGATGGAAATAATCAATTGAATTCGCCAAAAAAAAACCGGGTCGACAGATTTTTAGTATCAAATGCTAATTTCTCGCTTTAGGCTATTATCTATCGTACCGGCGGCATTTTCTACAATAATTAGATTAGCGCGCATTCTGATTCCATTGTGAATAACTATCTATTATCCAGAGACTGAAGAGGAAGGAAGAAACAAAGAAAGGGCAAAAACTTGCCTAACAAGCGGCGGAGGCCTCCGGCCCGTAGGGCAGCGCTACGGGCCTTTTTGCAGCATATATATTCTTCGCAGCAAAAATATATATTTTTTTCGGGATTTCTAGGAAAAAGAGTAAACGTATATGTTACAAGTTTTAGCTCCATTCCATTCCAATTTAAGTGGTCTCATTTTGCTTCCTTTGCTAGGAAGCCTTATTATTTCGGTGATCCCGAATCCAAGAGTACGTCTGATACGAGGTATCACAATTTGGACCTCTTTGATCACTTTTTTATATTCTCTTCTTTTTTGGATACGCTCCGAGAATGATACAGCAAAATTTCAGTTTGTGGAAACTATTCGATGGCTTCCGTATCCAAATATCAATTTCTATATAGGTATAGATGGTATCTCGTTATTCTTTGTGATCTTGACCACGTCCTTAACCCCTATTTGCATTCTTGTTGGCTTTTGCAATGTCAAGAATTATAAAAAAGAGTATATGATAGCGTTTTTCATTCGTGAATCTTTCCCAATTGCTGTGTCTCGCCCACTCGATCTTTTAATATTTTACGTTTTTCTTGAAAGCGTGTTAATTCCCATGTTTATTATTATAGGTGTTTGGGGGTCCAGACAAAGGAAAATCAAAGCAGCGTATCAGTTCTTCTTGTACACCTTGATGGGATCCTTGTTGTGCGCCACGTTGGTGCTAGTGAGTCTCCGGACAGCAATAAAATAAGCCGGCATGGGGTGTTCTATGTAAAGCGTCCCACTATCCTTGCGGGGAAAGCCCAAAGGGTATTGTAGCATGTGGGGAAAAGGGGAACACGGCGTGAAACCGATAGCGCTAAGGAGTTCCCCGAGCTAGAAGTTCTATGGCTCGTCTTGCGAGTCTACTGGAGGTATCCCACTCAGTCTGGCTGGGAAAAGGCCCAGCCATTATGTCGCCAGCGGGAACAGCGATCTTCTTCACAGCCACCGCCCCTGAACAGGGGGCTAGTAAAAAGAGTGGAACGCGCTTGGAGACAGCTACCGTATAGATACGGGCAAGGACTCAGAACCTAAGGAACCGATTCGACACACCAGCATGAAACGTGGGATTGTCTAAGGTCACTCCGGGGAACTGGCTTTTTAAACTCTCCGGCCGGGGGTGTCAGACCCGGCCGGGAGAAGGGTAGGCAACGGGGGGCCCGTAATAACGGACATGATTCTGCTAAGGGGCCCAGAGAGAACGGGTGATGACATTATAAATAAAAACCTTATACTGCTCATCTCGTCTTAGGGGAGGCTGAACCCAAACAAGAAGGCTCGGGCGGGGTCCGACCGCCCGCGCGGTTAGTTGGATTGGAATCTCCCGTGAGAGGAACACAGGGTATACTGGAAGCGAGGGGAGGCCGGGGGGGGGGCCGAAGAAGCCGCCCCTAGAAACTTCCAACCAATCTATAAGCTCAAAGATCGCTCGGAGAGCCGTATGCGGGGAGACTTGCACGTACGGTTCGGAAGAAGGCCATTGATACCTAATGAAGATATCACCATGACTGAGGTATAAGCCACGCCCTGAAAGTGCAGAGGACTTGGTTTTATCGGGTAGTTGGTGGCCCATCTCTTACCATGCTCTTAGCCATTTTATTTATTTCTTCCCAAACAGGAACCACTGATCCACAAATATTACCAACCACAGAATTTAGTGAGCGGCGCCAAATCTTGCTATGGATTGCTTTTTTCGCTTCCTTTTCTGTGAAAGTGCCTATGGTACCAGTTCATATTCGGTTACCTGAAGCTCATGTGGAGGCACCTACGGCTGGATCTGTAATCTCGGCAGGAATTCTTCCAAAATCGGGGACCTATGGTTTTTTAAGATTCTCCATACCCATGTTTCCTGAAGCGACACTTTATTTCACTCCTTTCATTTATACTCTAAGCGTGATTGCTATCATACATACTTCTTTAACTACAATGAGACAAATCGATTTGAAGAAAATTATTGCTTACTCTTCAGTAGCCCATATGAATTTTGTGACTATTGGTATGTTCAGTCTGAACATACAGGGAATTGAAGGTAGCATTTTACTTATGTTAAGTCATGGACTGGTTTCTTCAGCCCTTTTTTCATGTGTCGGGGCTCCGTACGACCGACACAAGACAAGAATTGTTAAATATTATGGAGGTTTAGTCAGCACCATGCCTATTTTCTCTACCATTTTCTCATCCTCTACCCCAGCCAATATGAGTTTACCCGGTACTAGCAGCTTTATTGGGGAATTTCCCATTTTAGTAGGGGCTTTCCAAAGGAATAGCTTAGTGGCCACATTAGCAGCACTTGGGATGATTTTAGGCGCCGCTTATTCCCCTTGGCTATATAATCGTGTGGTTTTCGGTAATTTCAAACCCAATTTTCTCCTCAAATTCTCCGATTTAAATAGAAGAGAAGTTCTCATCTTTTTACCTTTCATTGCTGGAGTTATTTGGATGGGTGTTTACCCCGAAGTGTTCCTAGAGTGTATGCATACTTCCGTGAGTAACTTGGTGCAGCATGGAAAATTTGATTGAAAAACATAAAAAAGAGGTTCGAAGAAACGTTTGAGCATGATTTTTTAGCGCTTCTCCCGGAGATCTTTCTCATTGACGCAACCATCATTTTGCTTATTTATGGAGTTGTATTTAGTACCTCTAAAAAGTATGATTATCCACCGTTAGTGCGTAATGTGGGTTGGCTTGGTTTACTTAGTGTTCTAATAACCATCCTATTGGTCGCCGTTGGCTCACCTCTAGCTGTTGCCAATTTAGTATATAATAATTTAATAATAGACAGTTTCACATATTTTTGCCAAATCTTTCCATTATTAAGTACGGCTAGTACTATGGTTATGTGTTTGGATTATTTCAAACAGGAGAGTCTGAATGCTTTCGAATCTATTGTATTAATTCTACTTTCTACTTGCAGCATGCTTTTCATGATCTCGGCTTATGATTCAATTGCCATGTATTTAGCTATTGAGCTTCAAAGTTTATGTTTCTATGTGATCGCAGCATCAAAAAGAGACTCTGAATTTTCCACAGAAGCCGGCTCAAAATATTTCATTTCAGGTGCTTTTTCCTCCGGAATATTATTGTCTGGTTGTTCCATGATTTATGGGTTTACTGGAGTTACCAACTTTGAGGAATTAGCTAAGATTTTCACTGGATATGAAATCACTTTGTTCGGTGCTCAATCTAGCGGTATCTTTATGGGAATTTTATTTATTGCTGTAGGTTTTTTATTCAAGATCACTGCAGTTCCTTTCCGGGCGGCCGTTAGACGGCCTATGGGTACCGACGGATTGCGGCCAATCTCAATACTTTCGGGGCGCCCCGTGCGCCGAGCGTGGAAAACTCATCACTACCTCGTGAGAGCGTTGAGACCATAGCATGTTACAAAAACGCGGTTGAGAGCGCCCTAAATAGTTTTTTGCTGCTCAATAGCACCGCGTGAGCTCTATCTAATAGTGTTACACGAGATAAGCCCGCCTGGCGAATCGAAGTTATCCTCTTGTCAACTGGCTACCCAGTCCACCCGTCGAAGGGGGTGGGGAAACGCGCGAACGCACGCTGGTGTGCTTCCTGCCTGTCGAGGTGAAAAGGCGACAAGGTCTAGATTGGAGCTGGAAACTGCATGGAAGCCGATTACCCAACTCTTTGGAGACAATTAACAAAACGATATCTCAAGGCACCAAAAACCATAGGCTGTACCGGCGAGATCCAACGGTGAAATAAATCCCCGCCGGCTGGAAGTCAGAGGGCCTTTAGTACCCCACCCAGCGCCCAAATATTTTATTCGGCCGCGGAGCGAACCAAGTGCGGAAGCGAGAGGAGGAAACAAGTCCCGGCCCAGTAAAACGCTGGCAACAACAGAGGGGAAGAGGTCTATGCAGTACCTGCCTATACTTGGCGGGGTGAACTCTACAAAATCAACCGATATCACTCCAGGTGATCCAGGTGGATCCGGCTGCGTGTGGAGTGGAATGGCCGGAAGCGGGGAGGGGCCCGAAGGCGGCGCGAAGAGGGAGAGGCGGCTCGACTCGACCTGCCGCCCGCCGGTTTAAAAAGAATATATATATATATATATATATATATATATATATATATATATTTTTTTTTCGCCGTGCCCCCCGTGCCGCCCTTTGGATAATCCGAAAGTTAAGTAGAGTTAGAGAGCCGTATGATGGGCCACTATCCAGTACGGTTCGGAGAGCACTGTAGCAAGTCATTCGGGAATTTTCTCAACCGTTTGCTAAGCGAACAGCGAGTCAGCGACAAATAGAAAGTATATATATTTCCAGAAACTTATCAAAATCATCCCTTTTTTTGTCTGGCAATGCCCGGCCTTTTTTTTGTAAGACAGAAAAATTCCCCGCCCTACAGGCCTCTCCCGCGGGGGGGGGGTATCGTCCCCTTCGGCCTGCGCGGGAATCTACAAGCCATTTCCGGCCTTCGACCTTTCGGACCCTGTGAAGCTAAAGAAGTCTCCTTCGGAACCACAAAGTGCTGCGCACCTCTTCTTACAGTCTCGTGCCTTTGGCGGCGGCCATAGGCACGTAGTGCGCGGGGAGGGCCGGGAGGAAGAGGTGCCACTCGACCAGAGGGGGAGCGCTCTACGATTGAAGGGCTTGAGCCCTCGAACCAACCAATAGGGGATAGGAAAAATATAGATTTTTTATCGACTTGTTGCGCGACTCGGTGAATGTATCTTCGACTCTATATATGTGGGCACCTGATGTATACGAGGGTTCACCTACTATAGTTACAGCATCCTTTTCGATTGCACCTAAAATATCTATTCTTGCCAATATGTTACGTGTTTTCATTTATAGTTTCTATGATCCAACATGGCAACAACTATTCTTTTTTTGCAGCATTGCTTCTATGATCTTAGGAGCACTGGCCGCCACGGCCCAAAACAAAGTCAAAAGACTTTTAGCTTATAGTTCTATTGGACATGTAGGTTATCTTTTAATTGGTTTTTCATGCGGAACCATAGAAGGGATTCAATCACTACTAATTGGTACCTTTATTTATGTATTAATGACCGTTAATGCATCCGCCATAGTTTTAGCGTTACGTCAAAATCGTTTCAAATACATAGCAGATTTAGGTGCTTTAGCCAGAACCAACCCTATTTTAGCTATTACCTTGTCTATTACTATGTTTTCATACGCAGGAATACCCCCATTAGCTGGATTTCGTAGCAAATTCTATTTGTTTTTCGCCGCTCTAGGCTGTGGGGCCTACTTACTAGCCCTAATAGGAGTAGTTACTAGCGTTATCAGTTGTTTTTATTACATACGCTTTGTGAAAATAATGTATTCTGATACACCCAAAACATGGATTTTATATAAACCCATGGATCGTGAAAAATCGTTACTACTAGCAATCACTGTCTTTTTTATTATTTCTTTCTCTCCATATCCCTCTCCCTTGTTTTTAGCTACTCATCAAATGGCACTTTGCCTATGTTTATGAGCTTAATGATTTCTCGATGAGGGCGCGGGGAGACGCAGCACAAAAAAAAATCTTTTCGCGGCTGATTATCTATCGTATATAGAGAAATCCCCCCCTCAAGGCTTTAGCTCTCCGCAGGCGGCCCGTGGTGCATAAAAGGCTTTCTGATATTTCGTGGCCCTCTGGTCTTACATCCAAAGGGCCACCCCACGGGAGAGAGCAAAAAAAAATATGTATATTTTTTTTTCGTGCGGCTTCGAGAGAAGAGGCTGTCGTCGGGCTCTTCGCTGCGGGACGAGCACCTCGACTCGGTCGGCTCCTCCGGCCGCCGCCCTTCCTACGCATTTATTCAGCGGCCCTGGGGGGGTTGAGCCAACGCCAAAGGAGCCCGGACGACTTCCCTTGGCTCGGGGTCGAACCATTAATTGAAATTCGTATGAAAAACATATGATTCGGCGGGGCCAGGCTTTGGAAGGCCTTTCCGCCGTGGTCTTTATTGAAAAAGTTAGATGAAGTATGTAACATTTGGAAGCAAACAAGGTTTTTCGGTATAAAATAAAACCGTTGATTTTAGTTCGTTTCTCAATTATGATTTTTATCTCCCCAAGAGCTGGCGATTATCGGTAAAATCAAAAAGATTTTTGTTTTATCTAAGTCTATCAAGAAGAAACCGTAGCGCAAAAACCCCAATGCATTGTTTTGCTTGTCACGAAAAACGTATTGCATGCTACAGGCCGGCTTACTTTCGGCGCGCCTATTCAATCGTTGGATTGATTACGAAGGGGGGGAGCCCCACGGGAAACCCTTCGAGTTAGGACTCGGGCCGCCCCCCTTTGCTTGATTTTTTATCGTTCAATCTGGTATGAGGGAAACCCGAAGAAACAATGTCCACTGTTTACTGTTTCTTCACAAATATTTGACTCTTTTACTTAGATATACGAAAATTATATCAGTCTTTGCGTACTTTGTTTTCTGATCGCCGTTACCACGCTAGACTTCTTGGATATTAACTACTATGTTGCTTTTTTCAATCTTCTTCGTATATCATTTCACTCCATTTCTATCCCGGGGCCGCAATCCAGCCGCCATAAAAGAGTGGCTTATTGACAATCGACCAATCAATTTCAATAAATCTATCCTATCCATGCTTTTTCGATTTTTGTTTGGTACAATCTCGCTTTCCTGTAAATACTTACTCATCGGAAGCTTACGAGGTTTCAGATACATTATCTAAAACCTTAGAGGCGGAAAGGATGAAACCGGAAGAAGGAAGGGAGCACGGCGGCCGTATAATGAGAATCATTGATGGCGCTTTGAAAGATGGAGATTTGGTTAGAGTTTTTACATATATATATCGCGAGTCTCTATTTTGTTTTGAATAGCCATAGAAATCGGCCCATCTAACCTAAGCAAAGAAACGGAAGTACCACCCACGCAGGAGCCCAACCGGTTACTGAAGAGGCCTGTGAAGTCTTCCCGTTCCCACCCATTTCTCTAATATGGTGGCCCTCCTGCAGGATCTCTTACTTCGTGAACCCATATGATTATGTATTATTATTATTCGCTCCAAGTTTCCGGATTTAACCCGAGCTTACCTCAATCTCTTGATTTATGGATTCGTCGTATATGCATATATAGTGATTACAATTTCCCCAAATTCATTGATTTATGCATTATTAATTCTGTATATACGAAATGGAAGCCTTGTGTTACCCGTCGTGCGTGCAGGGATATCCATTGCGGCAGCTTTCTGGCCTAAGCGCTAGGTGGGAAAATCAACCCTTTATAGATTATGGAATGGCAAAAGTTTCCCGAGCAGATATCCCGTGTAATGGAACTCGCGCTCGCTGTTATATGGCCCTTAGTTAGTTTTTCGGTTGATTAAGATTAGATCAAGTTTCTTCGCTGCCTACTCTTGCGTATATTTCAGGCCATATCGGGTGATCCTCCACCCGACCCGAACCAAAAATATCAATGCATATATGGTTGGTCTCTGGGCGGCTTCCGGGACGCGAATAGTTCTTTCGCACAAAAAACTCCGGCTGGCTGATCGCTCAAGTCCAAGAGAAAGAAACCACTTTCGAGCTCCATTACGCTTTCTTCTTCCACTACCTCTTTACCCGGCTCGGTCTCCCGTTTCGTATTATGTCTTCTCCCCAAATAGAGCATAGCATCTCATACGGTGCCGCCGCTGTTGCAAAAATATTTTATTTGCTGCGGGTCCGACGATTTCATCGACTCGATATAATTGGCTGCATCCATCTCGTTCTTGATGGCTCGCCCCGAGTCCTCTATCGAATAATATAACGCTCGAATCCGGTAGCACGACATTCGCGGCTGCTGGATGATCGCCGATGCGAGCTGTCACATAACCCCGATCTACGAAGTGTTCCACAAATCGCTTCGTTATTGAAAACCTCGAAAGAACCGCAAGGGCTATAATTACTAGAACGTATCAACTGCAAACTGCGGCGCAAACTATCCGTGAATGAAAGGCTCAAAAAAAAAGTCCAGTACGCGCTGTCGTTCCGCGTACGAGGAGGAAAACATCATAAAGGTGTACAATACGCCGCGGCCTAGGCACTCCGAAGAAATGAGTAACTTTCAAACAGAATTTTGGGTTGGGGCAGGCATAGGTATAATAAACGCAGATTAGCACATAAACGCCTCTAACTGCTGCAAATAGTAACGCGGCTTCTTTCCATAAATTCTTTCGACGTGCACCTCGACAACGAATGCGAAAAGCGATTATATAAACGAAACTTCGGTTTCTGCATATGTATATGCTATTCGAAGCTATATGCATATACATACGAAACTTCAGTTTCTGTATATCCTATCCGAAGTTATATATACATATATATATATATATATATATATATATATACTCCGCAACACGCCCCGGGGCCGTCTTAGGCTTCTTCTGGGAACCAATAACACGTAAACTATGTGAAACTGGAGCGAATCAATATACGGAAAACACGAATTATAATTTCCTCCAGAATTATTTCTAATACAAAATGCATTCTATTTCGTCGTGTGTTGAACCCGATCAAAACTAAGAAGACGCAAAGCAAAAAAAAATATATAGATTTTTTGTTCGTTTTATTCCATCGGACCCTTTCAGCCTTCACTCGCAATGCGAATAAAGCAGGAAAGAAGCAAGCTCGGAATTCACTCTTTTTTGCGAAGTGGTTAGTAATGCGCTGCATTCTTAGCTCAGTTGGATAGAGCAACAACCTTCTAAGTTGAAGGTCACAGGTTCAAATCCTGTAGAATGCGTAAAGTGCGCAATGAATAACCAACGGTACATCCTTCTACTTGTTTAGTTAGTCCAAAGGAACAACGTTACACGCGTAGATTGACCTATTTTTCACCAGAGTCCCGTGGCACCGGAAAGTAGAAGCTTATTCATCATGGGGAGAGTGGCCGAGTGGTTAAAAGCGACAGACTGTAAATCTGCTGAAGGTTTTCTACGTAGGTTCGAATCCTGCCTCTCCCATTTCGTATTTGAAAAATAGAGGCTGGGATCCAAGCCCCAGAAACCACATCTCCGGGGGCACGTAGTGCTTGTCGGATTATTTCTACGTTCTTCGCATCGAGTCGATGTTCGCTTCCCATTTATCTCTCACCGATTGTTCTCGATTCAGCCGCCGGAAAGAAAGGATCTAATGAGAATAAAAGCAAGGCGGCGGATCTGTAGAGTGGAGATACAACCGCAATTTCATGTTTCTGTCTTGGCCACCGCAAGAGCCTATGTCGTATATATAACGAAACCAGGGCAAGTTGTAGGTAGCTGTTGGCCCAGAGAGAAAGAAGCACTGAGGGGAGGCGATGACTGCAGCGGAGCCAGCAATTCGCAGGGGCAAGTTATTAGCTATACAAAGAGAGATCTTCTAGATGTCGGCCGCCGCCCGGGAGAAGCATCTAGTAGCCCGAAATCTCTGAGGAGAGGGAATACGCGGCCGGCGTCCTCTATCGACTATTTCCTAGTAATTCCATCCGTAACACGCGCTCCCGAGCGAGAAAGCTTCCAATAAGCCATCTCAAAACCTCCTCTTCGTAAGGGATACGATCTTATCTTTGGATTGCTGCCAAATTCTGTTCAGATCTGCTTGCGTCCCAGGGGCCTTTTGCATGTGATTAGAGATCTCCTCTGCATAAGTTTCCACCCGCCGCCAGTCATTAACTAGGTTGTCGATCGTCTGACCGGCACAATATGCAGCTCTACTTGGGCCGTGCTTCTCGATAGCCGAAAACGGCGCCGCCCCCCCGCCCCCTTTTTTAGCTGGGTAGCGCCAAATCCTCGCTCGAGCCATTTATAGAATGCCAGTAAAACATGCAATCCCAAAGGTCATCCCATTAAGGAACAGATACATTGCACTTAACAAGAGAGCTTCACCTCCTCCGAAAGCCGCATAAAAAAAGGGCAAAAACATTATTGGACCAAGCGTCGAATGCAAAAACACATAATAGATCCTCTCCCTTTGGTCGAGCACTATGTGCCTCGGATGAATATGCAAATAGAACTTATAGACCCATAATCTCCATAAAGGCAAAATTTCCAGCCAGGAGGAACTCATAAAAACTTCGGACCCTGGGGCCGAAGCTTTTATGAAAAGATTGAACCCTCTCTTTTTCATCTACTGCGGGGTAGGCGTAGCCTACTCGACTCCCGAGCCTGGCTCGGTCAAGTCCCTAACTACAACTTCCGGGGGGGCGGCGGGCTCCGCCGCCCCCCCCAAGGACTAGGGCCTTCTGGGACAGGGCGGATCAGTGCTTAAGTTACGCAAATGGCTAAGACGTCTTCTTCGAACCCCGATAGCTAGCTGGAGATTCCTCGAAAGTATTAAAAGCCTAGAGGTACTTTGGCGAGAAACTGTAACGAAAAAAATATATATATATATATATATATATATATATATCTTCTTTATATTTATTTCGCAGCGATCAAGCGTATATGACACGTGGTGCTTAAGAATAGCCAACTAGTGCTTGTAGCTCAATCGGATAGAGCACCAAACTACGGATTTGGGGGTTGAGAGTTCAAATCTTTCCAAGCATGGGCCTATCCATCGGATTGTACTAGGAGAATACGTTGGATAAGTAGGGAGTTACTAGTTCCGTTTTTTAGCTCCGCCGCCCTCCCTCCCGGCCCTGCAGCTACGAAGAATAAAATATATATACCTGCGTCCCCCGACTAATGGCTTAAGCACACTGTGCTCCTGTATTGTCCGACTATTCCAGATTTTCAATGGACTCGCGGCGGGCGGCGCCGGGGTTTCCGAATCGTAAAAAAAGCTGTTCTTTGGGCTAGTGTGAACTCCGGTTTGGTAATTTCCTCACACATGTGGCGAACTGGTCGCAGGTACCAACCACTAGAGCCTGGTGGCTTTACCCCAAAAAAAATTCGGTATAGGACTGGATATGAGTGTTGAATCACTCGGCGGCCTCCCCCAGTCTCTGGCTCCGGGGGGGGGGGGGCTCGGTCGGGGAGATCCAAGGCCTAACTGGTCCGCCGTGAGGCGGCGGACGGAGCCATACCCTGTGCCAATTTATGTATATATATCCCACCAATGGCGGCGGAAATAGCTTAATGGTAGAGTATAGCCTTGCCAAGGCTAAGGTTGAGGGTTCAAGTCCCTTTTTCCGCTCGGAGGGTTATTTTCCGGGTCTTTCGTTTAACAGGGACAAAGTGTGATCATCGGCGGAGCAAGCAGAAGGCGCGATTAGTGGCTTCTCTTTCCTTTGTTCGTCCCTTCCCATATTTTGTGTTTCTTGGATCTGGTTCTTTCCCCATTCCCGTGTGTGTCGGGGATGGAGCTGAAGCCGAGACAAAAGGCCCATAGCGGGGGTACTGTTGGACGGAGGAAGGGAGAAAAACTGAAAAAAAGAAAGGGGGGTACTGGGAGAAGGGAAAAAAACTGAAAAAACTGACGAGAAACTCGCAAGGAGAAGGAAAAACTGACAAAGAAAGGGCGTTTGGAAAGGTTTCTGGGAGAGGGCGGCCAAAGGCTCCCCGATAAGGTATAGGGCTGAAGCTCGGGGATATATATACATTTTTTTCTGCTTCGCGCTTTCCGGATGGTTCTACAAGCGTTATACGGAGGTGCATTCCATTCTGTTCTTTCGCCGCGCGACGAGAAAACGAAACCTTTTTGGACGTCGAAGACACGGGTTCGAATCCGGGGCAGCGAAGCACCTACCGTTACTACAGTTGCTCCAAGAGCAGAGCGAAAAGGCTTTTTGGTGCACGGGGGGGAGTTTTGGCAAAAGAGAGAAATACTTTACAATCATAAATAATAATACTATATTATATGCAAAAAGAAAACCTGTTTTCTGAACCGTCAATTCTAAGTTTGGAGTACCTATTGGGATTTTTCGAAACCGATAGTAGCTTACAGATTCTATTCGAAAAAGATGCTCGTATGACTTTTGGTTATTACATTCGGCCAGTTGCCGTTTTTTCAGGCATCATTTACTTTTGAAGTGTGTTGCTCTTCCATAATATTCCGTTCTTTTCGAAAACAGGACCACCGGTAAACTAAGAGCATCTGGAGTCGGGATTGAGGCTATAGAGCCCGTGCGATAATTGATTGCTCTAGTAGGAAGGAAGTGCTTCGTGCAAAATGTATGGGTTGAATATCTCTCGGACGGATGCTGGATGAGCCCCTTCCTCCAATTGTGGGCGGGAATACGCACAATACGCCGTAAGGTCGACATAGCATCATCGATCTAAAATTGAGTTTCCATACATCTGATAAGAACGAAGAATTTGAAGCAAATGATTCGAGGTTATCTCGATAGGAAAATAGTCACTCGTTTGCGACGGACTCTTCTCCAGGTGCTGCTCGAGATCCTCCTATTCGTCGTGCGCGCTCCCTTTGCGAACAGCACAGAGAGAGACTCGGCTTTTAATAGAGAATCGAACATTGAAGCGTTATGTAGACTATTCATCTACCCGGTATAATCGAAGGGGGGATGGAGGATACATCTCTCCTAGTATTGGAACCCGTAAGGGTTTGGCTATACCCTTTTGCGAATTCAGCGTTACTGTTGAACAAGGGGGCGCTCCTAGAAGTCGTTGCGTACGGGGATCTTAAACCTGTAATTCGTCATCTCGAGTACGCAAAACTCCCTCCCGCAGGTCTCGACCTTCGGACCTCCCTCGAAATATACAACAGGCAATTTTATTCTACTTGAGAACCTTTCCAAACACTTCAAGCGCAATGCAATGCTTGGCTTGCAGCCTCGAACGGATATGCTGAGTATACTGCTGAGTGGAAGTAAAAAGACGCTACAGTCCTTCATGACTTCAATATCTATTTTCATCGATGAAGCGGCTGACCTGCAGAGCCATTCGGCCTACGGGCCCGGGCTTCGCCCCCTAGCGGATAATAAGCCTTCCGGTGAATACAGACCAATAAAAAAACCAAAATATTTTTGTTTTTATGCTTTCACTCTGGGACAAAATAGTAGACTTGGGTGGGGCACACCCCCCTTTTTTTTAAGTGATTCCGTCCCTTTCGTCTAGGGGTATAGGACATCGTCTTTTCATGTCGAAGACACGGGTTCAAATCCCGTAAGGGATAATCCTCCTTACCTTCACTGAGGTTGCTCTGAAAGCAAAGCGGCGGAAAAGGTTTCCTGGCGCACAGGGGAGGTTTTGGCAGAAAAAGAAGAATAAACTTCAATGCTTTTAATTATCCCGGCTTTCGTTCGGTACGAAATTATTCACTCTTTTGATATTGAATCAAGTTTGAAATCTGTTCCGAATTCATTAGCTATTTTTTCACGGTTTCTTGGCATTCTTCGGGGAAAGAGCTTTCATGAATCTTATTGGTTTCAAAAGTTTCTTCTTTAATGTCTCAATCTCGAAATTGATTATTGCCAATCCTAACCACTTCCATTACTTGTAATTGCATTATTTGCGTATTCGGTGCAGCGGTCTATCCGCTATCAGACATTTATGATTACGTTTTCGCGTCCTCCTTACCATTATTGCAACTGCAACTTTATTGACTGTATCTTCGTATGAGGCTTTGGCTCCACTTACACTACATTGAAACGGAATCCGCACCGAAGGGAAAGTGCTAAATAGTTTACCAGTGCGCCCTGGGAACGTATTAGTGGCGCCTACGGACCATGGATCAATATTCAAATTAGGAGAATGAGTGGCGCCCGCCGCCAGGGATGCGCTGCACACTGCAAGTGAAAATTGGAAACCTATCGCAGGTTGAGCATCTGCCGTTTCTGCAAGAAGGGTCGCTTCGTAGAATACAGGTGCATATTTTGAGGAGCATAAAGAAGACAAGATCGAGTTATCCTCGCAACGATCAAAAAAACGTATGGAGGGGATACATACGTGCGAACGGACGTATTAAGCAAACAGAGTTGGGGTTTAAGCAACAGGAACGAGGTTGAAATCTATTTGATTCGTTAAGACAGCACGAAGAAGATACAAGGGATGCCCAAACTTTGGAATACCCAAAATTCTTGGAAGGGAGCTACGCCGACATGAAGGAGAAAGGTCCTGTGAAGCCGCGCCCGTCTCCTCCTTCGCTAAGACGGTGAAGGCGGCGGCATGATGCCGAGCGAATCGTTGCGCTTTGGAAGAAAAGCTTATAATCAAACAAATGAGTTTCTGATTTAATAACTCCTCAACTACGTTACTACTTGGGTACCCACCACTGCGTTCGGCAAATCGGTCAATTTACTTGTTCTTTTCGAAATAGAAATAAATAAAAAATATGTCCATCCATTTAATCTTCCTTATCTTCCAATGTACGATACATACCAATGGCGCTATCTCGTGCAGAGAAGCAAGAGGGGCGGGCCGCCGCCCGTCCCTGCTCCCTTGTACTAGCAAGCATCGTACCTTCCAGAACCACTCCGGTTGGTTACCACATTGGCTGGCCCCCCGAAGAATATGCTAGCCCGGCTACCGAGAAGAGAAGGCGGCCCGCCGCCCGAGCTCGCCATCAATGTAATGTGCCATTCCGCACAATATGCAGCTGCTAAAGCAGGATAAAATCCGCCGGGGGGGGGGGGGGTTGGATGAGATCCGTGTTCGTGGACGAGCATCACCCATCCATGAAGTACGTCCAGACTTAGCTAATCTTCTTCTTTGCGCGAGACTTGGGAGGAGTTGGGGATGACGATCTGTTCTTCCGACGCTAACCCATTCTTCGGTGCAAAATGCTTCCAACCCTCGAGCGGCGATAGAGAAGACACTTCCTCACTCGCCTATCGGCGTCGTATGTTCCGCCGGCCTCAGTGCGACTCGAAGGAGAAGTGGCGAGCCGGCTGGTGTTTAACCTCGAGAACTTTGGAACAACCTCCGTAAAGGCGAAGAAGTCGGACCCACTTTATCGGGCACCTCCGGGGGGGCCCCCCCCCTTCCCCTTCGGTCGAGCACTACTTGCGTAACATATTCATTCTCTTCGTCAACTTTCTCAGCATAACGAAACTGATGCTAGCAAATAAAAAGTTTACTTTGAGGCGGCGGCCTCTTATCCCAGGGGAATGTTGCGGAGGACTAGTAATTGTAGGCCTACGCAGGCCACCCAAATCCCTGTTCCGTAGCGTTCCCGTAGGAGCTTTATGATGCGAAACTAGTACGTACGGTTCGGTGACGTAAAATTTCTACCTATTATGAATGAATGAATCGTAACAGACCCCCCCCCGGCTGAACGATCGAGAGGGCCGAAGGCGGCGCGGGGAGCAGAAACAGAATGAAAAATTTTTGAAGTATCCTTCGGACCCAAGGGGCGGCGCTTTGTCCGACAAAACGAAGGAGGGAGAGTACGGGGCCGAAGGGCTTGAAAATATCTAGAAATTAATATTTCTCGTTTGGGGATTAATCGAACGATTTCGAGCCGAATTTTGGGTCCGAGGGACTGAAAAATTAGTGGAAAAAAACGAAGTAAGCGGAATATGCCAACAATGAATCAGCTTGTTCGTAAGGGCAGAAAGTCGAAACGACGCACAAAGCGTACTCGAGCTTTGAATAAATGTCCTCAAAAGCAGGGGGTTTGCCTGCGTGTTTCGACGAGATCGCCGAAAAAACCTAATCCGGCTTTACGCAAGATAGCTAAGGTACGTTTAACCAATCGGAATGAAATAATTGCTTACATTCCCGGCGAAGGTCATAATTTGCAGGAGCATTCTGTGGTTATGGTTCGAGGAGGTAGAGTGCAAGATTTGCCAGGCGTAAAATATCATCGTATTCGAGGAGTTAAAGATCTTCAAGGAATACCGGGTCGACGTCGAGGCAGATCTAAATATGGTACAAAAAAACCCAAAGATTATATACGAATTTGTTCGAAAAATCGAATTTCAACTGTGTTTTTAGTTTATCTCTTGATTGGTTTCACTCATCAAGACTTTCAGAGAGGGTGGGAACGAAAAGAAATGGATTTTGTCGCGAAACAGAAAGCTTTTATGCGCTTTGCTCATCCCACCGTAGATATTTATGCTATGCCCTGGAAGGGCTTTTGCTATCAAGACCTAAGGGCCGTAGGGCAAGCACATACAATTGCTCAGACAATTTGGGCTATATTCGGGGCTTGAATGGTGAGCGAAAACAATTAATAAAAAAATTGGTTCACATTTGCATGATTGATGGGAAAAAAACGAGATCTCGTGCTATTGTTTATAAAACGTTTCATCGTCTAGCTCCTCATGGCGATGTAATAAAACTTTCGGTTAACGCCATAGAAAATGTCAAGCCTATTTGCGAAGTGAAAAGAGTAAGAATCTCAGGCATTACTCGATTAGTACCGTCTACTATAGCAACGAATCGTCAAGAAACCTTAGCTATTCGTTGGATGCTTGAATCAGCAGCCAAACGACGTATGGGCAAAAAGAGCATAAGCTTGGATCAATGTTTATACGCTGAGATACTGGAGGCTTCCCAAAGGATGGGGATTGCCCGTAAAAAAAGGGATGATCTTCATAAACTTGCTGAAGCCAATCGTAGTTTCTCCCATTATAGATGGTGGTAAACTATCTACTTCATCAATTATATATAAAAAAGCTCACCTGCGGCGAGCAACTGAAAACATTTTTTTATTTCGATTCGGCAAGGTGATCTTTTGCTATACTTAGGCAGATGCACTATCCTAAACTTCGTTTCTAATTCCGACTCGGCAATAAAATATCTGACTATGCGCCAAATTTTATCTCACTTTGATTGTTTCGCCATATTCTGTCGATTTGATAGGGAAGCCCGCAGCGATTGTGAAGCTTTCAATACTGGATGGTATGATATAAAGAAGGGATAAACTACTAGACTATTGGTTATTAGAATATTGATATGGTATAAGATAATTCACTTATTTCATATAGAGATTACCCGGATTACCTTTTCGATTCATTCCATCGCCCCGGGGATGAAGAAAAAAATTTGACCCAGGTCGGAGACGCGCGACCAACGGGTATCGGCCTCTCCCCTATTGGGTCTTCATGCCGAACCACCCTTCGGCGGCCGGCCTCGTAGAAGTGTTGGACGGGTCCGACACTTCTTTGCAGGCACTACGTGCTGCTTCTTTAGCTCTACGGATCCCCTGGCCGGAAATGGCTTTGGAATTTCCGCAAACTCCTTTACGAAAAAGAGAAGGGCCCTATGAAATCAGATTTGTTTCACTGTTGGAAGGGTTAATTAATACCAAATTGTTGGAATTTTTTTTTATACGTATCCCTTCTTGTTTTTGGAAAATATGTAGATAAGGATTCATTCTTATGTAATATTTCCATTTTCGTAGGGGCTGGTTGTTCGAATTTTATAGTTTATTCTCCCCCCCCAGTTTGGTTATTTTCCGGATTCGACATCGGAAGAAATTCATAGTGAGGAACTCTCCGGTTCAAACCGCTCCTTTGGTATGCACCTCATCGAAAGCTATGGGAAGTAGCCAAATTTTGTGTGTTATGCGTTGGGACTTCCCGCATAGTGGAACGCTTACCACAGAACCTTTTCTGATTCCCGCCCAGCAATGCTTAGGTCGGGTAATGGCATTTCCCACCGGTTATCCGAAAAAATAATAGGACTTTTTCCACTTGCCCAAACTCAATTTTTTATCTCTCATTATGGTGGGTCGCGCTATCGGCGGCCTCCTTTTCCAAAAAAAATAGAATTAATTACGGCGTGCAGCCCGCTAGAACAATTTGCAATTATTCAATTGATTCCTATTCATATAGGAAACTTGCATTTCCCATTTACCAACTCCTCCTTGTTCATGCTACTAACTATCGGTTTAGTATTGCTTCTAGTTCATTTCGTCACCCTGAATGGAGGACACTCAGTACCAAATGCTTGGCAATCCTTTGCGGAAATGATTTATGATTTTGTGCCTAACTTGGTGAACGAACAAATAAGTGGTGCTTCGAAACAACGGTTTTTCCCCTTAATCTATGTTACCTTTACTTCTTTATTATTTCGTAATCTTATCGGTATGATACCATATAGTTTTACAGTAACAAGTCATTCTACAATTACCTTAGGTCTTCCATTCTCTCTCTTTATTGGAATAACTATAGTTGGATCTCAAACACATGGGCTCCATTTTTTTAGTGTATCATTACCGCAAGGAGTACCCCTGTCGTTAGCACCTTTCTTAGTACTTCTCGAGCCAATCCCTTATCGTTTTCGCGCATCAAGCTTAGGAATACGTTTATTCGCCAATATGATGGCTGGTCATAGCTTAGTCAAGATTTTAAGCGGGTTCGCTCGGACCATGCTATCCATGGGAGGTATCCTGTATTTGGCGCAGCTTGCTCCCTTTTTTATAGTATTCGCACCAACTGGTTCAGAATTAGGTGTCGCCATTCCACAGGCTTATGTTTTCACAATTTTGCTACGTATTTACCCAAATGATGCTATAAACCTTCATTAAAAACGGGGGGCCGGCCGGGGGGCCGCCGCCCCTTCGCGCGTCATAATCAACCGGAATAGAAGAACTGGGTTTGCTGTTGGTAACGTAAAGCAATGCGCACCAATGGTCGGAGACCTTTCGTTCGCCCCTAATTCTTAGGGGTTGTGCGGGTACCCGCGCGCTACCCGCCCGCAGGGGTGCGCAAAACGAAACTACACGAGTATTACTCAGCATATGGAAATCATAAACTTCGGACGATGAAACGCCAAGCAAAAAAAATATATATTTTTGGCCTCTTCCCTCTGCCCTTACGGGGATAAAGCCAAAGCCCAGCAGGCCATAGCAGCTCGAGGTTGAAATGCTTCGAAACATCGCCGCCAAAGAATTCAAAGAATTATTTTTATTCGCTCTATGGACTCCGTCAATGCGGGCTTGAGGTGGCGTTATAGAACGAAAAAAAATATCCATATTCCTTTTTTCCAACCCGAGGCCTTGTATTGATGGGTCAATCCCGCCGCCCATTATGCGTGACGTCAATCGTGAAGAACACAAAGTTTCCATGATACGCAAAAAAAAGGAAATTTATGGCGAGACGACTATCGATTCTTAAACAACCTATATTTCCTACACTTAACAATCATTTGATGGATTATCCAACTCCTAGCAATATAAGTTATTGGTGGGGTTTTGGTTCGTTGGCTGGTCTTTGTTTGGTTATCTAAATACTTACAGGTGTTTCCTTAGCTATGCATTATACACCTCATGTGGTGGATGTAGCTCCCTCCTCAGGCGTAGAACACATCATAAGAGATGTGAGAGGCGGCTGGTTGCTTCGTTATATGCATTGCATGCTAATGGAGCCAGTACGTCTTCATTGTGGTTCATCCCTCCCGTGGTTTATACTATGGAAGTTATGCGAGTCCTAGCAAATTAGTTCGGTGTCTTGGAGTGGTCACGCCGCCATTCTCAATTATGGTAACAGCTTCTATAGGAGGATACGTACCACCTCGGGGTCGTGGAGCCGCAAGGTTAGCTGGCGCAATACCTGTCGTAGGAGACACTAAACTTGGCTTTGGGGTGTCCAGACATGGTTCCAATAATCCATTGGGTATCGATTCTTCCGTAGATAAAATAGCTTCTATCCTCATTTTTATGCAAAAGATAAGGTTTTCGGACGACGAGCCGTGTAGGAAACCACTGTGAGGTCCTAGGGGTTGCTTTCATCCCTAGGGAGTCAGAGAGCCGCCGCCCCCCCGTATTACCCACCCAACCGAAAGGTACCTAGCAATAAAAAAGCGCTTGATAACAAACAGGGGCCTATGTACTTACTAAATGGTTCCCGTTTGTCAAGTTTTTTACTTTGACGAGTCTATTGGGCCATCTTCAGAGGACCGTGTAATAGGGGGGGGGTGTGCCCTTCCGGCGGCCGGATTCGAGCTCCGGAGAAAGTCATGGAGGAGCCAGCCGCTGGGCAACTATCTCGTACGGTTCGGAGAGCAGTAGCCTGGATCGGTGAACAGGGTAACCCCACGGCCGGGTGGACTCTTGACTCTATCCCGCCATCCCATGTTAACCCCGGCGGCTGGCTCATATAGTGCTAGAGTGGTATTTCCTACCAGTCCATGCAATTTATCGAAGTATACCTAACAAATTAGGGGGGGGGGGGGGGGGGTAGTACTTCTTTTTCTCCGTTCATTATTGTATTCCCGGTACACCCGGGATTGTGGGCCTGGTGGAAGGCCTGGGGACGGAAGAGAGTCCAAACCCGCGGCGGCCGGGTTCGAATCCTAACAGTTCCTATTACGCGGGATGGGGGGGGCGGCCGAATTGGCAACCCAAGGGCCACGATACTATAGGCGGCACGGAGTGCGCGACCGCCCGCGAAGTGCGTAGCACCTCTCCCTATAGTCGTCCCATACCCTCTGGGCCAAAGGGTGGTTCGGGTCGAACCTCCGGGGGGCCGCCTCCACTCGTTAGGTTAGAGGCCCGGGGGAGGGCTTTGTCTGAATAGACGGAAAAGAGATTAGCGATACTAGGCTCGCGAGCAAATGATAGAGCTGCTCGCCAACTCTTCTTGTTGATTCGCAGAAATAACAAGGTGCGTGCGGCTGCTACGTCGGGCCCCTCCTCTCCTTGAGAGGTTCGTAGAAGCGTGGAAGTTTCAAGAGGCTAGCTCGCGATGTGTGCAATCCTCTCCCGTTATTGAAGGACTCATAATCGGCGTGCCAAATGCCGTAACGAAAAGATCTCAGACATATATATGTACGTCGTCGGAAAATTTCGGCTTTCTTTCTGCCGACGTGGCTCGCAGCAAAAATGATTTTTTGTTCACAGCTAATAAAATAAAAAGGGAAAATTTCACCACGATACTTTTTTATGTTTTTGCGGTCCTCGCTCCAGCGTCAGGCGCTATGGTGATACGTGCCAAAAATCCAGTTCATTCTGTTTTATTCTTAATCTCAGTTTTTCGCAATACTTCCGGTTCACTCGTTTCGTTAGGTCCCGACTTCTTTGCTATGATTTTCCTAGTGGTTTATGTAGGAGCTATTGCCGTTTCATTTTCGTTTGTCGCTATGATGTTACATACAAGGATAGAAGAAATTCACGAGAATGTATTGCGCTATTTACCTGTAGGTGGTATTATTGGACTTATTTTTTTGTTGGAAATCTTTCTAATGGTAGATAATGATTACATTCCAATATTACCAACGAAATCGAGTGCAACCTATCTAGCATATACAGTTTATGCTGGAAAGATACATAGTTGGACTAATTTGGAGACATTAGGCAATTCACTTTATACAACCTATTTTTTCTTGTTTTTGGTTTCTAGTCCAATTTCATTAGTAGCACTTATTGGGGCAATAGTACTTACGATGCATAAAACGGCTAGGGTCAAACGTCAAGATGTTTTCATACAAAATGCTATAGATTTTCGGAATACTATCAGAAAAGTTCGTTGAAAATGCTGTCAATTCGTTTTTTGGTAAAACATAATGGTACCGATTAGAATTTCAAATGAGGTTGTCTGGAACTCGGGTCTATCTTTCTCTTCATACCCGAGTAAAGCCCTACGGGCTTCTCCTTTCAAGACTTGGGCTTGAAATCCATCAGGCCACAAAGCGGCTTGATGGTTTCGCCTTGCTAAGGATCAGAAAAAATAGAATTAATCATATGGCTTGCAGTCCGCAATTTGCAATTATTCAATTGATTTCTATTCATATAGGGAACTCGCCGCATTTTCCATCTACCAATTCATCTTTGTTTATGCAACCAACTATCAGTGGGCGTATCGCTTCGGCGTTCATTTCGTCACTATATATATATATATATATATATATATATATATATATATACGTATGAGCCTCGGGCGCACCAAATGCTTGGAAATCCGGGGGGGCGGCCTGCCCCGCGGCGGACCTATACCAAAAGTGGATAAGTTCGGGATCTCCCTAATAAATTACCCCTTGCACATGCGCCCAGTTGAAAGCCAACCCGGCAGCTCGGGCTTGGTGTAAACGCCGCCAGTGTAGCCCACCCAATAAGTTATTTATTGTTGAATTTTCGCTATTTGTGTATGAATCGGTCAACCCCCCGAAGCCTTTAGCCAACTTCAAGTTGGCGCTAGCTGCTCTAGGTCCCGGGCGCTACTTTGCCGCCCGTATATAAACCCGAAGCGGAAGCGAAATATTATTACAAGAAGTATGGATCTGATAAGCACCATGACCTCTTTCTTTGGAGTGGCCAGTAAATCTCTGAATAATTATGAAAATAGTTATGACGGCTAAACTAACTAACCCCCCCCCCTAACTAACAAGGCCTACGGCCCTTCACTTTCAGAACCTGCTGATGAGTCGTGGGGAGCGGGCTCTGGGGGAAAAACTGCGCAACAACAACAACAATAAGGCCTACGGCCCTGTATTTTAAACGGCAGGTCGGGCGCGGCCCATGACTGACCATCGGGCGGCGGGTGGCAACTCACCGGGTTATTGCAGTGTGTACGACCTTGGCGGTGTCGAGCACCGGGATACAAAGGCCTGCCTGTGGGGCGGCGGAGAAAAGAAATGGAAATTGGCTTTGGCCGGGGGGACCTTAGAGAGAGGCGCTACGTGCTCGGGAAGAGTCAAAAATCTTTTTTTTGGCACTCGACCAACGGAAACTTCTAGAAATGGCTGATAAAGAACTACGTGCCTCCGGCGGTTACGTGGGTAGCCTTGGCGCCGCAACATCGGGGGCTTGGAGTGGTTTATTCTGCCGCCCCCCCGAATTTTTTAGAAATTCTAAGTCCTAACTCGTTGAGGCCATCAAGGTAACCGCTCGCAGGGGGACCACGACTGGATTGACTCCTCTTTTGAAGTTTTGAATATAGAAATGTATAGATATATCTATAACAACGGGAGAGGCGGCGGGCGGCCCCCCGGGGGGCGGATACTGTGAAGTTTCTGGGGCCGAAGGGTACGAGACCAGTGGGATCCCCCCCGCCGGAGGGCCGGGGGACTTTTTTTGTCCGACGGGGAGAAAACTCGCAGAAAACCCGCGAAGAAGAAACGGGAAAAGGGCAAATATAAGTTTTTGGAAAAATCTATATTTTTCATTTCCTCCCGCTACGGCATTTTGGAATATGTCAATAATGCGTCAAACCCTATAGACCGCGAAAAGTTTTACTCGGATTTATTCAGTTCCTCCAACAAAACACACATAGTGCAATCCGCTGGATGATTTCTATACGAACCTGAATTGGTTCGCGACTTTTTTATCGTTTTCGGGCCGTTGGGCCCGGCGGCCGGCCCCCCCACCTTCGTCCAGTTGAAAGAGGCGCGAACTAAGCCAGAATGGACGCTTGTATAAAGGTGTAGCTCCAAAATCTATTCTTGTTTTTTCTTCGATTCGTTCCTTCGCTGCTTATTCTCTAGTAGCTCAGCGGTTAGAGCAAATGGCTGTTAACTATTGGGTCGTTGGTTCAAATCCAACCTGGAGAGACCGAATCAGCGGGAAAGAGTAAGACCGAAGGAAGAAATGTTATGTAGAACTAACGTTTTACACCTGCCTCAACTGGATCAATTGAAGTATTTCACGCAATTTCTTCTATTTTTTCATCGTGTTAACCCACTCGGAACCGGCCGCCGTATCGAAACCCGATTCTCCGACCCGGGGATCGCCAGGCCGCGCCGGTCAACGCCCTTTGCCGAACCTCTTTCTTTTGGCAAAGGCCAAACAGCCGCCCAGAACCTGTGGCCCATTGAGCACGGGGCATAGGCGGCACCTAGTGCGCGGCGTATTCGGGTATCGTGCGCGGTAAAGCCATTTTTGGAGGACCCGTAGGTGCGTGCCCTTTCTTTGGCCCAGGTTCGATTCGACGATTCGGCATCGCTAGTTTGGTTCGGTCGTTTGGCCGATCCCGTTTCGCCTCCTTCGGGCCGCCGGGCCTGTGTTTCACGTAACATGATGCTGTATCGGGCCCCCCCTTGTGCTTTTTCTTTACCCGATACAATGCTTTGAATATACGAATAAAAAAAAACTATAATCTTTTGATTTTAAGAGCTGAATCAAAAGATGATGCAGCGTATACGACGAAGGAGGGGTTTTCAAAGTTGATGGAGAACAAGGCGGCCCGGGCGGGGGAGGTTTAGGCATTTTGACGGAAAATAAGAAACCCTCTGGGCCTTGTTGCAGAACCCAGATAAGTGCGCCGCCAGCCTTGGTACCGAACTTGTACTTCTTTTCGCCGCGACCCGGTTATCGGTCGCCCAGGCGCGCGGCGGGAGGGACATCTATGCCGTCCTCGCCGCCGGGCCGGCCCGAGGCGCTGTTTGAGCCTCTCACTCGCTCGAGGGGCAGCCCCAGTACGGTTCGTAAGAGACGGCCTCCCAAATACTTTTCATTTCCTGATTAAATAGTTGTTTCAAATCCTTGCGCTCCATATGCTTGGTTGGTTAGGGCATCGACCTGGCGCTCGAGGCGGCGGCCACAACTTACGTAGTTGCCAACGGTCCGAACAATATAATATGCCTTGGGGAAATGGATCATATTCGCGGCGGAGATCAGGTTTGCGGTGGAACCAACCCGATTCCGTTTGATATACCCCCCTTTTTTGTTTGTCAGTTTCTCCCTCCTTTCGCGAATTTGTTTCTTTTTCGTCAGTTCTTTCTCCTTCTCCGTCTGACAGTCCCCTTGGGCCCTGTTTGACAGTCCACCCTCCCAGGGGCCCTGTCAGCCGCCAGTCCCCGGTCCCCGGCGGCGGCCCTTCGGACCCACAAAGTTTCTCGTGTTCTTTGGTCCGTTGGTCGAGAGCTTTGCACCTCCAGCCCTTCGAAGAACCGGGTTCCGTCCGAAAATAATGGCAAAGCGCTAGACCGGGTGTTACGCTCTTCTCAAAGTTTCCGCCCTTCTACCCATGGTAACCCCCCTTGTCCCTCCCCGCTCCTTTGTTGGCTCTTTAGCACCTGGCGCGGTTGTATGTGAGCCTTTCGTTATCCGTCTTACAGGGCCATTGCGGCAGCTTTTTGGCCTAAGCGCTAAGTGGGTGGGGAAATCAACAACCTTTTATAGATTATGGAATGGCAGAAGTTATCCGAGCAGATATCCGATGAGGCTCACGTTCGCTTTTATATGGCCCTTGGTGCTCAGGTTGATTAATACAAGATTAAGTTTCTTTGCTGCCTACTTGCACGCATATTTCAGGCTGTATCGTGTGATCCTCCCTTCGGTCGACTGACTTTTTCTCGTGCCGTTTCCCTATTCGTTTTTCTATTCGCGGCTGACGAGTACCTAGTATTTAGCCATGTCGATACATTTTTATGGGAGTAACTTCCTGTTATGTTGCATTAACCCTTGGTTGAAAAGCCTGGGCCGCCGAAAGGCTCACAAAGTGGGTGGGTGGCGCGCCCTCTTTTCTTTTCTCGGCAAACGCCAAGCAACCGATAATTTTCTAAGATCGATTGTATTGGCTTTGTTCCACCACCGCAATTTAAGGAATTGTAACATTATATATATATACATGGCAATTCATATAGAATAGTTGCTTACGGGCCAGATATATATATATATATATATATATATATATATATATATATATATATATATATATATTTCTTTCTTTTATTTATTCATTCATCTATCTCTCCCTATATGGGCCAGGAACTTCGATCCCCTCTCTTTCATACGTAAGATGGAATTATTATTAGACGAGATATTAGGGATAATAATAATAATAATAATAATAATAATTGTTAGGTTCGGAATGGGAACTTATACCAAATACTGATAATTTTCAAATGACTGATTCGGTTTTCCAAGGAGCTCGACCCCAACTCTTTATAAATAAAACTAAGAAGGCCGGGAATGTTCGTTGACATCCTAGTAAATAATACGGTTGGAAACCTTTACAATTACGATGGGATAAGCTCATCCCTCCTATATGCCCTATGAGAGGGAACCTGGGATAAGAGCGGTCTGTCCATACTCGAAGCCGAGATAATCAGCTTAGAGCCTCTTTGACTGCTGCACTCCGCGAACCGAGCACGAATTGAGCCAACAAGCCCAGCTGTAAAATTGCTTGTCCCTCGTTCTCAAGGGAACATGGCAGTTCCGAAGCAGATAATAGGAGGTGATCGTATTATGAATAGGATCAAAAATGTTCAAGGGTCTACCCTCCCCGTTGCCTGTCGCCGACCGAGTCGTACCACCATAGTCCCGTACCCCTAGCGGGTTCGAGGGTCCTTTCTTTCGCCACGGAGCTAAGCGATTCGATTCGGGCTATCGATTCCTTCGAAGCGGAGCGTGCAGTACAATTCGCCGAGCTAACTTGCGCGCGGCGGCCCCCTGAAATAGCTCAGCGAAAGGCTAAGGTCACCTTTGAAGAGCTGGTAGACGGAGAAGGGGGGGCATATGTCCGCTGGCCGGATAAGAGGCCGGTGAAACCAACCAAAGAAGTCTACTTCGGATCCTTAAAAGTCTTACCAAAGGGATAACAACTATTAGGAAGTTCCCGCCCTTTTATTACAAACCGATGGGAGGTCGCTACAACAAACAAGGACTCCTTTAATTATGTCGAGCGTGCTGTTAGGGAAAAGAGGCCGTAGGGGCGTTGGTAGTGGGTTCCGGATCATAGATGTTGATCCGGCGTCGCGCTACACAACTATTATAGCCGGCCGGCCCATAACCTAGTGAAATCCCGTCGCCGGCCGCCCCCCCGGAATTTCCCTCGGGATTGCTTCAGGAACGAATTCGTCCAACGGAGGAGGTTGGAAGATGACAGAGGTCGGTCTCATCATTGTTCCGAAGAGGGACCGGGATCCTGGAATCGGAAAGGAAGTTCGTTGGACTTACTATGAATGGATTCAAGGGCCCAAAGCCGACCGGGGACTGTCAAACATGCCCCGGGCGGCGGCTGTCGGACGGGAAAGGGAAAGAAGCTGACGAAAAAAAACTGGCGAGGGAAGGACACGAGCTGAAATGGCTGAGAAGGGAGGCGGCGGCACGTAGTACTTCAATCTACAAGCCCGAACACGCTCCCCGCCGCGCACTCCGTGGGAGGTGCGTAAGCACTTTCAGACAGGATACTTCTTTACGAAAGAAGGACCTGAAGGGCACGCACGAGACTATAAGGGGAGGGGGGTGCTACGCACGGCCCAAAGGGCCGAAGGTTTCGGATTTTCATTCTTTATCGAAGGCCGTGGGTGCCTCTTACTACCATATTTATCTATGAGGATTCATCGGATTCAACCTTTATCTATCTATGAGGCCCTATTCATCATCTATAATGATTCCTCATTCCTCTATGCTTCTTATTCGAGGCTGGGGACGGAAACGAGCTATTCATCATGGAATTACATAGTTAATGGCATAACTGGAGAATTCATCGTATATTCCGATGAATGATACTTCAATGATGCAATTACAGCGATACTTGAAGATGCAATTATATAATAAATCGCATTTTTGAGCGAATCAATAAGGCGGCGGACAATGACCGACTCGGACTCTTACGAACTTGGGCGAACGTATAAAGGCTGAAGAACTAATACACAAAAATCTCTTCCTTTTTTCTTAGCCCTTCCCATTAATGCTGATCAATCAAATCCTAAGCATTAATATAATATTCTTTGGGGGAGCCAAGGTGTAGCGCAATCTGGTAGCGCGTCTGCCTTGGGCGCAGGAAGTTACAGGTTCAAATCCTGTCACCTTGAATCAGAATCGGAGTCAACTAAAAAGATGAAAATAAATCGACCGTTATCACCTCACCTTACCATCTATAAGCCACAGCTTACTTCGACGTTTTCTACTTTCCATAGAATATCCGGGGCGTTCTTGGCCACTATGGTTTTGTCTAGTATTTTTTCTTTCAAAATAGGTGATCCCAGCCCCACGTTTTATCATTTTTACCAGTCTTTTTTTCTTTTCACTTTCTACCTGAATTGGGTCATTATAAGCCTAGTCAATTTCACTTTATTAGCGTTGTGCTACCATATGAGTAATGGAGTTCGTCATTTATTGTGGGATTTGGGTCTTTCCCTAGAATTATCCAAAGTGTATACTTCCGGAATTATTGTGTTATTCTGTGCAGCTTTCTTAGCTTTATTGAATATTATCCGACAGCACTGGTCAAATGGCCAAATACCTTATCGAATTAGACAAAGAAGAAAGAAATATTCTGAAATCACTATCAGCACTGGCCGCCGGAGGAATGGCCAAATACCACATTAGCCGGCTTATTCTTGTTGTTACCCATTCTCAGTATTCCGTTCCATATTTCGAAACTTTATGCTAGCCCATGGTCTCAATCTTAGCCACCATTATAACTCTCTCTTTTGATATACCTTGGACTTGGAGTCAGTCACAAACTGCAAACCCATTTCTAATTTTGTATAATATATCCGCCAAATTCCACAGTGTTCCAGTTCATTTCGTTCAAAATTCTACGCTTCGAGCGAACGTCTTCCTGGGGTTTTGGAATTCTTGCCCCTCAAATTGGGATTATTTCTGCTATCTCCATATTTCCTTCCAGTAATGAACTCGTAAGTGTTTTAGCAAAAGTAGTAACTGCGTTTATAATAATCTACTATCGATCAAGGCGCGATTTTTTGGTGTTTCGAATCACCGAAAATTCACAAAAAAGAATAACGTGGGATTTGATATTGAGTCAGCTCCGGGGTGCTATTCAACAACAGTTGGCCGGCTACAAGGATAATATTGAAGAGTTTGTAGGGCGGCCTGTGAATAAACTACCAAACAAATCCTCAGTGACCCGTTTCTTACACAGGAAAGGCCTTATTATGCTTCAGCTGCAAGAGAACCCCCCCCGGTAGTGGCTGCCGCTAGGGCCGGTAAATCCGCGGGACAATGGGCAACTGATTGGGTCTATTCAAATTTCGGGGAAACCCTCTATCGCTGCCATTGTGGGCGGCGGGGTTTTTCGGTTATAAAATATACGACAATGAGCGTGGAAACGCTCGAAAAGACCGAGCCCTGGACCAAAAAGATGAAGAGCTCGCCCAGAATGATAAGAAATATGAGCTGGATAAAGAAAAGTATGAGCTGGATAAGGAAAAGTTCGAGTACGGAAAGTTCAAAAAAAGGGGGGCCGTGTAAGATCTTAACGCCGCCCCGACTCCGGAAGCAGAATTTCTTCAAAAGCATGGAGGCGGGAGCTCGTAACAAACCAATGGCCTGAGCCTACGGCCGCCGAGCGGGATACGTTTAATATTTCCGATTTATTTTTCCACTTTTCCAAGAGCAGCGCTACGCGCCTGGCTTTGTTGTTTTAGCCAAAACTAATCCTTTTTTAGTACCTTGTCTATTATCACGTTTCCGCAGCCCCCGTTTGGATTTCTTTTTTTGTAGCAAATTATATCTGTTTCTTGCCGCTTCAGGCGGCTGTGGGGCCTACTAGCCGCCCGCCGCCCCGATAGGAGTAGTTACTAGCGTTATCAGTTGTTTTTATTACATACGCTTTGTGAAAATAATGTATTCTGATACACCCAAAACATGGATTTTATATAAACCCATGGATCGTGAAAAATCGTTACTACTAGCAATCACTGTCTCTTTTATTACTTTTTTCTCTCCATATCCCTCTCCCTTGTTTTTAGTTACTCATCGAATGGCACTTTGCCTATGTTTATGAGCTCAATGATTTCTCGATGAGGGCACGGGGAGACGCAGCACAAAAAAAAATCTTTTCGCGGCTGATTATCTATCGTGTATGAAGAAATCCCCCCCTCAAGGCTTTAGCTCTCCGCAGGCGGCCCGTAGTGCATAAAAGGCTTTCTGATTTCGTCGCCCCCTCGCCACCCGCCGCTTTTGCTCAATTGGGTTCAGATCTCGATGCTGCGACTCAGTATTCATTGAATCGTGAGGCTAGGTTAACTAAGATACTTAAACAACCACAATATAGCCCAATTCCTATTGAAAAACAAATCGTGGTTATTTATGCAGCTGTCAAAGGTTACTTAGACCAAATACCCGTCGTTCCCCACTATGAGCAAGAGCTATCGAAATCTATCGACCCAGGTATACTTTCTGCTATTGTACAACGAAAAAACATCGTTTAGCAAATTAGTAGTCAACTGGCTACCTTTTGCCAAAGATTTACGCAGAGCTTCTTAGCAACTCATCAATCATAAAAAAAGAAGAGGGGCGAAGCTATTTGCTTCACCCCTCCCCCCCTCCGGTTACCGGGCAGCCATGGCTTATGAAAAAGGTAGGGCATGGGCAGTTTGTCCTTGGGAGTTCGTAAAGTTCCTCATTTTTTAGTTATGATCGTAACCGCGCCCCCTCTGCAACGACGCTTCCTTTCCGGAATTAGAGATGGGATAAACAAGCGCTTAGCGCCTCGGGTTTCCACATTCGTTGCTGAATCAGGAGAAAAGGGATTCGAACCCTTAACCTTTGGTTTTGGAGACCATTGTTCTACCATTGGAACTATTCCCCTTTTTAAAAAGTGGTTCTTGGTTCATGGAATTTGCACCTATTTTTGTCTATTTAGTAATCAGTTTGCTACTTTCTTTGATCTTAATTGGTGTTTCTTTTCTATTCGCTTCTTCTTCCGGTTCGGCCTACCCAGAGAAATCGTCAGCTCACGAATGTGGTTTTGAGGGCGGCCGTTAGGTTACCTACAGTCATAAACGTGTGTGGCCGAACTTCACACGAGGGGTATATGGCTTACTGGAAGCTGGTAACAGCAGAGGGACCGAAGCATGCCATAAAAGCATCACTGAGGGCCGGAGGCACGATAGGGGAGAGGGCCAACCGAAGCGGTACACTCGACCAAAGGGTCCGAAGGAGACTTATCTTATTTGGCTTCACAGGGTCAATAGGTCGAAAATGGCTTGACGATTTCAGCACACCCGGCGGCCCGCCGCCCGAAGGGCACGAGACTTGCCGTGAGAGGTGCTACGCACTTTGGGCCGAAGAGTTCGGGTCGAAGGTGGCCGGCGGGCGGCGGCCCTACGGACCACCTCGCTTTCTGCCCGAGACCGTGATGCGAGCCCCCTGGCACTAACGAGATGAGGTGCTGTTATGGCGAATCGGAGTCGTTTTCGGGGAAGCATACCCTGCCAGCTAACGTGCCTTGCGCACGCGGGAACGCACGCGAAAGGACGCAGTCATGCCCTCTGCCTGCAGATGATCAGAATCGGCCAGGCCACAGGTCGGAGTTCAAATATGGGGGCGGATTACCCAACACATTGGGGACAGACGACTAAACGACATCTCGAAGTGCTACAGCCTGTAGGCGATACCGGCGAGGTCCAGCCAGATGAGCGCCGCCGGCCGAGGCGGCGGGTTGGAAGTCAGAAGGCCCGCAGTACCCGCCTAAACCTTCGCTTCGGGAAGGGGGAGGCACCGGAAACAGTAATCGGGAAGGGGCCTAGGTATCTGCTTAGTTTAAGCGGATCTAACTCTACACAGCTTATCAAAGCAATTCTCACGGATCTCGGATTGGATGTGACCGACACGGTACGGTATGCGGTTTGCTCCCCGTTAGGCCTTTGGATCTCTAGCTATGAAAAAAAGCGAACAGGCGGACAAAGCGGCGTCGAAAGTCAGCTTCTCTATCAAGCTATAGGGGACGGCCGGCGGCGTAGCACGAAATAGTTTTAATTCACTTGGTCTACCTGCCCTGGCTCCCCTGGCAAAACTTGCCAAGGATGTTCGAACTCTGCAAGGCAATAAATGTAAACTCTGGAATCGTTAAAAAAGCGGAGCAACCCAACAAATACGAGATCATTCTATGCCCTGTCTTGCGTGGCTCCACTCAAAAGGCTGTTCAGCACTACAGAGGCTCCCCCCCGCTCTCTGCGCATCGACGGAGAGCGTGGAATGGAATCATGCTTTTGATACAAAGAAACCTATTCTGTTTATTCGAAGATACCACTTGGTTGGAGGCCCATGAGGAAGACCTAGAGGGAATAATCGGTTTTCGGGAACCGAAAATAAATATATATATATATATATATATATATATATATATATATATATATATGCTGCGCCCGTAGCAGAAGAAAGGCCAAAGTAAGTAGAGTTAGTGAGCCGTGTAATGGGCAACTACTTCGCACGGTTCGGAGGGCACTTCAGTAAGCCCTACATGGGCTGAAGTCTTGACCCCTATTCCTTTTGATGATGCCAGAAGTCGTTTCGATATACGATTTTATCTTGTTCCTATTCTATCTATTATATTTGATTTGGAAGTCACCTCTTCATTTCCTTGGGCAGTTTCTCTTAACAAGATTGGTTCGTTCGGATTTTGGTCTATGATGGTATTTTTATTTATTCCGACGATTGGATCTGTATATGAATGGAAAAAGGGCGCTTTAGATTGGGAGTAACTCTTCATTTGCTTTCGCGAATAGAGTGGAAGGAAAAAATATAGGCCCGTAGGGCTGAAGCTCTCATCGCTCTCTTTCTCCCTCTTTGGACACTTCTTCGGTCCGAAGGACACGAGGCCGGGTCTTGTGTGCGTCGTCAAGCCATATCCGGCGGCCCCCCCCTTCGAACCCTGTAAAGCCGAAGTCTCCTTCGGATCGAGACGGGAGACGCACGTAGCGCTCGACCCCAAACCTTCAGGTCTTTCTTTCGTAAAGCCGTCTCCTGTCTGAAAGTGCTTACGCACCTTCGGACCCACGTAGTGCGCGGGCGGGGAGCATGTTCGGGTATCGTGTGCGGATTCCAGCCAAAAATCATTTTGGCTTTTCTGTGCGTTCGATTCTCTCCGACCCGCTCGGCGGTTTAATCTCCTCTTAAACCCTCCGGGTTGGAAGTATATAAAGCGCTTCGCGGGACTCTATGTTCCGCACAGTGAATGCTCGTACGTAGCACTATGTGCCTAAAATAATAGATCTTTCCTGCTATCTATGGGAAAGCAACGAACACCATTGCAAGAACAAACCACTCGTTGTGTCTGCTTTTTAATAGTTTATTATTGGACACATTGGGGTAATTAGCTCAGTTGGTAGAGTGCCTCGTTTACACCGAGAGAGTCAGCGGTTCAAGTCCGTTATTACCCAAGGGTTTTCCATTATATGTAATTATGAATTGGATCTAGCGTCTGAATACATGTACCAATTCGATTGATGTTGGTTGCGAGAATATGAAGAAAGGGGGGGGACAGAGTGGTGGATTCTATGGTATCATCGGTAACCTGGGCTATAGAGATTACGGTAGAGGAGATAAGCGGCGGCCGGCCGCCCATAAGGGCTAATAAAAGAATCCTATTACTCAAACTTGAGTAACGTGAACGAGAGGTAATAGACAGATCACGTGAGGGGTGGAGGAAGGGTTGGGATAGCCGTAATATATAGCCCTCTGGGGAAAGGACCGAATGAGAGGATTATAAGTAAGATGGAACCCCCGTGAATGTGATCCGATTGTGAAAATCAATCCGCGAACGTGACGATGTGACGGATAGATTGATATATGGAAAGATAAAATGAGCGGCCGCCGGGCTAGTTCTCGGGGACCGAAATGTGCGACGGTAACGAATTATCGCGAATGTAACGGAGATATTAGGGAATAGTAATAATTGTTTCATATTATTATTATTACTATCACCAATAATAGATAAGGCTTATCCATACAATATGCCCTTATTGGTGGAACTAATGGGGGGGGGGCCTTGGACCTAAGGCTTCCTAAACGGTGCCGTCCATCAAAATATCTCGGGACTACGAGCCGCCCCCGCCGCCGGTCAACTAAAAAACCCAGTATAAGGATTTGGAACCAAAAAAAGCCATTGAAGTCCTTGGACGGGCCTATGTATTCTACGGGGTGTTGGTTCAATCAAAAACAATTTTTGATTTGACCATGGATGGATTTGGCCATGAAAAAAAGGCAAAGGGATAATATGCTGCTAATATCTCGAAAAAAAGGAGAAGGGATAATCTCATACCTCTATTGACGGGCACGGAGTGCTGTCCAATTCCAATGTGGCGTGGTGCCGAGCACCATTCCGGAACCATTCTCGGGCGCCGCCCGACACGAAATGGGCGGCCGTAGGGGTCGTCCGGATTATTGAAGGCTCGCTCCGGTGTATAGATAATCAAATATATACAATATTTATCCCGGTCGGGAGTGACTGGACAGCGCTTTTCAGAAAATGTTCCTCTGTGTACCATACGGGGGGTGATGGTACAGCCGCCGCCCCATAATTGCGCGTAGTGCACCGATTCAATTATTTCTACCAACATCGAAGATTTTGTATTTGTTCGGATGGGTAAACCCGAGGACGATTCATCTTTTTTTTAGTAGTTCATTCATATATCTTTTTTTTCGGTGGTTCATTCATATAGAAATAGATGATACTTATTCCTACGATGGTTTAGCGACGACCCACTCTTAGATGCCCTTATATATCAATGATAAGAAATATATAAGGACTTTCATATTAGCCCGAAGAACGGAAATGCTAGTCGCTATACAGCGACGAAGCAAATACGCTTCGCGTATCCTGAGTTCGGGGGCCGACGGTATAACATGTCATTTCATAAAGGCAGGAGTACCCGTCCTGGCATCTGGCAAGTGGATGGATCGAACTGCCGCCGGTCGAGCCGCCCTCAGAGATCGGGAATGATTTCCTTTCACCCGGGTACCGAGTGAAGAGGTAATAGAAATAAAATAGATATCGGCCATCCCGTCCCTGTTAGTAATGGAGACGCTACGCTTTTCAAGTACTAGGTTTCCCCCAAGACACCGCCGCCCCGCCCGACATGGGGCGCCCTCGGCTCCTGACCCGTTACAGGGTTCGCGCCAGATGCTTGTTTTTTTTGGTAACGCTTCCCAGGTTCCTGTGTCTCTAGATCTACTAGGGCGCCGGCGGCGCTTGACCTTTCATTTCTTCCAAAAGTTTCCCACATACCTTGAGAATATTTGGTTGTAGTATTCGATTCCGATGCAGCTTTATTGAATGCCGAAATGTCATGTTTGGGGTTTTCCCTAGCCAATAGGCAATCTCTCCCTTTAATTTAGCAATACAATTTTAAGCCAACATTGCGTCCGTCCCCCGTTCATTGGAATCATTTTTACATAATGGGAAGTCTACAGCGTAACTAATAGTGTTCAGACGAAATTCGGAAAGGGTTAGGGTGTCAGGTAATGATGCTGCATCATTACCCTTTTCTTGTTTGGTGTGTGAATCGGATCCCCTTGCGCGGCGGACGGCAGGAACTCCAGGCTCAGAACCTTTTTCATTTAGGCCACGATGCTGGGCTGACTCTCTATGTCATCTAGCTCCATAACGATAACCCGTTTGGAATTTTCTCGTGCCATATGGCAGATGTAGGAAACGAAGCTCGGTGTAAGTCCCGGATCCAGAAGCAAACAGACGACCTTGGCTCTCCTTTTTTTTCAGCACGAGTAAGTTGCATGTTCCGCTTCATGTTTCGCTAGACGGAACCCATGAGATCCCGTATTGAAACGGCTTCAGCCTCCTCCATGGTTTTACAGAACCAGAAAGCTGAAGCCGGTTCGTTCGAAGGAAGCCATGTTAATTATAATGAAGTTGCGTTCCGGCATGTTAAGGCGGCGGCCTGTCCCAACAACGCCGCGATATGGGTTCCCCGCCGGGCGGCGGCCGCCTCACCGAGAGTCATTTCATTACTACTCTCGATAAGCAGCCCCAACCTGACAAATGGGTTTTTGCTACATAATTGTCAAACGCGCGGGCTGACGTTTCTTGGAACCCCATGGTATAGAACGCGGCTCCGGGAGCATGTTCCTATAACGCTATCCCAGCCTTATCCATTATATCGAACCAGTTGGAGCGGCGGCTGGTTAGGATAACCCACCCGGTAATCCAACAATTTATTTTATTCCCTTTCCACAAAAAATTCGTGTTTTTGCTGGCAGCAAGCCTCCACAAATTCCATATGGAACTTTTGTTTGTAGGTTTGCTGACGCAAGGAAACACACTTTTGTTCGAGTTATAAGGTAGATCGGCCACACGTTCGTTCGAACATGTAACCGCAGAAGTAAATGGAACCGCAACTCGTTGCCGTCGGGTTGCGTTCTTGCAGCCTTGTGCCTTCGAGAGTTCGCGTATTCGTCGAGTTCCATTACCTTACCACGCGCTTCGTCGAAAGGTGAAGACACGGGGCCTGTAACCAGGACCAAGAATATTTGTTATTCAATCCGTCGGTAGATCCGGCATTTGAATTCGGGAATCATTTCGACTTGGCTGATTCGATATACGTTCGAAAATGCCACCCTAAGCCTAAAGGACTCACAGGCATTGTACGGGGTTTGCACTGGGCAGCCAAGTAGTGCTTGGCTTTGATTAACCAAAAGAAATTCGCTTGACATATGATGTCGAGCTGAGCTCGGCGGCTTTGCTATCTTCAAGCTCCAATCCGTACGTGCACTTCGAATACCCCTGCGTGTAGCGTTTGAACAGGTTTTTGGTAGTGAGAGATAAAGACCTCGGTTTTCCGAAACGCCTTGACTTTCGAAGAAATCACATCAGCGAGTGAGCGCGCTTGTTCAATGAAGACCCCCTCCTGCATGCTCCAGCAGCAATCCCTCGATTGACCACGCGCACGATCCGATTAGTTGATGTGCCTCATCGACATATATGCTCTCGCCGTATTTTGAGAAAACAGCTGCAAAAGCAGGAGTAACTCGAAGCGCATGCCCGCTAAAGATTGGGGCGGCGGGCGGCGGTTGGAAGCAGCCATGAATGCCGGCAGAACTGCCGCCGAAGGCCACATGCAGTGGTTTTACGAGCATTCGGGATTTGCTGCGGAAGTGCGTGCTGCATCACAAATTCCTCCGGCCGTTCCCGATAAACTAGATTTTGATGACTGGGGTTCGGCGCGGCCGTTCATGGAGGGTAATCGTTTCTAACAATTACGGTTTCTTACTAATGTTTATAATGCAGAAATTCATTGAATTTCTGCTTGCTTATTTCGTTCTTCATTTGCTCGGTGCCTAACACGTAGTACGAGATATATTAATGGCTTAAGCATCCGTTAGTACCATAAATAATTAGGAGATGGCTTTGGGCGGCGCGGGCGGGGTCCGACTTCGGCTTTACGGGGGTTTCTTTTATCCTTCACTCGCTTAGTTATTGCTATTTCAAGGTTACGCCGCCCGCCGGTTGATGCTTTTATTACCTTATCTGCTTGAACAACGAATAGGCATGTATGAATACGGCCACTATTGGAATAAGCACTGCTTATCCCCCCTCTCCCACCCTACGTATCGAGTGGGGGAGGGGCTACGATAAAGCCTGGGCCTCATGGTTGCTTTTTATTATCAGTTTTCCAGTCTTTCAAATTCGACAGAGTTGCAGTTAACTCGGCGGCGGGATTTGGTTCTGGCATTTCTCCTCCTTTCGTTACTCGTATGGGGGCCCACGTTCTGTTCGGTGCCTTCCCGCTTTTCCGCTCGAATGCACCTAATGAAAGGTGGTGGTGTATTGAGAAGACACGGAACCTGCTCCAATTTATTCTAAGATTTACGAGTTTTACGGCTCCTGGCGGCTTGGATTTTTATTCTGCAATTCGAACCAATCCCAATTTACTTTAAAGGGGGGCGGCCCTTTATGCTTCGTTATAATAAAAACCCCCGCAGTTATGTATGCTATGACTTTGGGTGCCAGAAAAAAAGCCTTCACTATTCTGCTTTCCAATTCCCTTCTACCTAATGCAGGTGAAACCCGAGATTCTGGCCGCCCGTCACTGCAGAATCCGTATCAGTATAATAGCAGGACTCTGTTCGAATAAACGGATACGTATGAATCCGTGCGTGAGCGGTGACCCAGAAATTTGAACTGTAACGTTTAAAACCACTTCTTTCATAAGACTCGCCGCCCTTACCACAGCTGCATGTCTCGGGACGGAGACGGATTGCCGCCTATCACCTGCATTTCATCGAGATAGGTTATTAAAAAACGTTCCATATCCGATTCGTGGAAACCAAAAATGCGGTAACACTAATCCCCACCCTGTCAGTCTTTTTCTGAAAGCATCGGTTCTTTTCCCTTCTTCGTCTGACAGTCCCTCCGGCCCTGTCAGACAGTCGCGGGCCTGTCTGACAGTTCCCCCAGCCCTGTCAAACAGTCCCCGGTCCCCCCCCGCCATTCAAACACCACACACTGTACAATTCCTCTGAGATGTACGATTGTATGTATTATACCCGAAATCATCAACAACCAAAAAATAGAATGTCTTTTTTTTGTAATGAATCATCGTAGATAATTCATCACTTTTGGGGAAATAGCTTAGTGGTTTATAGCGCTGGTCTGTCAAGCCAGAAGTCGCGGGTTCAAATCCCGTTTTTCCCGGTGAAACTGGAATTCAATCATAAAAAAAAACCAGTTCATCAAGATATATATTTTTTTGTATTCTCAAAAGAAAAACCAGCTTGGATAAGCTTTTTCTTAAGCTTCGGCATACTGGCGGGGCTCTTACACCCCGCATCCCCCGCCCGCGCATATGCCGAAGCCAGGGTAAGCCAAAATATTTTTTCGTTCTTCTTTGGAGGTATGGCTGAGTGGTTGAAAGCATTGGTTTGCTAAATCAGTGCGACAAGAAACTGTGCAATGTAATGTGGTTCAATTCCACAGGACGTAACCCCCGTCCTACCCAACCTGGACATGCGTTGGGAGTAATCTTGAGGTGTGAAGCTCTAGGAACAATGTAATGATGCTTGGGATTCCGTACCGAGCTAATGCTAGGGTAAAGAGACCCGGGGCGGCGGGCGGCGGCGGGTCTTCGTGTGCGGAAATCGTCGAGCCGGCCGGAAGACCCGTAAAGCCAAAGAAGCACGTAGTGCCTGTAAGGGCGAAGAAGTATCCCTTGGCTTCGGGCCGCCCTCAATAGATGAACAGTTCGAACGAACTAATACAGAGACCTCGTAAGAAACAATCCAAGGCGGAACCGAAAGATCTTTTGGATGAAATATCGTAGGTGAAAAATTGGAATGGTAGGCATCCCGAGCAGGGAGCCAGCCGTGGAAGGGGGGGTGGTATCTCTGATTTTGATATCACCGTGGGTTCAGATTTCCATCGGGGTTTTTTCAGGTTCTTCTTGTTGAGAGAAATGGTACATTGCGCGGAACTTGGTAAACCCGTATCGCTCCTTTCAGGAGGCTCTGTGGTAATGCGGCGGAGTAACGCAATGCGGGTAGAGGACAGCTCAAAAAGCAAAAGCCCGTCTGTAATTGATGGGACAGGATCTTGTGATCTACACCGAAAGGTGGCAGACTTGAGCATGGGTAACTTGTACTATATTTTTCTCGAGACTTTGATAAAAAGGATATAAAATTAATTTTTGCTTATTGGCACAAAGAACAGGGGGCTTGGAGCAGGTTCACCCGTAACACTTAACTTGCCACAAGAGTTTTACACATGGAACAAGTTTTAGTAGCCAATGATTCAAACATGACTCTTGCGGGTTTACATTTCGGACAGGTTGCTTGAGCCGTATGCGGGGAAACTCGCACGTACGGTTCTTAGGGGGGAAAGCTCGAGAGGGCCGACCCATCCCAACAAATACAACAATATTGTATCATGGGTTCAAATCCCATTTCCTCCGTACGTAGGGGACGTAGCTCAATTGGTAGAGCGTATGTTTTGCAAGCATGAAGCTGTCGGTTCAAATCCGATCGTCTCCATATGAGTAATCTGCTGGAAAAAAATAGAATAAATGCTTGTAAGAATGCAACTTTATAAAACCTGCGGGAGATCTCGTTATGCTTCGCACCTTGATTCGGCTTCGGGGGGGCGCCAGGCATGTGCTGGGATATAATCTAATGTGTTGAAGCTGAAGATGGAGAACGAGGTCAAAATTCTTGTTCCGAGCCCGGGACTGTCTGACAGGGACCCGAGACCTTAGGGAGAGGCACTACCTACGTGCGAAGACCCTTCAATCTACAAACCCTCTCCCTAAGGTCCCCCCCCCCCCCCCCGCCTCTTACGTTGGTTCTCGTCCCCCTTGGGCCCTTCCACTGCTCCCCGCGCGCTACGTACCTTTAGCCTTTCAGGTTCGGGTCGAGCACTACGTGCCGCCGCCCGCCGCCTATCGGGGGGGGGGGGGGGGGTCTTGTGCCATCCAGACCCACAAAGTTCAGGGAAAGTTATAGTTGAATGGGACGTCGAAATGGCGAAGTTGGAAGGTAAGGTCGCCGCCGCCGAGAAGCGGGATTCTTACAATAGGGCTGGGAAGGGCTACACCGGGCTCGCCGCAGGGCCCGTATAGATAAATGATTGAGGGAGAGCAAGCACCTTAGACAACGAGAGAATCCGTTATATCCCGACCGAACCGACGCGCTTAAAGAAAGGCGCAACTCCTAGCGTAATGGTTGGGAGATAGATTTTGTTACGAAACAGAAAGCTCTTATGCGTTTCGCTCATCCCACCGTAGATATTTATGCTACGGTTTGAGTGGTAAACAAAAACAATTAATGACAAATACGAATTATTAGATATGGCTAGCACTAAACAAATCAATAATTTTACTTTTAATTTTGGACCCCTGCTCATGGTGTTTTACGATTAGTAGTGGATGGAGAAGTGGTAGAACGTGCGGAACCGCATATTGGATTACTCCGGCACAGAAGAATTAATTGGGTATAGAACGTATCTTCAAGCTTCACCTTATTCTGATCGTCTAGATTATGTTTCTACGATGGCCCAAGAACATGCTTATTCTTTAGCTGTAGAGAGACTTTGTAATTGTGAGGTACCTTCACGAGCTCAGTATATACGAGTGTTACTTCGTGGATCGGATCATGTGCGGCGCCATTTAAGTAGCAATGTGTTCTTGGCGATAGGCGGCCGATTAATGATGCCTAGTATAAAGCATCACACTATCCTTGGAGGGAAAGCCGCCTAACTAAGGGGCAGCATGTGGGGGAAAGGGGAAACCGATGGCGTTATGATGTTATCCGAGCTATAGCTCCATGGATCTTAGTACTTCGGAGTGATCCGGCTCGGGCTGGTTGACCTAACAAACACACGTGGTTGTGATTGAGGCCAGAACCATTATGTCGCCAGCGGACATTGCGACCTTCTTCAAGCCACCGCCTCCGATTCAGGGGTTCGTAGAAAGAGTGGAACATGCTGGAGCCAGCTACCGTATAAATACGGGCATGGAGCTTAAGAACCTACGGAACAACTAGTGACACATCGAAACGAAAAATGGGATTGATTGCCTGAAGCCACCCCCGGCCGGCGGCCAAAGAGGTAGGAATATCTCTTCTTCATCCTCACCAGCTGTGTAAGGCCGCCGCCTGGAGAAGAAGGGCAACGGCGGGAGCGAGCCAGCCAGCCCCCCGGTAACGACCCCAACCGGCGACGGAGAACGACAAGGGACCTGCTCCTCCCGGCCCCCCAGCTGCTGCCGGCCGGCCGGCGAGAACGAACGAACGAACGAACGAACGAACGAACGAACGAACGAACGAACAACAACCGCAAGGACGCTTTCAATTGCGACGAGGGGGTCCGTCTCTCGAACACTCACCACAGAAGGACCGCGAAGGAAGGGATCCAGCCCCAGCTAATGACACGATAAGCTGAGACCTCTGGCCATCATTCCATCCATAGCCTATTTACCGCTCAAGGCAGGATCGGATACCAGGCGCGTGGCGAAGTAAGCCCCCGGGCGGCGGGCGGCTTACCTATGCACGGATGACCCGACACAGTCCGGACCTACGGACTGTACGCGGTTAGTACCCGGGCGGGGACCTCAAACACCAACTCCTGGCCCCGGGTTAACTCTATCGCTCTGATTCCGGCTTACAAACTATTAAAGGAAAAAGACTGCATGAACTACCTATAGCGAAATTGCTGCTCACATTTCAAACAAAACTTATATACCAGCTACAGAATCATGAAACCCTTTTACGATTGACCGCTCGGCGGAAAGGATTATACTGTAAAGTATTCGACACAAACTTACACATAACAACCTATGGTAAACCGAAATCGAAGCAGGGCCGGCGGAGGCAACTCCGGGACTGCGGACTCCGCTACGCGCCTGGATGGCATGGGAGAATTTGAAAAAAAAACCATTGCCAGACTCAAGGCGCGTAGCGGAGTCCAATTCAAAACACCTCTCGGAAAATTCCTCCCAAACCAAATGGAGAGGCGGCGGGCCCGCCCCCCCCTTGGGTATACCATACGCGTCGTACAAGAAAGAAGCTATACGGGCGGCAGTTGTTATCGAACCACCCGCCCTCGGCTTCTTCAGCTTACACACTTCCAGTCATGGTTCCCGTCCAAGCCGGTCTCCTCGCACTGCACTGAAAGAGATGAGAACGAAGGCCCGCCCGGAGGGCTGGGCAATCGAAGGACCGGAGGGAAGGATACTTTGGCGGCGGCAGTATCAACCACCACAAACTAGCTTCGTTCCTCGATGCGGAATTTCGAGACCCATAGCTTTTACAATTTTACCGGGAACTAGTTGGGGCAGGGTATAGACTAAGAAAGGAGCCCCCTGGAGTTGGGGTACGGAGGAGGAGTACGCTACGCGCCTATGCTGTCCAACATATACCCGCGCCCCCTAGACCAATTCTGTGAAGAATTGAAGATAAGATACAAAGCCCCAACCTCTCTAATCACCCGATAGACGATTCAGACTGTTAAAGAAATATGGAGGGGGGGGGACCCGAGAGCGCGCGCGACTGGAATGGCTTAGAAAAGCAATATAAAGGAGGTGCAGCAAGGCACTACCTACGATATGCAGACGACTGCTGGATCGTAGGGGGGGGGGAGGGGAGGATGGTTGGCTCCAGGGAGGTAGCGCGGACAATAGGAGCTAAAATAGCATCATTCCCCTCCACCTGTAACTGGATTGGGACGACGCAAGGATAACTCACAGCCAACTAGCTCTCTTTCTCGGAACCCGTATCAAAGTTCTGCGGAATCCATTAGAAGTCACGGGATACTCGTGGGAGAACAACGTAGGAGAAGTGCCACCCTTAAACTCCACCTGCTTGCTCCCATAGAAAGGATCGTAAAACACCTACATGGGAAAGGCTCATGCACCCCGACTGGGAACCCCGTTAGATAATGGATCTTTTTGGATCACCACGAACTGATCTTGAGGTACCAGGGCATCATGATTCGTGGATACATGAACTACTATTCTTTTGTGGATAACTACGGAATGTTAAAACGAGTAGCGTACATCGTGAGGTTCTCGGCAGCAGGAACTTCGAAACGAAAGTTCGAAATGTTGTCTGTAGCAAGCGTCTTCAAAGGGAGTGACGGGGAAAGAATTATAGGCGGCTACATTCCCTAACTGACTGAAGAAACAACGTTTCGCGATAAATAATGAAAAAATAATAGAATTCTCCACCAAACTTAGACTCCGAACCCGTGCGGTCCTACCTAGCCCCTGCTGTATGTGCGGGAACCGGGAAAACTTGAAAATGCACCATGTGAAGCACCTTCGGAAATCGAAGGCGGATGGCCGCCCCACAAAACTAACGGTCCAGCTCAACCGGAAACAAATTTCGGTGTGTTGGACCTGTCATCCGAAAATCCGCCGGAAGTATGACGGAGATTAAGCCGCCGCCTATTCAATAGGAAAGTGTAAGCCCGGGCGGCTACCGGCCGCCTCATATTAGGTGGGAGAGAATCCGGTGGTGGGACTCTCGTAATTGGATTGCATAGACTTCTTCTTCGAACCTACCCGGCACCCCAGCAGCGGGCGCCAAGGGAAATAAGTGAAGGCCACTGATAGTCCTCAGAAGCTCGGCGGCCCGAAGGGCGGCCTTCCAAAGAGAGCCCCCCCCCGAGGATTCGCTCGGAGAGCCGGATGCGAGGAAATCTTGCACGTCCGGTTCGGGGGATTGATACCTGACGAAAGGCTCGTAGCTGAATAATTGGGGTTAGTGGCCCATCTCTTACCATTTACTTGCTTTAACTACTCATGCTACGGATGTGGGGGCTCTTTGGGCTTTTGAAGAGCGGGAAAAACTTTTATAATTCTGTGAAAGAGTTTCGGGAGCGAGCCGGGGGGATGCATGTCAGTTACATACGACCGGGTGAAGAAGATATTCTTCTATTTACACAACAATTCGCTCATCGTATTGACGAATTGGAAGAAGTGTTAACCAACAACCGTATCTAGAAACAACGATTAGTGGATATTGGTATTGTCACTGCACAGCAAGCTGCGGATTGGAGATTCAGCGGTGTAATGTTAAGAGGCTCCGAAGTATGCTGGGATTTGCGAAAATAAAATCAGCGCCTTACGATGTTTACGACCGATTGGATTTTGACGTACCAGTAGGTACCAGAAGAGATTGCTATGATCGTTATTGTATTCGTATTGGAGAGATGCAACGAAGTATTCGAATCATTACGCGATGTCTTAATCAAATGATCGTAAACTACGTCCCCCAGCGGGATATAAAATGAAACAATCCATGGAATCTTTAATTCGACGTTTTGAACTTTATACAGAAGGTGTTTCTGTACCAGCTTCTTCTACCTATACAGCAGTAGAAGCGCCCGCCTAAAGGAGATTTTGGTGTGTTGCTAGTCAGTGATGGAACCAATCGTCCTTATCGTTGTAAAATAAGAGCACCAGGTTTTGCTCATTTACAAGAGCTTGATTTTATGTCCAAACATCACGCGCGACCTGTTCACAGGATAAGACGACGATGAGTCATACCTGTGCGCTCTACTCAGCGTACATCCGCACTGGGATGACAGAGTGATCGAACTGAGTTTTTAGAGTCCCTCCCTCCGGAGAACGGGGTAACAGCGTACCCACACGCGTTTGGAGTGGCATCCAAGGGTGCGAAGGTGGCTATAAAAGGGAAGAAGACCCCCCGCCGGGAAGTGGGGGGGAATCGAACAAGGGCGGCGTGACCATAACCTCCTTGGTTATTGTCTGGGTGAATACACCAGTGCGGGTATTTAACCTCCCTCCGAAGGCTAATTAATGAACCGCAGCATCTGAAGCGTCGTCATGGACAAGCGGGGCGGTATTGCTTCCTACTTTTATATATAAGAGACCCTTGCGTCCGGAACATCGAATATAGGCCTGAGGGGAAGTAATGTGATGTGCTTTCTCGTTCTTCCAACGCGCCTCCGGCGTCTAGCTAGCGGGAGCTTTACGGCCGCCCAATCCGAAAGGATAAATGGAAAATCGGAACTGAGCCTGAACACCTCTGAGGTTATACGGGCCAACCGTGGGGTGGGCAAGAATAGGATGGGACGAAAAGCTGAGAGAAAATATTTTCTTCCCCGGCGGGATATGCTTTGTCCTTGCATCCGCAGACGGAAAAAGGGGTAAAAGCTTCAAGATGAGAGACTTGGATTGGCAGTTGCTAGACTGGAAATCAATTAAGGTACATGTCTCTAAGTTGCAAACCTTTCATTTTCAGGCTGAGTCGGGAACAGAAGTACAAAGAGATGCACGCCCTCTCACGTGAATTGGTAGGCTATGCCAAATTATTGGCCGGGGGTACCCAAGATAATCGAGTAGCACCGTGAGGAGCGCGACCACTGGAAAAAGACCGCAAAAGAAGTATTTTTTTCCACCACTTCCAACACTGAGAGACCGAGCTAAACAAACGTGAGCCCCTATGGCCTTCGAACCCCCCCAATGGGAGGCTAGATTTGGACCTAATAGTTACTTCCGCCCAGGTCGCGACGCCATCGCAGCGATTTACACATCTATTAATAAGAAAGATAAATATGTACTTGAGGCGGCGGGCGGATATACACAAGTTTTTTGATCAGGTTAACCATGAGGCACTTATTGGGAAACTCGAAACTTTCCCACGAATGAGGAAACAAATAACACCGTGGCTGGAAGCGGAAATATTAGACCGGGGACCCACCCGGAATAAGGAAGGAACCGGCGGGATCTTTGCCTGCCAACGTGGCACTTCATGAATCAAAGTAGTCCCTTAAGATTTGGGTATAAAAAATTTCATGTAGGGACACACACCAAAGGGAAAGCCGTTGGGCGGAAAGAGAGAGACGGACCCAGCTCTCGGCTTTTATTTATCCGCCGGTACCCTGACGATTTCGCGGTCCCAAATCTGGGAATAGTCCAACAAACAAGCCCGTGTGAGGATCGAACGACTACTTCAGCCGATGGGGCTGAAGCTTAAGTGAAGTAAAACTCACGTCTGCCAAAAAAAATATTTTTTACCGACGACTTCCGTATCCGTCAGTACCTTGTGGGAGCCTCACATTGTGGGCGTACAAAACCCTTGTAAGGGCTAGTAAAAAAGAGATGAGAAACTATTGGCTGGCCCGTAGGGCGGGCGGCGGGGCACTGTTACGACCAAAATACGACGGAAAAGCGCACATCTCAGGAAACTGGCTCGATCGGATGCAAGGAGCCGTAGGACGGACGGGAAACTGTTGCGTACGGTTCTGAATTGGCGGCCGCCGCCGGGTGGGCCTGCCTGGTCGACCATAACATGCTAGCAAATGTTGTCACCATCATAGGTACTCAAGATATTGTGTTTGGAGAGGTAGATGGATAGGACTACTAATTGCACAGGTAGGACCAAAGAAATCTATATTGTTTTCCAGAAACTTATCCCTATCATTTTCTGCCGCCCTTTTTTTGCCTGACAGTGCCCCGCCGCCCGCCGCCCTACGGGCGGCCTCCTGTTTCGAATATAGAAATATGTAGATATATCTATATATTTTGCTCGATTGGGATTATCATCAATACAACGCGAGTGAAGGCCGCAAGAATCAATAAATAAATATATATGTATTTTAAAATCTTCGAACCTGCCCCACAAGCCTCCATAATGCTGCTTCCCCCCGGGCAGCCTTATGTAATCAAAAAGCACGGGAAAGCTCCAAAAAACATGGCGGGTTATCTATCAATGAATAGATAAACCCGAGAAACGGCCTGTAGAGCATAAAAAGATAAAAAATATATATATATATATATATATATATATATATATATATATATATATATATATTTTTTTTGCCTCCGCGCCGTTGCGGAGGTTCGGAGAAGCCAGGTTAGTAAAACCTTTTTTTTTTACACTTGTTCGAAGGACACTAGACTCGGGTACGTCCTTCTTTCTATAGTCTCGCGTCCTTTGGTCTAACGGGTTCGGCCCGGCGGGGGCTCGACCCTTCAGGTCCTTTTTCCGTAAAGCCGTTCCCTGTCTGAAAGTGTTTACGCACCTTCACCCACGTAGTGCGCGGCGTGTTCTGGTATCGTGCGCAGTAAAGCCATTTCCGGCGGCCTTCGGCGCTTCTTTCGTAAAGCCAAAGAAAAATAAGTCTCCTTCGGATCCTGTAAAGCCAAATAAGTTTCCTTCGGGGCCTTCGGACCCAATGGGTCCGAAGAACACTTCTTTGGCTTGTACAAGGAAGGGCCAACGGTTTTGGGCCTGCGCGGAGCGAAAAAATAAAGATATTACCCAATATTTTTTTGATTTTTGCGTGTTCCTCTGCGCCAAGAAATATTTCTTCTAGCGAAGCTCATAACGCTGATGAATAGTCTATGATGATTCATCGACGTAGCTTGCGGAGAGGTATACACATAGCGACTTGCTAGATGCGCGCAATTGACAACTTTGAGGCTTTTCCTCCCTGGAGCTCCGCACTTTGTTTGCTTTGCGAACGAGGGGTGCAGCATAATATAGATTTTTTGGGCTTCGCCCCCCCGCGTAAAGCGTCAGCTTTCCGGCGCATGGGAAAGCGAAAAGCCAAAAAAATATTTTTTTGCATTCTCTTCCTGGCTCTACCTCAGCATAGCGAATGATGGATAAAGGTGGAACGATGAAAGAAAGCGCCCGAGGCCCATAAAAACCATCAAGATTATGCCATTATTACATAATGGCATAATGAAAAACTAAAAAACCACGTGGAATGACTGCCAAAATATGCATCGTTATTAAATCTTTTGAGAATCAAAGGTCAGGGCTTCTGCTTAACACACGCAAGATTGGATTGCCTAAAAAACAAATTTTATATACGGTATTACGATCACCTCATATTGATAAAAAGTCTAGAGAACAATTTGAAATGAGAATACATAAACAATTGCTGGTCATAGAAACGGAAACACATAAATTGCGTGAAAGGTTGAATTGGTTAAAACTACATGATCTACTTGGAGTTCAATTGAAAATTATCTTTTATTATCAAACCCGTTTGGATAAAGTTTGCAAACCCTAGCTGGTCAAATTGCTTTTAAGTAGGGGAAGTCCTTGTTTCTAAAAATACAAAATCACACTGTGTTTGCTTCGTCCAAGGGCGTAGCACTACGTATAATCAGATCAGGGCCGGCTACCAAATCTATGATGTTGCATTGCGTAACATGCGGCGAGACATGCCCGCCGGAGGGCGGGGCACTGTCTGACCGGTGCTTTCGAAAAAATGGAAAAACTGACAGACAAACAAAAAAGGGGGGACTGTCGGAAAGAAAGGGAAAAAGGAACTGAAACTCGCAGAAAGATGAAAAAACTAACGGGGCACGGGATGAAATGGCGAGAAAGAAGGCGCGTAGCGCTTCCGCCCCACAAAGTGCTACGCGCCTCCTCTCCTTATAGTCGCGTGCCTTTGGCTGCCATAGGCACGGAGTGCGCAGGGAGCGTGTTCGGGGAAAGAGAGGTGCGTAGCACTCGACGACCAGGGGACGAGCGCTTTACGATTAAAGGGCGCGCGGCTCTACTCGCCAAGAAAAGAGCTGCACCCTTTTAAAATTTGCTCTTGCTTGGTTCGTGTGCCAGCTTCGGAGAAACTTAACCCGCCGAGATCATATGGAATAGTGGCCGCATAAACAAACATGATGTACACTTGGTGTGCTTAGCTTTCGTATGAGATCGTAACACCTATGTAGTTGATTGGAAGGGAGAAGTGCCTGTAGGCCCCCCGGTGACGGCCAACCACAGGCTGAGGCCGCCCCCCCACTTACGGACCTTCGGCCCTACGTGATGATATATTTTATGGCTAGTAGCGAAGCCATCAATCATCTACGATGATTGATGACACTGACAGTCGAAGAGAGGTGTACTGTAGGTACATTCGGTTTTTCGGTGTCATTGATGCTTCAAACGAAATAAGAAAAGGCAAATACACTATGAGAAATAGTTGCTGGAAGGGAAAAGGTGCGCCAAGTTAGTAATAATGCGTCTTCGGCGACAAGCCGGCACAGAGTGTTCTGTGTAAAGCGTCCCACTATCCTCGCGGGGAAAGCCCAAGGGGTATTGTAGCATGTAGGTGAGAAGGGGAACACGGCGTGAAACCGATAGCGCTAAGCCGTTCTCCGAGCTAGAGGTTCTATGGATCGTATTGGAGGTCTACTGGAGGTATTCCACTCAGTCTGGCTGTGGCCTCGGCCCAGCCATCATGTCGCCAGCGGGAAGCGCGACCTTCTCCCCAGCCACCGCCCCCTGCTTTTCGGGTTAGAAAACAGAGTGGAACGCACTGGGAGACAGCTACCGTACAGATACGGGAAATGACCGAAAAGCCTAATGAACCGGCTCGACACACTAGAAACGAAACTTGGGATTGCCTGGGGTCACTCCCGCCGGGAACCTGGCTAGGAAAATACAAATATTTACCATCCTTTGTGTCAGAACCGAGGAAAGGAGGGCAACGGGGGGCTCGTAGTAACGGAAATACCGCCCGCGAAGGGGCCCAGAGCAAAAGAGATCGGAGATTACTTCGGTAAGGAAGAACCTTGTCCCGTTCATCCTGGCTAGGGGCGGCTCACCCGAACAAGTACGGGCAACAGTCCCATGTGAAAGGACTCCCGTTAACACGGATACTCCTAACCAACCGGCTAAGTCGAAAGGATCGCTTGGAGAGCCGTATGCGGGGAGACTTGCACGTACGGTTCGAAGGAAGGCCCTCCCAGACGAGAGATCATGGGGTTGGTGGCCCATCTCCTACCACTAAAACAATTAACTTTTCATTTGAAACGGAGTTCTGCTGGAAGAAATTCATCAGGGCGTATTACGGTTTTTCACCGAGGGGGTGGATCGAAGCGATTGCAGCGAAAAATTGATTTCAAACGAAGCACTTCGTCTATGGGCATTGTAGAAAGAATCGAATATGACCCAAATCGTTCGTCTTGGATTGCTTTAGTACGATGGATCGAAGGGGTTCTACGCCCTGGGAAGCACCCGGCTTTTTCTAGAGCGAATAGTCGAAGAGAACAAAATATGTTCTTTTTCGGCCTCTTATTCTCGTTCTCTTCGCTGCCTAGACGAGCTCGAAGAGTAAAACACGAAAGAACGAGGCCCGGAGGGCAGATACTGGAAAGTTCCTGGGTCTTAGGGACGCGAGACCACCTTGGGGCCAAAGAAGTGGCGGCGGCCTTAGGACCACCTTCAGGTAGCTTCTTTGGTTCACCCAGCATAGCAGTAGCTGGGGCAAAGCCCGCTTTCTTCGCTTTTCGAATGAAAGGGCCTTCCCCCCTAACGGGAAGGGAGCGCCTGTCGGCCCTCAGAGAAGGGAATACGTTCTCCTCTCAAAGCGAGGGCCAAAGGTGGAGAACGCATAGCGGGGCGCCGAGAATAAAAAGCCTAGTACTCCCTTGGTCTCGAGGGCCGAAGGCCGCCGGAAATGGCTTGACGATTTCCGCACACGGTACTGGGAAGAAGGACCGAAAGGAAATGGCTGGTAGATTCCCGCACACGATATTGGGGAGAGGGACACGAGACCCAAGGGAGAGGCACGTAGTGCTCGACGACCCTTCTTTCTACAAGCCCGAACACGCTCCTCGCGCACTCCGTGCCGTCGGGCCTTCGGGTTCGGGTCGAGTGCTACGCACCTCCGAGCCTTTCGCTTATATATTAGCCAGTGAAAAACTGGAAGCAGGCAAGACGGTGATGAATTTTCATTGGTCTAAACCTTCGACCCCGTTAAGCTACCATCAACCTTCCCAGAAAGCTAATGACCCCTCGGGCCTTAGGGTAGAGACCGCGCCGCGGGATAGCCGCCAGGCGGCTTGGCTACACCCCCGTGGAAACTACGCCTCTAGTGAGAATAAATACATACTTGATTCATATTATCAAATGGTCGGAAATTGCATACCATTAGCCAAAATACCTATAGGCACGTGGGTACATAATATTGAAAGGAACCCGGGTCAAGGCGCAAAGTTTACTCGAGCTGCGGGAACCTTTGCTCAAATAATTAAGAAAGTTGAGAATACACCACAATGTATTGTGCGGTTACCTTCGGGTGTTGACAAACTAATAGATTCCCGATGCCGAGCTACTATTGGTATAGTTTCTAATCCTAATCATGGTAAGCATAAGCTTAACAAAGCGGGACAGAGCCGGTGGTTAGGCAGACGCCCCATCGTTCGGGGTGTTGCTATGAATCCAGTTGATCATCCTCATGGAGGCGGTGGGGGACGCACCAAAGGAGGTAGACCTTCGGTATCACCTTGGGGCAAGCCTACCAAAGGTGGATTTAGAACAGTAGTAAAAAAACGCAGAAATTAGTTTATGACACGCTCTATATGGAAAGGTCCTTTTGTGGATACTTGCTCGTTCAAGCAAAGAAAGATTAGGTGGAGAATTTGGTCACGTAGATCTTGTACTTTGCCTCAATTTGTTGGTTGCTATGCACAAATCTATAACGGGAAAGGTTTTGTCGGTTTAAAGATTACTGAAGAAATGGTTGGTCATAAATTTGGAGAGTTTGCTTCTACGCGGAAAACCCCCTCCTTGGGTAAGAGAGCTTCGCCCTCGAAAACCAAGATCAAACCAATCAAAAAGGTACGATAGTAAACTATGGCACAAAAAGTCAATCCGATTTCAGTCAGACTCAATCTGAATCGTAGTTCAGATTCCAGTTGGTTTAGTGATTATTACTACGGAAAATTGTTGTATCAAGATTTAAATTCTAGAGATTATTTCGGTTCAATACGTCCACCTACGGGAAACACGTTTGGCTTTCGTCTCGGTAGGTGTATTATTCACCATTTTCCTAAAAGGACATTTATTCATGTATTTCTTTTGGATCGACTTAGCCAATCAAGACATCAAGGCCTTGGGGCAATACCATCTGTCAAGTTGATCGGGCGTATCGACGACAATACAGTAAAACAGAGAAATGAAGTCGGCGGGATTTGGCCCAAAAAACGCTATGAATACCGTGATCGATCGCCATCAATACAGAAGATTGACCAATTACTTCGAGTCAGCGATTGGATGGCCGACATACACTCTACTTTTCGAAGTATCTGGCCGAAAGACGGAAATGGTGACAGAAGAGCGTCAGAAGAACGCTATGCGTTCTCTCGCTTCGCGCCTTCCATCCCGGTAGCTGTGCGTGCTGAAAAAATAAAAGATATTTTTGGGTCCGAAGGAGACTTCTTTGGTTTTACTGCTTCCTCGGATTATTTTGTAATGCAATACTTCTTTAATCTAAAGAACCAAATTCGATTCGATCCTATGGTTAACAGAAGTCCCGTGGCACAGGGCCTAGCTAGAACATCTACGATTGGGAATCCGGCCAGGACCGAGCAAGGAACACAAAGCGGGGAGTCGATTCGTCAACCCAGGTCCACATTGTATTTCGATGCTATCATATTTTTAAGGTATGCCCGATTCAGGAAAGCTACATCTCTTTCCAGTCGTTATTATTATTTGAAAAAAATGCAATCTTTATTTTCTAATCGAACAAAAACTAATACCTTGATTCGGCCAGTCAAAATAGCTTCTGTCTATCGAAGTGCCTCTCCAATCGCTCAAGAAATATCTTGGAAACTAGAACAAAAAAAATCATTTCGACAAATATGTAGATCTATATTTAAACAGATTGAAAAATGCCCATATGTGAAGGGGATCCGTATTGGTTGTTCAGGTCGATTGAATGGTGCGGAAATAGCTAAAACTGAATGCAAAAAGTACGGTGAAACATCTTTACATGTTTTTTCCGATCGAATCGATTATGCGAAAACACAAGCATCTACTCCTTATGGGATCTTAGGTGTCAAAGTGTGGGTTTCGTATTTCCTAACACAAAAAAAAGGGACAAGTTGTGCTATATCCAAAACGTACAAAATTTCGTAAATATCGAAAAGGCAGGTGTGAAGGTTGCGAAGCAGACGGTACAGAACTTTGTTTTGGAAAATACGGCATCAAAAGTTGTAAAGCTGGCCGTATTTCGTATCAAGCAATTGAAGCAGCGCGTCGTGCTATAAGCAGAAAATTTCGAAGAAATTCTAAAATACGGGTAAGAGTTTTCGCAGATATTCCTATTACCAGTAAACCGGCAGAAGTGCGAATGGGAAAGGGCAAGGGAAATACCAAAGGTTGGATTGCTCGTGTGTTGAAGGGACAAATCTTATTTGAAATGGATTGCGTCGGTCTGTCAGATGCTCAACAAGCTGCTACATTAGCCGCGCATAAACCGGGTTTATCGATAAAGTTTTTTAAGTGGTCATAAGAAAGGGATATGGCAAAAAGTAAAAATTAGCTTGTAACCTTCGTTACGTTATTTAGCTCTATCGGCGGAGAAGTCCGCCCCCAAGACGATAGTGGCATTCCGCACGCTCTCTTTCTGGTCGAGTGCTATGCACCTCTGGTCGAGTGCTACGCACCCACAATCAAGATTTCTTCTATGTTCCGATCATCCCTATGTATATGCTCAATGGCGGCGCTTCGCGCCTTTACTTATTTCATTACTGCGTTTTATTGTTCCGACGGCCTCCCCTCGCGTCGGCTCGGATCCTGTCAGACAGTCGCGGGCCCTTGTTGGACAGTATTTTGGTTTTGTGGTGTTTGCAAAGTTCGGGCGGCGGCCCCCTTTCCTCTACAGATTAATACGATTCGCGATATTGCAAGGTTCGACATCGACCCCGATAGTAGGGGTAGACCTTGCTATGTCCACGGGGGTCGCTCATATCTCGGGTAAAGCGGTGCCGCCGGGAAACTCTTGGGAATTGGGGAGGAATCCGACGACGAATCGGGGGCTCGGTCACTGAGCGAGCAAAATTTATTGCAGCTAGTAATGAGACGGAAGCGAGAGAGGCCAAAGCTACTCCGGCCATGTATGAATACGAAACAGAATGACTTGAAGCGGTTCTTCGCACAACCCGCCGAAGAACGGGAGGTAGCCCTTGAACCCTCGGAGACCAAGTATTTGGGGACAACCGTCCTGCCGGCCTAAACCAAGGATTTGGGGGGGGGCCCCAACGCAGGGGCGGGCTAGAAGCCGCCGTGAATCATTGGAAGAATAGTATGACACCTACCCCGGCGGAGCCCGCTCCCAGCCAGCCTCGAAATCGATCCCTTCCTTCCTATTTCGATTGAAGATCACCGTCTTTTCTAGTGATTTTGCTAACCAACCCCACAAATTATCATTAGGGACTTCGAGGAGATTATAAGAGCCGGCGTTCAACGAAATACCCGAAACTAAGAACGTTTGCTCCTGTATCTTTTTGATCGGTACCTTCCGTACCCAAAGTATACTAAGATCTTGATACTCGTATCGTTATATGTACAGCTTGGCGTAGTTTTATACGTATTATCCCACCCTAATTGTTGCAAAAGGTTACTGATCCCTCTGGGAGACCTTATTCAAAGATCTCCCGCTTCCTCTAAGCATCCGTTACCCGCCGGCAAGAAATAAATACATTTTGCAGGCAGATCTTTCCGCCGAGCTAATCTGAGCTAATCATCCGTGACCCATCGCAAAGAAATATATATATATATATATATATATATATATATATATATATATATATTTCTTTATCGGAAGGAGAAAAAATAGAAAAAAGGATGATACATTTGAAATGAAAAACTCTTTGCAAAAAGACAACTCGTTTTCTCCTAATGAACCGTCAGTAGTAACCCTTGCTAATTCGGTGTTACTATCGAAAAAGGATATTACCTTTTACTATAAGTAGTCGCTTACTATTGGCAAGCATCTCTCACCTTCGAACCCACGTAGTGCGCGGGGAGCGTGTTCGGGCTTGTAGATTGAAGCGCTTGTAGAAAAAAGGCGCGTGGTGCTTGCTTTCTATCTTTCGTGCCGCGCTTACCGGTCATTCCGGCTCCAACTCGACTTCAGCCCAGATTGGCCAAATGGGTGGGCTTTAGCACTTCTCCATGGTTAGGAAACCGGCGGCATAGCTGCTTATTCCGCTAGTTGCACGTTGCACAATATTGTTAATGACTTAATGACTGGCTGGGGGGATAACAACGCTAAAAATATCTTCAAAATGTTACCGGACTTTCAGGCAGGAAACGCCGGCCGGAAGACTTACAAAGGATTTGGTGGACTCGGTCCTGCCGCCAAGAGTTCGGCCGCCTGCCGCCGCCCCCCGTCGCGCAGTCTTTGGGAAGGGGTCGAGAAGCTCATTATGGGTGCTGTTTGTTGAAGGTGCCCGCGATGAAGTAGGTCGAATCTTTAAGGTGGTCTTAACCTCGCCGCACCATGCCATCAAGTATTACTTCCTCTATATCCATCGGGGCGAGCTGATGACTGCTCGCCCTTCCCGATAAACAATTGGGCTGGTACATCGGTTTTCGATGCCCTTGATGCTTCAATTTCAATAAAAAAAGGCCAAATCAAATTATGTTCTCTCCAAATAGACTCGAGTTTCATTACGATCAGGTAATACGTCCAGATTTATTGCCAAAAATCGATTACGAAAACATAATGGAAGTTCCCAGATTGTGTGAAATAATAGTAGTTCCAAAGGCACCCTCAAATTTAATAAAGAATGTTAAATTAGCCATGGAAATTGTTTGTGGTCAAAGATTCATACAGACACGAAGTAGAGGTTCGACAGGAAAGTCGTTTCGATTCAATAAATTCGTATCAAATCAGGAGTCCGAGAGAGGCACAGGATATGTCACTTACCTAGCACGAAGCACTCTACGGGGGCATATCATGTATAATTTCTTGGAAAAACTTGTTACGATAATATCTTTTTACGATTATCCAGTCAAAATACGAAAAAACTCCATTCAATTATCAATGGCAACGTCGTTGTTACGATTATTTCCCGAAATACAAGATCATTTCGAGATTTTCGAGCGTATTCGAGGGTTTGATGTAACTATTGCCACTTCAGCCAACACACAAGATGAGACTGTAATTTCGTGGAGTGGCTTCTTGCAAAAAGAGGTTTAGTCATATGTCAAATCAAATTATACGAGATCACAAACGTAGATTGCTTGTGGCTAAATATGAATTGAAACGAATGTATTATAAAGCCATTTGTCAAGATAGAAATCTTCCTAATAAGATAGTGCGACCTGTTCACAGGTCAAGACGTTGAGTCACGCCTGTGCGCTCTATTCCGCGCATCCATCCGCACTTGGATGGCGGAGTGAGTGAACTGAGTTTCCATGAAGGTGAAAATCCTTCCCCCTTGAGAACAGGGTAACAGCGTACCCACATGCGTTTGGAGTGGCATCCAAAGGTGTGGAGCTGGGTAGAGAAGGGATGAAGAACCCGGAAATTTTGAAGCCTTTTCTGTAGTCTTCGTCTCCCCCGGGGATAAGCGGTTTCGCCCCCCTAGGAAGTGGGGAACGAATAATCTCTAGCAAGGGCGTGACAAATACCCTTTGGGTATTGTTCGGGTGAATACTAATTACAGGGTGGTTATTCTACCTACGAAGGCTAATTACTGAACCGTAGCATCTGAAGCGTCGTAATAGGAAAGCGGCGGGGTGGTATTGCTCCCTACTCCTTAGGAGACCCCCCGCGGAATATCAGACAGAGGCCAAGGGAAAGGAATTTTCTGCCCTTTCCCGTTCTTCTGGTGCGCCTCCGGCGTAGAGCGGGAGCCTTACGGCCCAATCCAAAAGGATGAATGGAATCTTGGAACTGTGTAATCCTGCGCACCTCTGAGCTTAAACTCAGGCGGGCTAACCTTATGGTGTGTAGGATTGGGATAGGGCAAAAAGCTAGGAAAAAAATGATTTCGCCCGGTTGTTACGATCGGGATATGCTAAAGTGTCCATGCATCCGAAAGGGTGAAAAAGCAGTCAACATATATGCTTCAAAATCGAAGATGAGAGACACAACGTGTCTTTAAGTTGTAATAATTTATCAATCTGGGTGCAAGGAGCCGTATGATGGGAGACTATCACGTACGGTTTTGAATCAGGGGCGTCAGCAGAGGAAATTCCACGTCTACTGTAACCGTTATGAATATTTTTTCAAGTTATCTAAGTTGCCAAGAAATAGTTCCAAAACACGAGTAAGAAACCGGTGTATTTTCACAGGGCGCCCTCGTTCCGTATATAAGTTATTTCGCATTCCTCGTATAGTTTCTCGTGAATTAGCTTCTAAAGGTTCTTCAATAGGCATAAACAAATCGTGTTGGTAGCCAATAGAAGGGTTAGCTTTTCGAGTACCCATAGGTCTTTCACTGCCTCCCAACCTGCCAAGTGTACGAGGCGCTCAGAGAATGAAATACGTTTTCTCTCTCGGTTATGATTCGAACATTCGGTTACTACGCGCTAAACTTTCTCCACAGAGAATCTAATAGCTTAATTAGGAATAGAGCGAAAAACCAATATTTTTCCGCCGAACCCTGCGGCCGCCAAAGGCACGAGACTAGAAGGAGAGGTGCTACGCGCGGCCCGGCGGGCACGAGACCCGATAGGTAAGAGTGTTCGAAGTTTTCTAGAAATGGCTGAGAAAGAAGGCAAGAGCGCCGCCCGCGACTGTCCGACAAAAAAAGATTTTTGTCCCTTTGGGCACGAGACTACGGGGGGGGGGGTGAACCCCCCAATTTATATGTCTCCCAATAAAGAATAGATCAAACGCCCCGCGAGGCGGCGCAAAGTGCTGTTCGAAAAAATCGAAAAAGAATATTTCTTTTATGCATACATTAAGTAATCCTTTATCTAGTATAAGAAATGCGCAAAAAGCTCAAAAGCGTGTTCTTTATTTTTCCTCCTTCGAAAGAATAAGCGAGAAAAAAAAACGCTTTGTTTGCTCTGCTTGTAAAATCATGCCTCGTGTTTTCGTTCCGCGTCTTTGTTGGGATCCTTGCAGAATTTTGTACGATGAGGGTTATATCCACGGATTCTCTCAGGAAGCAGACGGAAGCTTGAGAATAGTCTCAAAGTATCATTCTTCTGGAATAGGTGTAATAAAAAAAATGGAAACAATATCTAAACCAGGTTTTCGGATTTATTCATCAAAAAATCGTTTATCAAAAAAAAGGGAAGGACTTGGTATAACCATCTTATCCACTTCAAAGGGAGATTTGATATGTGATCGTGAAGCACAAAAAACCAATTTTGGTGGCGGTGAGATTCTATGCCAAGTTTTTCAAAAAAATCGAGTAAAGTTTATGGAAGCCAAATTCTTCTGCTTTTTGGAAATAATCGGAGTTGGATATAAAGCCAGTACTAACGCACAAGGCTCTATTTTATACTTAAAATTAGGATTTAGTCATGAGATTCGACTTCAAGTTACACCTTCAGTCCGCGTTTTTTGCTTAAAGCCTAATCCTATTCGTTGTACTGGAATGGATCATCAAAAAGTCACTCAATTTGCTGCCATTGTCGGAAGTTGTAAACCTCCCGAAGTTTATAAAGGGAAGGGTATACAATATCGAAACGAAATTGTACATAAAAAACAAGGAAAAAAAAAATAAATCATGTCATATATTTTAGGAACCAATCTAAATTCCAATAAACAAGTGAAAATTGCCTCAACTCGAATCTTTGGAATTGGGCCCAAAAAGGCAATTCAAGTTTGTGATCAATTAGGCCCCAGCGATAACATTAAGGTTAATAAGTTAACTAAGTATCAATTCGACCAAATTCTAGAAATAATAAGTCAAAATTATTTAGTCGATTCAGAATTGGAGAGAGTCATTCAAAGAGACATCAAACGATTAATTAGTATTGGTTGTTATCGCGGGTTTCGCCATAATGCAGGATTGCCCTTACGCGGCCAACGGACTCATACTAATGCTAAGACTTCTCGCAAATTGAGATACATTTCGATCAGAAGTTGAGAAAAGTTTTTTTCGTTTTTCCCCAGTTCGTACAAAATATCCCTGTAATTAGTGAACGGATTGGATGGATCATAAAAAAACGGAATCGATGGTATCGGGCAACACCAAAAGCATTCAATAAACACTCATGCAAGAAAAGCACGGTATTACTAATCAGAAAAAACACCGTATTACTCATATTCAATCAACTTTTGGTAATACAATTATTACTTTAACGGATTGTAGCGGAAATACAAAAACTTGGTCCTCCTCAGGTTCAGTGGGGTTTAAGGGATCTCGTCGCTCAACCAATTATGCTGCTCAAGCAACTGCAGAAAATGTCGCGCGAGCTGCCATTCAACTTGGATTCAAGTTTGTCGAAGTGAGAATCAAAGGATTGGGTTATGGGAAGGAATCTTCGCCACGTGGTTCAAAACTAGGAGGTCTTATTATTACCAAAATTCGCGATGTAACCCCAACGCCACATAATGGGTGCCGACCCCCTAAAAAACGTCGTATTCGAATATCATCATGAAGTGTTATGTTATCATAAAATGGTAGATCGAGCCCGGTTCGGGAGTGACAAAAAATTCTTTTAGGGTTCTTCGGCTTCACGGAGCTTAACCCTTCTTTCGTAAAGGCAAAGGGGGAAATCTACAAGCCATGTCTGGCGGCGGCCTTCGGCCCTTCGGACCCACAAAGTGCGTAGCACCTCTCCCTATAGTATCGCGCCCTTGGGCCCATAGGGTTCGGGCTTTAGCCGATACCACAGCGCCTTCAGCCGTGCTGGGCCGGGAAAGGGCGCCCGCCGGAAACAATAAAAAATTTATATATATCTTTTTTCTTTCGTTCTATGCCCTATGGGCCTGCGGCTTACGGCTGCACGGTTATCTCAGGCTCTCGAAAATGAGAGAGCTTGGGTCGTTTTCGTTCGCGGACTGAACGAGTCTCGCCGACTTCAGTCCTATTTAACCATCCGGGGGGGGGGGTGGTTTCAAGTCGAAAGACGGGAGGGCTGGGCGCAGCACAAGAAAATGGTTTTGCTCTCCCCCTAGCAATTACTATGCCCGCCGCCTCATGAAACTGATTATGAGGGCGCTGCTTAGTTTGGAGGCCCCAAGCAAACGAATTAGGTAACAGAAATACCGAAAAAATAAAAAAAATAAAAATGAGCTGCTTTAGTCAATTATTTCCCAAATATAATTCTAGTTTTAATCCATTACGTGGGAGCGCTATACAACGTTCAGTGATACGATTACAACAAAACAAGGTCTTGGTGGATACAGGACCGAAAACTCCAATAATTTGTTTCCAACATGAACTGGAAAGAGTGCCAATCACCAAGCAAGCAAGGTTCAATTTTGGAATTGAAGATGTAGAAGTGTTCGGTGAACCAAAGATGCTTTTGCCGGAACCATTAGGAATAAAATGTAAAAGAAAACTAGTTTGGATTGAACTCACCAAGATTTGGCGAAGTGACCAAAATTTGGTCAAAGGATTTATTTTGAATTCAGTGAAAGGAGGTTATGCCGTAGCAATCGCAGGTTATATAGCTTCTCCTCCTAAGAGTCTTCTCAGAAGTAGAAAAGTATTTTATAGTCAATGGAGAATATCTTCCATTTTGAACATGAAACCAGAAATAAGTAATATCGTGGTAAAAGAGATTGGTGATGGCAAAATGGATTATTTTTCGCCGACGAAATCACATCAAGAACAAACAAAGCATTTAGGCGCGAAGCTAAAACACTGGCGAAACGTGGAAAGGAGCACCAACGTTAAGAAAGAAAATATTTTTTCCGAGAAAGTTCCTACGACCGAAAGGAGGACCAAACAGAGCTTTAAGCATTTAGGTCCAAAGCCTCTCGCCTATACCGAGAAAAAGCGTGAAACTACTAAGCAATCCACCAAAAATAACGTATTTCAACTCAAAGACCAAGGCCGGGGCAAATAATTAGGTTTTGTTGGTGTGTTGACGCGGTTAAAAACTAGGGTTGAAGAAAGGATGTCACGCAAATAATCCATTAGTGCAACTACAAGCGATGTCTCATCGCCCCAAGCCTCAGGTAATGGTATGCCTGCATGCATACTCGGGACCTCAGTAATGAAAAGGGGAGGCTGCTTGCGGCCCTTTAGCTAATCACTGAAAAATTATTTTCTTTGCGTTTCCGGCTGGCTTTCAAATTTCCGGCCCATGACGGAGGAGGACCCTTCCCCTCTTAGGTTTCGGGCGGCGGGTCCTTTGCGAAGCGAATAAAAGCTCTGCTTTTTTGTTCTGGCCCGATACAGGCATGATTCCCCTGTGTCCTTCGGACCCAGACTACGCGCATGGCCTCAGATGATAAAATAATGAACTCGGAGCGCAAATAAAATATATATTTTATTTGGCTGGGCAAAGCGCGATTCAATAAGTATTGGAATCGGTAAGAAAAAAAGTGAAAAAAAAATGCCTCAACCAGATCAATTTACGTATTTGACACAATTCGTTTGGTTATGCGTGTTTTATATGGCTTTTTATGTATTATTATATAATGATGGATTACCCAAAATAGGTCGAATTCTCAAACTAAGAAAGCGACTGGTATCGCAGGAAGAAGTAGGCGCGGAGCAGAGCAATGACCGTGTAGAACAGGATGTGGTTTTCAAAGAATGTTTTCAAGCCAGTGCAAACTATCCGTACTCAAGTGTATCCGGAGCATCCAAGTGGTGTAAAGGAATGGTCCAACTCGCAAATGCTAATAAATTGCAACGAATGAATAAAGATTATGTATGTTCTTTGGGAGAGATTAGTGTATCACAAGTGATCAAAAAGAACGCACTTTCAACCTTGAGTCCTTCTACTTATCAAACAACTTCTCTAGCTTCACGTCAAACCACCGCTCTTAACAAAATCTATGTTTTGCGCGGACAAAAGAGAACTCTGGCGAAGATAAAGAACGGACCAATAAAACAAAAAATTTCGTGAGATGTAACAAGGGAGAAAGGGAAAAAAATGTTATGTAGAACTAACGTCCTACATCTTCGGCCTCAACTAGATCAATTTACGTATTTGACACAATTCATTTGGTTATGTTTGGTTCATACTACTTCCTCCCATTTCGTCTTATATTCAGTATTGGTTTTTACCAATACTGAATGGCCCCCTACTAAGGAAGCGACTGGTATCGCAGGAAAAAGTAGGCGCGTAGCAGAGCAATGACTGTGTAGGGCAGAATGTGGTTCCCACAAGTGAACCAAGTGGGGTCGGGAGTTGGAGAGCTCTAAATTTAGCGTACCTGACTTCCATTCGCTTCTTTCCTATTCTTGGTTGTTTCATCCGAGTTTTAAAAGATCAAGTGGATTTTTGGTATATTCCCACCGTGTGTATTTTTATTTTTCTTTTCTACAGTCTTTTCACTACCACACATTATTCCTGGCTCTAAGATTTTCCAAGACCTGTGATTTCGATGTATTCCCATGGATCAATTATTCAAGGAGTACGTTTTGATGTCCTTAGTTATAGGATTTCACTTGGGACAGCTGTTTAGTTCAGCCTTCAAAACCACGGATTTCTCTGTGATGTTCTATTTCGGGGCTTGTTCGCGCTCGTCATAGTATATTTCAAGTTAAGGCACGTACTAAACGGACCGGCACCAGGTTCGAATTTATTGACCGATGCCCTGGAGGGCGAAGGCCTTCCACCCACATGGGTATTTCTCTGGTGTTCGAAGGGTACGGGCATTTGCTCTGCAAGAGCAAATAGCTGTTGAGCTACCGCCAAGACCTAACCATTATCCTAACAATTCAGATGTGCTGTTTGGTCACTTCTGTAGGACTAGCCGCCACTCCCATACTACTCCCCACGCAAATAAACCTTGTGGGGTTATATACCCACTGGGCACTACATTTGATAGTAGTAGCATCAAAGGGGTGGCCGAGCGACTCGGGTATCGGTGGCTGACTGCATCGAGTCTCAACCTATATAAGCCATAAAGACCGTGATGGGGACGACAGCCACGGCCGTGGGGAGCGAGCGCGGCCTACCCCGCCGCCGAAGTCGAGTTAGATGAAGCGAAGGCTGCTAACGAGGCGGCGGCCGCTAATGGCTTGGAGTGGCAGAAGCTTGAAATAAGCATTTGGAGCCAGCCAACGGCACGATTATCTTAATAGTGATGTAACACGCGCGGAACAGGAACTAAAGGATGCTGCTATACGGCACGATGAGCCGCGCAGGGGGTTCTCTACGGTAAAATACAAGGCCAACGAATTGGAATCTGAGGCTGCTGTACAGTCACGTACCAAGGCCTTGTAAGATAATAAGAAAACTTTGGACGGACGACCATCTGGCTGGCAAACCACATGTACCTGCTCCTAAAGTTCCTCCGGGCCACAGCCTTCAAACGCACCGACCCCCCCCCCCCCCCCCCCTCCGGCGGGCGCCTCCACCGCAACGTCCCGCCGCACCTGCTTCAGATACACTTCAGCTCTTTTCTAACTCGCTACCACCTCACATTTAGCTAAAAAGTACGGGGTTCATGATTTATTACCAAACGAAGAACCGGCTACGGGAGCAGCTTCATATTTGGCAAGAGGGAAACATTGGTGCTGTTGGTTTTTGGAGAATCTCGCGTCCCTTTTTTAGGACTTGGGGCCTATTAAACCAGCAATAAGCTTATAGTTTTATTGGACATGTAGGTTATCTGTTCATTGGTTTCTCATGTGGAACCGTATAGATTTATTAATGACCATTAATGCTTTTGCCATAGTTTTAGTATTACGTCAAAACGGTTTCAAGCTATGGTTACAGCATTTCTTTCGATTGCACCTAAAACATCTATTCTTGTTTATCCCTTGATTGGTTCCACCCATCAAGACTTTCAGAGAGGGTGGGAGCGGAAGAAATAGATTTTGTTGCGAAACAGAAAGCTTTTATGCGCTTTGATTTCACCGTAGATATCTATGCTATGCCCTGGAAGGGCTTCTGCCAGCAAGACCCAGGGGGCGGGGGGCAAGCACATACAATTGACAATTTTTTGGGCTATATCCGGCCGGGGCTTGAATGGTAAACAATACCAATTAATGAAAAGATAGGTCTACGCTAGCAATCACTGCCTTTTTTATTACTTCTTCCTCTCCATAACCCTCTCCCTTGTTTTTAGTTACTCATCAAATGGCATTTTGCCCATGTTTATGAGCTTGATGATTTCTCGGTGAGGGCGACGGGACGCATCACAAAAAAATATTTTGTTTTTTCGAAGTATGAATCATTTAGGTTAACACGGGCCGGGCGCTTGCGTTTAGCGGAGACATTTATTCCATTAGCAAAGCCGCGCTGGGTGGAGCCTCCCGCTTCGGCCGAGCGCCCCGAAAGGAACGAATTTCGCGGCTCGAGAAAAAAGGTGAGAGCAATGAAAACTCATAGAGAAACCTTAGGGCATTGGCTTCTTCAAAGAATTACTGCTGCTTCTTTAATCCCTACCATTCTTATAGCAAATGTATCCACTCTGATTCTGCTAAATATCTTGTTATTCTGGCATATTCATGTGGGAATCGAAGAGATTTTGGCAGATTATGTTCACCATGAAGTAACACGAAATTGGATTTTGATTCTTCTCAGAGTATTCTGTTTAATAATTATCAAATATGTTTTTGTGTTTTTTGTTTTTTAGAAGAATTAAGAACCATCTGGGAGTTCGGATGGCGCCTTAAACCAAAGGTAGGCGCGGCGGAGGAGCCCCTCTCCTACCGTGGGGGGCGGGTCCGAGACATGAAACTAACGGCCGGCCACGAAACTCTAGGGAGAGGGACTACGTACCCTCCCCTCTCCTTATAGTCTTCGTGCGCGTAAATGAGCCGGCCTCATCGGCGGCCGCCCTGGCGGCCCTTCGGGTACTCGACTATAGAGAGAGGCCCCGGGACTGTCGGACGGGAAAGGGAAAAAAAACGGACAGGGAGATTTATTTATTGGGTTGCACGTTCGGTGATTGCTCCGGGCCCGGCCCCGGAAAATAGGGAAGAAATATATTTTCCTAGAGCACTTTGACCGAGTTGGCTTTCAAAACAGAGACTCTTATTACGGATCTAGTAAAATATTTAACATTTTCTATGATTCTTTCTCTTCTAGGTATTTGGGGAATTTTCTTAAATAGAAAAAATATTCTTATTATGTCAATGCGTGCGCCGCGTAGAGTAGAGTGTGCTCGTACGAAACGTACCATGAATATGTTCATCATGTAAAGCATCCCGCTATCCTTTAGGGGAAATCCCAAGGGGTATTGTAGCATGCTGGGAAAAGGGGAGCGAAACCGCCGAAAAGAACAATTTGTTTGCCCCGAGCTATTAGGTGCTATGGATTCGTTCTCAAGTTAGCTGGAGGGTGTAACCTCAGTTTGGTAACGACGACCCGACGATCGTAACTTGCCGCCAGCAAGAGGAGCGGCCTTCCCACAGCCACCGCCTCCGGCATTAGGGTTAGTTGAAAGAGTGGAAACATACTGCGGGACAGCTACCACAAAATGTGGGTAATGACTTGAATCCTAAAGAACCTATTTCGACACACAAACACGAAACGTGGGAATGCCTAAGGCCGGTGACGGCTAATCTACTTAGGGGGTGACACTCTATCTTTTTGGGGGGGCCCCGTCGAAGAGAGGCATCGGGTGTTCCGTAGTAGCGATTATCGCGAAGGGATCAAGAGAGAGATCACTTACCAGGGAAGGGACGACTGGCTCGTATGAGTTGTATCGTTTGTTGTGGGGAAGGTTCAGCCCCCCGAACTAACCGGGACTCGGGGACGGAAGGGAAGAGATAACCCTGAAATCGTCAAGCCGAGGGGCTATAGGCACGTAGCGCGCGGGGGGCGTGTTCGGATATCGTGCGCGCGAAAATTGTAAGGTTCGAACCTTCGGCGCTTCTTTCATAAAGCCGAAAAAGTATCCGTCGGACCCAAGCAAGGGGGACTCGACCAGCGGGAGAGGCCCGGGGGGGGGACTTTTTCTGTCACCTTCTGCCGCCCGTAGAGCGGATACTTAAGGGTGGTCCTCGGTCCGAAGGACCTAGAGGGAAATAGCTTGCGCCCGCGCACGAACCCTAACGGGGAGAACTCAACACAGGCTCATGGATTTTGGAAAAGAAGAGTTGTGAAAGACACTTGAAAAAGTCAATCCAGCCACCCCAGCAACTATCTAGTCATGGTCATTTAAGTACGGACTTCGTAAGAACATTGTGTGGGCCCCCCCCCGGGTCCAAAGGGTCCGCGCTGAAGGAGACTCTTTTGGTTGGCTTTACGGGGGGCCGGCGGCCGGCGGCCCCCCCTATAGTCGAGTGCTACGCATCTCTCCCCTCTCCCTATGGCCCTTCCTCCGTAAAGGCGAAGAAGTTTGCGGAAATGGCTTATTTCCGAGTGCTATAGGGAGAGGTGCATAGCACTTTGTGGGTCCGACGCTTAACCTATCGGGTCGAGCACTACGTGCCTATCGGGTCTCGCGTCCCTCGGACCTGCCGCCGGGAGAGGCAACTATCTCGAACCGATAGAGGATTTGTTTTTTCGTCTCGGAGAGCCGTATGCGAGGAAATCTTGCACGTACGGTTCGGAGGGGGGCCACCCAAGCATAAAAAATATTTTTTTTCCCTTACGCAACCCCTCCCTCTGGTCTTCGCACTACGTGCCTCTCCCTATAGGTCCGGAGGTGCGTAAGCACTTTCAGACGGGAGACTTCTTCGGCTTTACGAAAGAAGCGCCGAAGGCCGCCGGAAATGGCTTGACGATTTCCGCGCACGAAGACTAGAAGGAGAGGGCCGAGTGCCCGAAGGGCCATCCATAGGGTTCGGGTCTCGTGCCGCCCTTTGGGCCTTGAAACTTAAAAGTTTATGCCCGCAGGCTCGTAGTGACAAAAGGGAGAAGGTCTCTGCTATCGGGCGGGTGGCCCACCCCCTACCAATTGAGTTAATGTCACTTGCTGTCAATTTGAACTTTTTGGTATTTTCTGTTCATTCGGATGATATGATGGGTCAATTATTTGCTTTATTTGTTTTAACGGTGGCTGCTGCGGAATCCGCTATTGGGTTAGCCATTCTGGTTATTACTTCTCGAATTCGCGGTACTATTGCAGTGGAATTTAGGGCGACCGTTCGCGTCGCTTACAGTCATTGTTTGGCCATATGGAGAAGAACTGCTATTCTGTGCTCACCATATAGCAAACCACGCGAGACCCTATTCCGCGTGCCGGGCATAGAGCTTACCTAAACCCCGTGTAAACGGGTGGGAACCGCAGCATGCTCTGAAAGCGTAGTTGAGGGGGATAGAAGAGAAGGTTGAACCCTTAGACTACTAAGTTAGCTCGCTATTGTACGAGATGAAAACCAGCTGTGACAAATCGAAGTCTCTTTCGGTTAAACTGGACCCGCGGTGATGTAAATGTGGTGACGCGCACGAATACACGCTGTCAAGCTCTCAGTCTGCCGTTGATAAATTACGGTAAGACCAGAATGGGAACTTCCGGCCTGCAGACATTGCAGAGCCTCAAGGAGGGAGCAGATTACCCAAACTACTGGGGACAAGAGACTAAACGACATCTCGATGCGAAACGGCCTTGCACGAACAACCGGCCAAGAACTGTAGGCAACACCGGTGAAGTCCACTTCAGTCATCTGGACGGAGGTGGACGTCAGAGAGCCCGTAGTACTCGCGAGAGGTTGAAAAAAGAAAAAAAATGTTTTTTTTTTCGCTAATCGGCATAAGGGAAGGGGCTTAAACGTCTGCTATATCTTAGCAGATCGGATCCAACCAAGTCCTCGAGTAAGGCTCCCAAGGATCCCAGACGGGGGGACGGGTCAATACACGGAAAAATAATATTTGGGCTGACGCGGATCTTTGGATTTTTAGATTCTGGAAAAAAAACACGCTACGTGCCTCCAATCATAAGAGGTTTCGGAAATGGGGGTCTTAAAGACGGGCTCATATAAGAGAATGCTTGGTTTTATTCCCTCCCACTAGAATCAATCGCACATGATCGCTATAGTGAGAGAGCAAGTTGCTTCATGTTGCTCACGCCACGCCCACATAGGTCACTCACTGGAAAAACAAGCAGCCAAGGCCTTGCAGCAGAAGCAAATCCAAGGGAAGGTTGGATCGGAGAGCCGTATGATGGGCGACCATCTTGTACGGTTCGGAGAGGGCTCGAGTACCAATGCATTCGATACGTGTTTGGGAAAGAACAAATATATATATATATATATATATATATATATATATATATATATATATATATTTATCCACTCTATTTAATTGCATGAAGGGTTAAGCACAAAAACATGTGCTTTGCCTCTATTTTTCAAATACGAAGTGGGAAAGGCAGGATTCGACCGTAGAAAACCTTCAGCGGATTTACAGTCTGTCGCTTTCAATCACTCGGCCACTCTCCCCATGATAAGTGAGCTTTTACTTTCCGGCGGCGCCACGGGACTCTGGCGAAGAATAGGTCAATCCACGCGTGTAGCGTTGTTCCTATGGACTAATCAAACAAGTAGAAGGATGTACCGTTGGTTATTCATTGCGCACTTTACGCATCCTACAGGTGAACCTGTGACCATCAACTTCGAAGGTTGTTGCTCTATCTAACTGAGCTAAGAATGCAGTACATTACCAACCACTTCGCAAAAAAAGAGTGAACTCTAGAGAAGAAAGAAGCTTGCTTCTTTCTTCTCTCCCGCTTTATTCGCATCGCGAGTGAAGGCTGAAAAAGAAAGGGTCGATAGAGTAGAACGAACAGAAAAATATATATATATATATATTTTTTCTTGCTTCGCGTCTCCTCGGTTTTGATCAGGTTCAACACACGACGAAATATAATGAATTTTGTATTAAAAACTATTTTGGAGGAAGTTCGAATTCGTGTTTTTCGGATATTGATCCGCTCTAGTTTTACATGGTTCACGCGTTATTGGTTCCCAGAAGAGTTCATTCTTTCATTAGCTAAACCCTTCCCTACTTCGCCTTATTCAGACTCATCTTCCATTTGTACACAATCAACGGAGGCCTCGAGCACATATGTTACTATGTCTTTAATATCATGCTTCTACTTTTTATTTCCCTTTCCAAGTTATCAAATTTGGTGTTCTTTGATGCCCAGTTGCTATGAGGAACAGAGACAAAGGTGCAATAAATTGTTTTACTCAAGTGGTTTTTGCTTCTTTCCGTTTTTTCTTGCGACTCCTGTTCGGGCAGTTCCCAATGTTCGGCACTTTTCGTACGAATTAAGTACAACATCAACTAATTTGCTTATAATGAAGTTACAACCTAAGATTTTTGACTATATTATGTTAACCGTTCGTATTTCATTTATTTCGTCAATACGCTCTCAAGTACCTGTACTTGTGATCTGTTCGCTGGAATCGAGAGGAGTGAAAACCCTTATAAAAAATCGTCGTTTTTTTATGGTTTTTTCGCTCCCCGCAGCAGCTTTTTTTACACCTCCGGATATCTGGTGTCAAATTGTCGCTTGTTTACCTATTTATTTTATAATAGAGTTGACCATTTCTTACGCATCGATTATACGAGTTTATGAAAGGCAACTAGCCCTTTAACCAGCACTAAGCCATGGCCGCCGAATCTCGCCCGCTACTATGCAAACTTTAACCGTTTTTCCTCTGTCTGGCCAAGAGGCGCGCCCCACCCACAGCGTCTGTTCGCGCTTCGCGCCTACCCCCCCCCTCCCCCCCTAGATGGTTTATCGTTCATACGTACCTGGCCAAGCGCAGCGAGGCAATGCGAATCCATCAAGCAACAAAAAAAACCACCCACGTGTTTTGCGTGCCTGCAGGGCCACCGGAAAAAAATCTATCTTGCACTTGCGTATCCGGCTTCTTCGCCCGCGCTCCGCGCATGTAGTGGGTCCTGGAGGCTTCTTCTGTAAAGCCGAAGAAGTTTCCGAGGACCCGAAAAATTTTTTCGGTTTTTGACTTAACTTTTTGGTTGGTTGGCAGGCCCTCTCGCGTTGGTCGAGCACTAGGGGCCCTTATATTGAAACCAGGGCTGGAGTAGTTCATAAAAAAACCAGAATATACCCAACGAATTTGATATGGATATTTCCAATTGCTTTTCGTGATGCTGCGGAACCTCGGCAATTAGGTTTTCAAGACCCTGCCACTCCTATGATGCAAGGAAGTGCGACATGGTGACATTGAGAGCAATATGGGGGGATTCATTCCCCATCCGGCAACGGTTTCTGCCGGACCCTACTCAAGCATGCCTTGACTCGAAAGACTGGGTTTGAAGCCTTGAGGATAGGGTTAGCTGATAGAGGCAGTGTAAGCGAATGTATATAAACCTCGTCAATCGTAAGGCTCGACGTGAACGGATTAGCCCCTTTCCTTTGGGCATATCGAAACCGCCGCAAGTTCACCGGGGTAAAGTACAGTCGAAAAAATCAGCAAAGGTTAGGTGCTATTAATGTAACATGGTAAGCCCAGATTTATCCACTCCCTATGGAGGTGCACCCGTAAGGGCACATAACGAGATGTGGGTAGGGGAAGCCCCACGAAGCAACAAAAGAGGTGGCTGACTTGGGGCGGCATTCAGCACAATGAGATCGAAGCAAGTCTGGGGGCGGGCAGCTCGGCGGCGCGAGCAGACTAACGAAGAAACGAGAAAAAACGAACAGAACAGTCAACGATTGCCAAGAACCGATGGTGGTGGCATGGAAGGAGACCTTGGCCTACAAACTCCAACGCAAATTGGTCACTAGTCCCAGCAGCTATCAGGCGGCCCGAACACGCTCCTCCCTATGGGCGCGCACTACGTGCCTGGCAGTAATCATGGTGCCCGCCGGGCGGGTGTAGATGGTTAAAATTGGGCAACAAGGGAGACTGGAACGGTTCGGCCTACGCATCAATACGGCAACCCCGAGTGAAAAGCGCCGCTCAATACAATATACCGTAATGACCGGTGCGTAGTCTTTTCTTGGGGGGGGGGGGGGGGGGGGTCGCAACGGGTGCATCTGCACCACATGAAAGTAGGCGGCTTCTACCCGTGACACAAAATTTGCAAATGAATCTAGAATGCCCTCTCTCTTTCTTTCTTTGGTCGAGTGTTCGAAGGGCACTCTTCGCCGAAATGGCTGAGGAAAAAAAAAGGGTCTTCGCACTACGTGCCTCTCCTTCTAGTCTTCGTGCGCGGAAATCGTCAAGCCATTTCCGGTGCGTAGAGAAACTTCGAGAATGAAATGGAGCTGTATGAAGGTAAACTTTCACGCACAGTTCTTAGGGGGGAAAGCCCGTAAGGGCCTACCTATCCAAACTAATTGACTTACATCACGATATTTTTTTCTTCTTAATCGTTATTTCGATCTTTGTATTATGGATGTTGGTTCGCGCTTTATGGCACTTTCACTATAAAAGAAATCCAATTCCAGAAAGGATTGTTCATGGAACTACTATAGAAATTATTCGGAGGGCGACCGTTAGGTCACCCATAGTTACGTCAATGGAGCTCAACACATGGGCTCTAAACCGCGCGAGCCTATCCTCCGCGCGCCAGGTATACGACTCATCTTTGCCACGTAAGTGGTGGGAGACTAAAGCATGTCGTAAAAGCGAGATTGAGGGGTCCTTGCCGTTCGCAGCTGGACTGTGGAAAGCCCAAGATCATCTTGCTAACCTGCCATCGCTATTCGAGATGAGGAGCTGCTCTGGCGAATCCAAGTTCCTTTCGGTCGAATTGAACCTGATGCTATCCGGCGGATCCAAACCGGTGACACGCGCAAGCGCACGCATTCAAGCTCTCAGCCTAGCAATGGTCCGAAGTGTACAGGCCAGAGATAGTGCGGTGCCTACACTCCGCCGCATGGGAGCAGATTACCTACATCACTGGGGACAGGGAACTGAAAGACATCTCGTGGCGACACGGCCTATCGGTGATACCGGTGAGATCCCAGCGTGGTCACACGTCTTGGGAAGTCAGAGGATCCATACGACCTGCCTACTGTTAACGCAGCCTCGTAAGAGGAGAGCGCTTTGCGAACACAAAGCAACGGGGAAGGGATCTAAGCATCTGCCATACCTTTGCAGATTTTACTCGATATCGTCTACAAACTCAGCCCCCTGGGATCCCGAGGTGGATGTGTCCAACTATGTGCGGAATGGGGCTGATGCCCTCGTGGACCTTTGGATCTCGTCTTTTCGAAGGCGTGACTGGATATACCATGATCTAAGCAATTACCTAAAGAGTATGGACGTATGGAGCATAGCCTACCAGAAACTGAGACCAAATCCAGGGTCAATGAGCCCTGGGACTGACGGCCTGACCATCGATGGCACGTCTTTTCGTAAGCTTCAAGCGCTGAGAGATGCAGTCCCGGACAGCGAAAACCCATATGAATGGGGAGGCACAGGAATCATTTTCAAGCCGGGTAAGCGCGAGAGAATATCATTTGGAATTCCCTGCTTCCAAGACCGTATCGTGCAAGGGGTGCTGAGAATGCTTCTAGAGCCTATCTATGAATCGGTATTCTCCCGGAGATCCCACGGCTGGCGACCAGGGCGTAGCGCGCACACGGCCCTACGAACCATACGCAGCGACTTCAAAGGAACTAATTGGATTGTACCGGGCAACATTCAAAAATTATTCGACACCGTGAACCATGGCGTCCTCTGCCACATCATGAGACGTAAGATCCGAGACAAAAAACTGCTAGAACTCGTTAGTGGCGGATTGGAAGCGAAGATACACATGCCCTATGGGAACATTGAGGAGTCGAACTTGCTAACCCCGGAAGGCGGAATACTGAGTCCAATACTGTCCAATATATATCTACACGGGTTCGACATATGGATAGAAGAGCGCATCCAGCAATACAACCTAAGAGGGAATCGTAGCTGGGTGCTGTTTCGGAACCAGGGAAAGATGCGTAAAGCGCGCCCCCCCCGCAGTTACCCCCCGTTCGACCCATTGTATCGAAAAATGGAGTACAGACGATGCGGGGATGACTTCCTTATAGCTATCCGTGGCGCCCTGTCTGATGCTAAAGTCATTCGTCGGGAGTGCGAAACCTTCCTAAGAGAGAAACTCGAATTGCTACTGAACATGGAAAAGACCCATATAAAACATATATCCGCGGGAATTCCTTTCTTGGGGCACCGTATCGGACGTCGAGTAGTACACACGAAACGAAGATACCAGACCCGAGAGGGGGGTTGGCGATGGGGGAGAAAAAAGAAAGTTATCCTCACCATGGACGCGGACATGAACCAGTTGAAGCTGCGATTGCAGCAGCAGGCTCACCTTGCTGGGAATGGGGATCCTCTACCAAACTTCGGCTTGATGAGGTTACCTCGAAGCGAAGCAAACCGACGAATGAATTCAATTTTGCGCGGATACGCCAATTGGTACCAGTTTGCCGGAAACAAACGCCGGGCCATCGCCTATTTGGCTTACGTCCTGCGTTCTTCCCTGGCCAAGATGTTTGCAGCGAAATTGAAACTGCACTCTTTGAGGAAGGTATTCCGGATAGCAGGTAACGATTTAGGTAGGGCGCTCGAAGCCCGATATCCAGTGGGAGTCACTGACTTACAAGTGGAAGCTTGGCAACGGTCTGTGAGTGGGAAAGGTACGCCTAGAGACATCCCGGGCTTTTGGGGGGGGGAGATCAGTCAACCGAACAGGATCCGAAGTAAACTTCTCCGACACACGAAAAAGCGTTGATTGGCCTGAGCGATAAACCGAAGATGTATTAACGAGCGCGAAATTTCGGAAGTACGTGTACAGTCGTGCAGTTCCAACTGACCCAATGACGCGCTACTTGTGTGGCGTTTTGCCCAAGGAGTGAAAAGAATCCCCCCCATGTGGACGGTCTCCGGACAATGTAAAAATCATGTGCGGGGGCCCACGCTCCCCCGCGCAATCCGTGCCTATGGGTGGGTCCGAAGACTTCTAATTTGCTTCTACAGGGCGCGGCCCGGGGGGGGGGCATTGTAAAGCCGCCGGTTCTACAAGCTAAAGAAGTCTCCCTCAGACCCTTCCGGCCAAAAAAGCGCGCCGCCTTCCTTCTAGGTGCCCACCGGGGGGCAACTGGCAGACTAGGCCAGCCCCGCTATCTGAACTCGGAAAGTAATCCGAAGTAAGTCGAGTTAGTGAGCCGTAGCACGGTGACGTGCTCATACGGTTCGGAGAGCACTTGAGTAATCTTATAATGAGGTGAAATTCTTACTCTATCTATTCTTCCAAGTATTATTTCGATGTTTATTGCAATACCTTCGTTCGCCCTTCTTTATTCAATGGACGAGGTAGTAGATCCAGCTATTACTATCAAAGCTATTGGACATCAATGGTATTGGACTCATGAGTATTCAGACTATAACAGTTCTGATGAACAGTCACTAACTTCTGACAGTTATATGATTCCAGAGGATGATTTAGAATTGGGTCGATTACGTTTATTAGAAGTGGACAATCGAGTGGTTGTACCAGCAAAAACTCATCTACGTATGATTATTACTCCTGCTGATGTACTTCATAGTTGGGCTGTACCTTCCTCAGGTGTAAAATGTGATGCTGTACCTGGTCGTTTAAATCAGACTTCCATTTTTATTAAACGAGAAGGTGTTCACTATGGTCAGTGCAGTGAACTTCGTGGAACTAATCATGCCTTTATGCCTATTGCCGTAGAGGCTGTTTCCTTGGATGATTATGTTTCTCGGGTATCCAATAAATTAGACTAGAAAGCAAACAAAATACCAATTATGTGTGTCCAAAACATTCTTTTCCAAGCAACTCTGTCCAAAAACTTCTAAGCGACTTCTCGAATTTTTTATAAAGCCTACTATTCCTTGGTTCTTCCCAAGCAACGCTTGGGACTACCGAATTTACATACTCATGATTTGTTTCATTTTCACTCATAAAGACTTCATTATCAAAATGAGTGCTTCTTAACAAAATTTGTGGTTAATTCAACTTTTATTGTTTCTCATGCTTCAAGTACGTTCTCCGTCGTTTGGCTATTGTTAAGGTCGGCGAGCATAAAAAACTTTATTTATACCCTCGTGGGAAAAGATTTTGTAATATCTTGTATAGGTAATTCCGGCGGCGGGGCAAAAGCCGTGGCGAGAGCTCTTATACCTATAGTGATTGCGGGAGTCGCTGAGGTTGTAGTGCAGGCGACCCAGACAGAATTCAATTATCACGCATGCGAACGATATACCGAAGCCTGTAACGACGCCGACACTCCGGCCCCATAAAATGGAAGAATTAACTACCCCGCCGCGAGGAGGCCTGGGACCTCTAGCACGGGACGCAATTGAAGCTGTCCGTAATTTATATCCCAAGAAATAGATGACTCAAAATATTATGTCACTATTGGAAAAAAGCTTCTGTCTTCTATTCTGCTTCTTTGTGCGTTTGATCTTCTCCGACTTGCTCGACTGTTTCATCTCTTAAAACCTACGGGGTGTAACTAATCATGCTTTTATGCCTATTGCCGCAGAAGCTTTTTCTTTGGATGATTCTGTTTCTCGGGTATCCAATAAATCAGACTAAAAAGCAAACAAAATACCAATTATGAGTGTCTCTCAAAAACATCCTTTTCATTTAGTAGATCCCAGCCCATGGCCTCTTTTGGGTTCACTCGGAGCTTTGGCAAGCACTATTGGTGGTGTTATGTACATGCATTCTTTCGCGGGAGGCGGAACACTTCTTTGTTTAGGCTTGGGAATGATCTTATATACCATGGTGCGCCCGAAGATGCATCGTACGACAAGAGGAGCTATCCACTCTTTTTTGTGCCGTTCAGGCTAGCTTATAAGCTAGGACACAGGCTCAACTTGCGGATGAGCCACAGTAACATGGTTTACTCGGGAGCAGCAAGTCTCAATCAGAGAACTGTGGGGCTGCCACCGCTAAGACGCTCTGAAAGAGCAGAAGGTAGGGCTAGGATAACTAACTCGATACGCAATGCTCGCGTTACATAGCTCCTCTTGTCTCAAGCAGAATATTACGGCAAGAGCACGGTAAGTAGGCCTCCTCGGAGGCCGAAACAGTCCACAATACATGGTGTGTGTACAGTACCTGAAAGACCGTGGGGCACTCCGACAAGGAACTAGCTGAGCGATCAGCTAATTGCGCAGGGGCCTAAACCCTTCTGGATCGTTGTCTCCCCAAAGACACGAAAATAAGTACTATGTTGAGTCGGGGAAATAACCCATCGGGTGATGGGGTTCGGAGGGCTCGTAATATCGGATTTGGCAGTCCAGCCCGGCGGTTAAGGAGCCTAGCTATCGATCGCACCGTTTTACCGTAGAGGTCTTGGATGTCGAGACATTGTTTCGTCTCAGCAGCGCGGCCAATCAGCCCATAAAGTCGAATGGTCCGCGTTCGTATCCCCATTATTCGGAACAAAATCAAGCTTATTCTGGGAGTAATCCCGGCATTTAGTTATGAATCCATCCCAGGTAAAGGAAATTTATGCTACAACGAACGCCCTCGGTCCCTCCCATAGAGATTTGAATCATAAGATTTAAGGTTCATAGTTAGTTATAAGTGGAGATCGGAGGTGAGAGCCGTTTGAGGCGAAAGCCTCTCGTACGGTTCGGAGGGCAGCTGTGTTGAAAGACCCGACCGACCCCTACTTTGTATGGTGGCGCGATGTCATACGTGAATCTACCTACGAAGGACATCATACATTTGTGGTCCAATTAGGACTTCGCTATGGTATGATTCCTTTCATCGTTTCTGAAGTCATGTTTCCTTTAGCTTCCTTTCGGGCTTTTTCCCATCCTCCTTTGGCACCTACGGTTGAGATCGGAGCTATCTGGCCCCCAAAAGGTATTTCTGTTTTAGATCCTTGGGGAATTCCTTTCCTAAATACCCTTATTCTACTTTCATCCGGAGCTGCCGTAACTTGGGCTCATCATGCTATACTCGCAGGTTTAAAGCAACAAGCAGTTTACGCTTTAATAGCTACCGTTTCCCTGGCTCTAGTCTTTACTGGGTTTCAAGGAATTGAATATGTAGAGGCCCCCTTCACTATTTCCGATGGAACTTATGGTTCCACGTCTTTTCCAGCTACAGGGTTTCATGGTTGTGCGACTCGAAGGACATAAGACAATGCGTATAGCCCACCGGACTATATTGCCATCCCCGCCGACGGGATGCTCCTACCTCGCCCTGCGCTCCTGGAAACGGAGAGGGCTCGAAGCGTGAGGGACAAAGCAAAGTAAGAGGTTTATAATACAGCATACAACCCGCTAGGAGTGCCAAGGCTACTGATCAACGCAAGTGAACTGTGCAAGGACGTTTCGTAAAACCGCACCTACGACGAGTAGGGCCGGATGTGATTTGGGACACGGTGAATCGGTGCGTGCCCCGATCGGCAAGTGATCACCGGAGTATAGCACGGGATCTAAAACCTTGCATTAGAGTCGAAATGTCAACAAGGTAAACCCAATGGGCTCCCCGGCGTCGGGAGGTTTGATCGTGAGATCGGATACCGCCCAATGGGCAGAAGACGATTCAAAAAGCCAAGCGAAGTCGGCCAAATCTATTTTTTTTTTGAACCCCTCCCCCCCCCGGCCTCTCCTTTCTCAGCCATTTCGGCTCCCGGCAGGGGAGGCCCCCTACCCTATCGGGCGCCGCCACACTTTCCCCCAAGGGGAGGAGGGGGGGAGGCCCCCCGGAGGGAGGGTTCTACGGGTCTGGAACAATCTACATTTCGCCTTTGGTGCTGACCTGAATCTTGGGTGACGAAACACCACTAAAAAAGCCACTCACCGCAAATTCGGGTGAATAACTGCAAGCAGTGCACGTATATTGGCCGCCAATCGCGCGGCATAAGCAACTCGCAGAGTTACGGAACACTTTAGTGATAGCATAGTGCATCATGGGCGCGAAGCGCACCAACAGCCGCCCGCCGGCGGAGGTCGAGTCGCGGGCCGTTGGTTAACCAACCCCTAAACTCTCCGTTGCTTGAGCCGCATGCGGGGAAACTCGCACGTGCGGTTCTTAGGGGGGGGAAGCTTGAAAGAGCCTACCTATCTCAATTTCATGTCATTATAGGTACTATTTTCTTAATAATATGTGGGATTCGTCAATATCTGGGTCATTTTACCCCGAAGCATCACTTCGGCTTTGAAGCAGCTGCTTTTTATTGGCATTTTGTTGATGTTGTATGGCCTTTTCCCCTTGTTTCTATATATTGGTGGGGTGGGAATTAGGGCGAAGCATATAGCTTCGCCCCCCTCCTTATGTCGGGGGGAAAGCACGGAGCGAGGGGTAAGAGGAATAAAACGGACCCGGGGCCCATGTTCAAAAAGCTCAACATCTTTCTTTCCATAGCGCACATATAACAAGGACATTCGTCTGTTTTAGCCTTAGCCATCACGAGGATTTTTCGCCCTAACTATTATGCTAAAAGTTCCCGGAGTTGGAAGACCCATTCCTAAGAAACGCTTTTTATGGTGGACATACGGATGTTCACCTTATGGCGATAATCTATATGTTCATAACTCTAATTCCTTATACCCTTTTTTGTTCGGTGGCAGAGAAAATGCCCGATGGTAAGCCGCCGAAATGGACCGATGATCGAAGCCAGCACCAATGGGAAGAACGGATCCGGTAATATTTTCTGCCGCTGGCATTTCTCCACCTTTTCTACCATTCAGGCTCCTAAAGTCCCTTATTCTTCATCTTTCCCTGTACAAGACTAGAATACTTTACAGACGCTACGCGCCTTTCGGTATCAAACGCTACGCGCCTCTCGGGTATCAAACGCTACGCGCCGCCTTAACTTAAGAGGTTATGTATTCTCGCCCATTTTCGATAGATACTTATTCGCTCACAATCGCTACGTGGGTACGCTCAATAACTTGCAGAACATGCCGGAAACGGCTGAATATGAGGCGGCGCGTAGCGGACTGATCTTTCAGCTCCACATACGCCGCAGCGCAATCGGCGGGAGGACGCCCTAGGCGCCGCTACGCAGCTCATAAAGCAAGCACTTTTACAAGGCGCGTAGCGGCCCCCCCTTGCCGCCGAGCCGCCGCCCTTCCGATTTTGTGAATAATATCATATAGATATATGAATAAGTAAAATATCTATGTATTTATTTATTGCACAAAAGCATAATGAGCGTATATATGCGGCATGGTTTACAAAACTCTTCGGTACTAATACTGTTGCACCATTGTTTTCCAATCTATGCGTCCCATTGACTAATATCACTCAGTATTCCTAATCCGGGGGGGGGGAGGGACCGTTAACCCAGTAATAGATTGGCGAGTGTAAAGTGCTTCATTAATCATCCATGGACCCGAGCCTTTGCTGTATTACTGTATGTAATACAGTTCTAAACGCGTTGACGTCCCCCTTCCAAGCTCGTCCACCAACTTCATTGCCATTTGCTAGAATGTGAGTCTATGTTCTGATGGGTTCGATTGCTTCTATATTCTCCGTCTGCAACTATTGCCTCTAAGCATTGATCGAGATCCGCGCACTGATTATGTTTATTGGAAGAATATAAGGCACAAACTAGTTTGGGATTGAATAATGCGTTATAAAAGTAATAATGCCATTATGTATTTGCTTCGGAAGTAGGACGAAGTGGCTAGGGATGTGTTTGATGTGGTGAAGGTCTTGCCGAGTGGAAACAGTTTCATTGATTTGTCTGTGAGTAACTAAGTTAGTATAAATGAGATGTTGTGGGCCGGGGGGGCTGCGGGACAGTGGACTGTTCGTATGGGATCTCGCGATGCTGTTGAGCAAATTGAATCCTTAAGCAAGCCCCGGAACTTGGTTTGGTTTCAACCTGTAAATGGTTGGTAACCCGATAGGAAGTATGAAATCCCTAAGTGCGATTCCATAACAACTCTGCGAATCAATAGCCATATGAATGGGGGTCCCCCGCGGGAGATGCTGAACTATGAATAGTTTGACGTGGGAAGGAACAAAGAGAAATTTCAATCTAGCTTGCAAGAATGAAGCAATTTATCTTTGTTTTCATAATTTCATTCTAATTTTGACATTGCCCAACACGAATCTGGAACAGTAAAACAGTATTAATAAAAATTTTCATGCGTATAATTCGTATCAAAAACGAAAACACCCCCTCTACCTTATGGCAAAATCAATCCTATTGGACCCTTGACTGTGAATCAACTTTTTTGAAGTAAGTGCCACCGAACTACCAATGGTCATTGGAATATCATTCCCGGTAATGCAATCTTCTATTGGAATTCCAATCACTCCATTCTGAACCCGACGCACCAGATTCGCAAAGGATATATAGATTGGAACCAGTTTATTAGCGTCATCCGTAGAATATTGAACATACAAATCGCGCAGTTGCTCAAGCGCGTCTCGGGATTTTTATTGATCCAAGTCAGATTCATTTACCATTTCTATACTCACTGAATCGGCAAGATTCTTTAATCCTCCAGTTGACAAACCTCTTGAATCTTTTATTGAGGGATCGTAATATAACAAAGTGAAGCACCTGTTTTGCTTTTGTTCAATTCGTTGGTTAATACACATAGATTGACAATTGTTCCAGCCTATCGCAAATTCCGAATTTCTCGGTGAGTTGAACATAAAAAGGTAAACTTTTGAATCCTTTGGAATTCTCAGGAATTCAAAACCCTGTCAGACAAGAAAAGGATAAATTTCTAATCACATACATGGACGAGTTACGATTGATTGGCAATCGGAGATTTTTAACGGTGCGGCCCAACTAAAAAAAGGAAGATAAAAAAAGGAAGATAAAAAAAGGAAGATAAAAAAAGGAAGATAAAAAAAGGAAGATAAAAAAAGGAAGATAAAAAAAGGAAGATAAAAAAAGGAAGATAAAAAAAGGAAGATAAAAAAAGGAAGATAAAAAAAGGAAGATAAAAAAAGGAAGAGGTGTGTCCAATGTTGCTATTCAAATAGCCGCGGCTACAACGGCACACTGTATTCCTTCCTATGTATCCCTACATTAGGGGGTGGAAACTGCCATTATAAAGAAGATTCCTTCTTTACTAGCAATCCTACCCTTGAGGATCCAGTTTCACCAGCTTTGGGTAATATCTATCTATCTATCTATCTATCTATTGGTAGGAATCTTTCGAGGTTATAGCCATTCGCTCCGTTTGCAAATAAGAGAAAGAGGAAATCAATATGGAAGACGTAAGGGTCCGGCTAAAAATCTTGTCGACTGGGGTTGGTTTGAGCAACGAAATAAAGACCCACGTTGCGTCACACGCACTATCAAGAAAAGTTTCAATACAAGCGGTTTAGAGCTGTCCGCCGCCGCTTCAACCTCAGGGGTCGCGCCCGCCGCCGCCCCATCGCGCGGATCTCAGGAACCCGTGGATGGAACGTAATATAAAATGAATGTTTATTGGTTTTTCATTTTGCCGATTCTCGGGCTGTTGCCTAAGATAATCCTTCCGGCTGGTATTTTTTCATCAGCCGTGTTTGTGGGTTTGTCCCTAGCAAACCGCTTCGGTTGGTTAAAAACGGATTATGCGTTTTTAACCGCAAGACTCGTTCCTTTCATTATTGTTTGTCCCACTGCCCCCGAATGGAGATGGAGGAATTTTCGAATGCCCGCCGCAGTTATTGAAATTTATAGCGGATTTCACGAACAGCGATCCCGACCAAATAAGATGATGATTCCTACGAGCTTGGATTTTGGGCGTGATTAATCCGATTAATCGCGCCCAAAAATGCTTCAATTTAACAGGGCCTGGGGGCGGCGCGGGCCGGCGGCCCCCCCGATTATTATAGCATGTATTGGTACAAAAAATACCATTACCACAACTCTTAGGGAGTTGAATACGAGCCCCTTCGAACCCACCAACCTGATCGGTAAAGCTCTTATTTTGATTCCCGACAGTGAGGTTTACCATTTATCCACGTTCGAACAGGTAGTTGGGGGCAACGCTAGAAGAACAGAATTTGGGGCTATGTCCGCCCGCAGAAATGTTACGATAGTCGGTAACGCGCGCTTATTGGCGCCGCTTTCTCCACCGGCTTTAGCCGGATCTTCAACTACACAGCGAACGTCCCGGCCGGCTCCCCTGTCAACTCCTGGTGGAGGTAGATTGTGCGGGGCCGGGATATGGAACTGGACGCGGCAAATGTCTCCGACGGCAGATATACTAAAATTTCTGGAGCGGCTGTGACCCACCTTCTCCGAGACCGGATATTGCCCAGGGTGCTCTGAATCCATTGGCCGAGTGGTCCCAGGACGAGCGAGCTGGTAGTAGGTATCGATGCTTGCGTGGGCGTTCGCATAAACGCAGGATCCAAAGAAGGTCGTAACGTTGAACGTCGTAGGGCGCTTTACCCGGCTTATGAGCGTTGGTGCACCCGTCGAACCAATATCCCTTTTGTTTCCTATAAGGTGCAAGACTCATCGCCTAGAATCATACCGCCCCAAAAAATAGCTTGGATGCTATTAAGCGAGCAATTCGGGACACTAAGGAACTAGGCACCCGGTTATTAGAACTCGGTTACCGATTGATTCACGCCCTCCGGCCTCCTGTTTTATGGATATTATGGGTTACATCTATGTAAAAGTTATTCAGTTTGTAGACCGGGTGCAATCTCGGATCTCATTATCAAGCAGATGGAGCGCGATAGCTTTTTCGATAAATCAGCGGTGCGAGCTGCCGCTCACTCCGCGACGTTTGGGGGGAGGGATAGGGATCGAAATGAATGACTTCGAGTCTTTGCCTGACTTCCGTAATAGGCTCGAAAAGGCTAAAGAAGTGGTGGCGGAGTGTCCCACATTCCGGACTTTGGGAAGGCTACCAAGGCCCTGCTTCTACGGGTAGTACCTTCAGTCTTACGAATTCTTGCAGCCGAAGCCACCATTCGGCGGCTGAGGGTGCGCAGCACTTGACCAGAGGGAGAGCGCTTGTAGAAAGAAGGGTCGAGTTTCCGAAGGACCGAGAGGTGGTCGGAAATGGCTTGTAGATTTCCGCGCACGGAAACACTTCGCCGAAATGGCTGCTGAGAAAAGAAGGCACGTAATGTTTCTTTCGTCGCGCGCTCTAACGGTAAAGCGCTCCCTTGGTCGAGTGCTACGCACCTCCTTTCGTAAAGCGCTCCAATCGTAAAGCCGAGTGCGGCCAGTTATCCGTTGAATTCAGGACCTTCGTCTTACTCCCGCCCGGTGAGTTTACTACGTAATTTTATGGATAATCCAGACCAATCTTTCGGTTATGCCATTACTACGTAACTTGTTTCGGTCGCAATAAAAAAAAAGCCAACAAATATGAGAATTTATCTAATTGGTCTTGTCGCTAAGATACTTGGAGTTATAATACCCCTGTTATTGGGCGTCGCGTTCTTAGTACTAGCAGAACGAAAAGTCATGGCGTCTATGCAAAGGAGAAAAGGACCGAACGTAGTCGGCATTTTGGGACTGTTGCAACCTCCAGCAGATGGTTTGAAGCTCATGATAAAAGAGCCAATTCCGCCTAGTAGCGCGAATATTTTTATTTTTCTAATGGCACCCGTTCCGACGTTTACACTGGCTTTGTGCGCTTGGGCTGTGATCCCTTTCGATTATGGTATGGTTTTTCCAGATCTAAATGTTGGGGTTTTGTATCTATTTGCGATATCTTCACTCGGAGTGTATGGAATTATTACGGCAGGCTGGGCAAGTAACTCCAAGTATGCTTTTTTGGGAGCATTACGATCTGCCGCTCAAATGGTTTCCTACGAAGTTTCCATAGGATTGCTTCTGATATCCGTCATACTATGCGCAGGTTCTTGCAATTTCAGCGAGATTGTCCTAGCGCAAACACGGATATGGTTTGTTTTTCCCTTGTTTCCTGTGTTTCTTATGTTTTTCATTCCTTGCTTAGCAGAAACTAATCGAGCTCCTTTTGATCTACCAGAGGCCGAGGCAGAACTCGTAGCGGGCTACAATGTAGAATATTCCTCCATGGGGTTTGCTCTTTTTTCTTTAGGGGAGTATGCTAATATGATCTTAATGAGTAGTCCCTGTACATTGCTTTTTCTAGGAGGTTGGCTGCCCATCCTGGATATTCCTATTTTCCAAGTAATTTCGGGCTCTATCTGGTTTAGTATAAAGGTTCTTCTCTTTCCGTTTGTATATATACGGGTCCGCGCAGCATTTCCACGATATCGTTATGATCAATTAATGAGACTTGGCTGGAAAGTATTCTTGCCTTTATCATTAGCATGGGTAGTCTTTGTATCTGGTGTTCCAGTAGCCTTTGGATGGCTCCCTTAATCCGTTCAGCCATTTCGCGCCACACGAAAATATATGTATTGGGGGCCGAAGACGCAAGGCGCAGAAGACGCAAAGCGAAAAAATCTATAGATTTTGTTCCTCCAGCTTTCTCCCGGCCCGGGAGGTAAGCCCGAAACCGGCAGGGGCTTTGTTAGTAGGATCCTCAGAGATTTAATGTGAGGCTGCGCAACTTTATGTATGAAGATATTTTACCATAAACGAGTGAAACAAAAATCTAGTGGTAGAAAGTGATGCCTAAGTTCGCGATTTACCAATAAAACCAGCTCCGGCCGACGAAGATAGAGTCCCTCCCTGAAAAATAAGGGAAGGCTGCCCAGCCAGCGCTTTGCGCGCTTTCTCGGACCTTTTGGCGAAAAGCACGCCTGAGAGGCAAAAAAATATATTTTTTCGCTATATTCTCCGCCTACTTCCTTCGCGAAGCGCTAAAAGGACCTAATCTGTTGTGGGGGGGCAGATAAGAGCAGACTGCTACAACTTAAGCTCTGACACGCTCCGCCCCCCCCCCCCGACCTAGTTTGCGCCGTATGTCCTGGGATTCTCGTAGAAGCTTTTTGGATGATTATACTTTTCGGGTATTCAATAAATTGGACTGAGAAGCAAACAAGGAAGAACCTATTATGCCGCATATCCTTTCGAGATTAACTCGATTTAGCCCTTATTTTCTACTTCCTTCTATAGGTGCTACTCCCCCTCATCGTGTTACTATTGGACAAATAGCCTCAGTTGGTTTTTTATCTTCCTCCGTTATTACGCCGCCCGTGCCTGTCAAAAAATTAGAAGCCAGATTAAGTAATTCTCGGGATTCCTTCCTAATTAATTTGGATTGGGTAAAGGCTACCGCTGAGTTTTCCACCCTACTCGGATTTTTCCAATTATTTGGTGTTTGATTAGTGGTTTATACGCGCCTACGGCTCGCACACTGTATGCGGGACGCAAGGAGAAAGTTTCCTGAAAGTAGCGAGTCGACTGAATCTGAGCGTAAACGCGCTCATTCTGAATCCGCTTCAGCTCCTGTCCAAGATGTACCACAACTCAACGGAGCGCCCCTGGCTTATGAATCTTCTGGCTCAGACCAGGGGCCGACGATAACAGGGTACGTACGAGGCCCAAATAGTGGAAATGGAAGTATTAGTTGGTCAGATTTACTAGTATCTATAGAGCAACTAACCAACGTGTTTAATACGACCCTACACGGCCTCGATTGTAATTTGGTTTGGGCTGCGGGCCCGCGGCCCCGTACTCGTCGGAATGTACCTACTGCGGGAAGATCATTAGTCGCATGGACTGGTCTTGCTCTCATATTGGGGAGGACCCAGCCAGGGGTTGGCAACCACGAACGAACCGGGGACAACACCAGCCCGGGACGCTTGGGAAATGGCCCAAATTAATAGCAATAATCAGCCATTACAAAACCATCATGACGAAACTATGGATGGCTCCAATAGCGGCCGGCGGGGTATCTGGTAATGCTACAAAGACGGGCTGGGCCGACTAATGATGCTACTGTCCCTCCATGACTCTCTCTCCATATGAGGGGGGGGGAATCGGGAGGGAATTCCGTTCAATTTTTGTTGCAAATTTTCATCCAAAGACCATCGATATCATGACAGCCTATACTTTCTTAGGTTCATTTTTGTTTGGTCACTTGCAATTTTTTACTTCTATTCGCTCCAAGTTCGCAAATTTTTTTCGGATTGGTCTTTGTTGAAAGAATCCGTTGGCCAAATATAAAGCACCCTAACCACAACGGGCACTGGATTGGTGGGCCTCGAAATAGGGATCATTTGTTTGAAAAATGATCACAGTTCTACTCCTATATTATGGGTTATCCCCAATCTTAAGCACCCCGAAATGGGTTTTAAGCGCATATTTCATCGTAGGATAGCACGAATCGGGACGGACGACGCTGCCATGAGAAGCAGGCCGTGTCAGCTCAATAGATCTCGTCACGGAGCATCTCAAGCGGGATCGTTATTACGCTCCTGGAGCTGGCCCAACCCAACGTGCTTTTCGAAAAACATAGGCAAGAACAGTGCAGGGCCGAAGTGAAAAACTTGAATATAAAAATAGAGAGTGTTTATTTTGGTTGCGCCCGTAACCAGCCTTTAATCGCATTAGTCTATTATAAACAGCGTGAACGAATCGTTCGAGGAAGCAAACTACGAGGCAAAAATACCAGAATTGAATTGAGTTTTCTATTGCGTAATGTGACTTCCGAAGATCCTAATTCTGCTTATACCAAAGAAAAGATTTATGAACTAATAGCGGATTACCATGATGTCAGGAGTTCCTGTTTCTCTTCTGGAACCACTTAGTTCGTACTGTCAATTCCACAGAAATCCTGGTTGATCGAAAATCTGGAAGAGAGATTTCAGCAATTTCGGCTGGTGGCGCTGTTGGCTCACGGCTTTCAGAATAGGGAGCGGATATATAGAAAAAAGCTTGTCGATTTACGAAGATCCTATGAGAACACCTTTGGATAGGATATTTTTTTAGGTGTCATCGATCGGAGATATTCCCAAAAAACTAGGGCCGGAGCGGCGGGGCTCTGAGACTAAAAAAACATGGCTCACTAATGGATGGAAATTACTCATATTTATGTATGGGAAGATTTTTAAAACATTAGTAATTTTGGGTGGGGAGGAAAACTCGAAAAGAAACGGGGGGTGTTGGCTTTTTACTTAATTTAGTGAAGTAGACTATGCATTCTTTTTTTTCATGATTCTTGCTGCTCTGTTCGATTCTTTTGCAACGGCCTTGCCGGCCCGAGGCGTGAACCAGCCAAAGGCGACTAATGGGTAATATGTTGGGCGGCGGGCGGCCAAGGGGCATTCGAAATGGGGGTTACAGAAATACTTATTTGGCTTTACGGGTCCTCTGGCCGACGATTTCTGTCCTGAAGGCCTGCCGGCCTTGGGCTTTCGGCGGAGGGCCGCCTTCGGCGGAGGGCCTTGGGCGCCGCCGCCCGCCTTAGGCCTGCTGCTTGCGGTCCTAGCCGGCCTGAGGCACGTAGCCAGCCGGAGGCTGCCCCGGGGGGGGGGAGGGGGGTACAAGCCGCCCTCCTTTAAAGCGCAGGAGCTCGCCAAGAGTTGATATTTTCATTTGGAATAAAAGCCAAAGGAGTTTACTAACTATATGAATTTGTACTTTTTTATCCGGTTACCCATTTCGGTTATATCGCCGCCTGAGCCAATCTCCCGGCCGGCCCCCCCCCTATTTTATAGCCCGGTCACGGCAAGCATGGTTTTATATTTAATAGATCACTAGGTAAACACGGATTCCGCTTTTTTTCCCCTTTGCAAAACTAGATTCTTTCAATACTATTCGTATTATTGCCTTCGGCTGGAGGAATGGTTACGGGATAACTATTATCGGAGATTTATACTTGTTTCTATGATAGCATATGCCATGATAGCATATGCCATTACGTCTTTATTTGTTGAACCCGGGGAACGAAATGAAGTTATTCATATATATAGCATCAGTTTACTATATAAGGCTCAGGTACAAGATTCTGAATGATAATCAACCCCAATTTTGTAGAGCTTATAAGGATTCGCAGGCGGTTCGAACGATGCCAACCGCACCCTTTAAAATCGTTTGGATTTAAGTGGCGACCGGATACCCAAACGTAACATGGGAAGCTGTAGGCTAGCAAACGCAGCGCCTAAACATGCCGCCCCGGAAACATTGCCAGCCGCCGCTACGGGTACGGCGGCGGGCGCCCCCGCAGTTGTGGCTGGAGGGGCGGTCGGCATTGCAACCACTAAGATGATCGCGGACTCGAACGAACGAACGAACGAACGAACGAACGAACGAAGAAATCCAGAAGTAAAAAATGGCGCTGAAGGAATATCAACAGAATTTGGCGGCGGCCAATATGGCGTGGCATTAGAGCTTAAAATGAACCCGCGCACGGGGACAAGTTATCACAATTTGCTTGAGGACGCACGGGCAGCAAAGTTTAATATTGCACGCGCGGCACGTAGCGGAGCTAGGGCAAGCAGAGCTTTATCGTATCGCACTTGCCCCGTACCGAGTAAGCATTCGAGTCGAGAGCCTTTACTGCCTGCCTAAAAAAGCTATTGACGCCGGAGCGACTTTTGGGCCGGGCGCGACGTCGTAGATATCCGTTTCCTCCGCCCCCCCCCTCCCGGCCGCCGGTACTCATGCCCCGAATCCTTCAGAGCTATACAATGAATGACCTGCTGCATTTTTTTTTCAAGCTCCTGTTGGCTTCGGATTCTTTACATAGAAAGGGATGAGAAAAACGAATCGACCGCGGCTCCGCGATAACGATCCGATCTATGTGAGGCTCGGCGGAGGAGGAATCCGGTATATACATATGAAACGGGAGGGAATTCATCGGATTTGAGAAGAAGCATTAAAAAAAAAGGGGGGGCGCCAAGAATCAACGGGCTTCGTTTCAGCGAGGTTTGGAGCGAGAATCCGAATCTTTCTCGCCTGGATGCCGAATATATCACATGTATTTAGCACTTCGCTTTATGTGAAAAAAAAAAGAATGACCTCCATTGCGACCCCCCGGAGAACCCCCCCCCGCCGAATCCTTACTAATCAAACGCCGCGTCGTTCCGGGCAAGAAACTAAGTAATGACCTAGTAGACGACCGCGAACAAATAGTAGCAGAAGTTCCGATCAGATTCAAAAAGAGCCAAGCTATCCCGGCCCGCCATAGAATTGCTTCCAATAGATATAGTACCCGAAATCTCCCCGCTAACATGGAGGAAGCATCGCTAAATGACTAAATTTCGCTAATATGACTAAATCCCGAGGATTTGTAGAGAAATATATACAATTAATACTCTGGAATCCTCGTCGCTAATGACACGCTAAATGACGCATATTTAGCTGATATGACTAAACCCGTTGAAGATCTGTAGTATAATATGGAGGAGAGGAATACCTCTCAATTAATATGGGATTAAAGAAGGGTCGAAGAGGGAATATATAATAGGAATCTATATGGAATATGGAAGAATTCTATAGAATTGGGAAGGGTTAATCAATTGAATTAGAATAAATGGAATGGATTAAGAGATAAAGGAAATTCAAATATATATATATATATATATATATATATATATATATATATATATATATATATATATATATATAATTTATGGGTTAGGGAAGATAGCCTTGACCTCTAACCTTTGAAGATACTGAAGGCCTGGATTTTCCCCTACTTGGGTCGGGTTACCATGTTCTTGGGATCTGTTATATAGGCCTCTAGTTTTCCCTCGGGCCGCCCAAAGACTTCCATCGTAGAAGTGACATAGGAACGAACTCCGGCATGGCACTTCTCATAGAACCTTAGGGACGCTTCTTCCGCCAGGAGCCCGAACTCGTAGGACTGGAGATAGGAAGCATAGATCGAGGGGGAACGTATTTTCGGTTACGCGGTACGTACGGCCTGTAGGTCCCGTAAGCATCTCGTCCTTATAGAGTTTGTAAACGGTGTCCGCTATATTCCGAAGATCAAAAATGATATCTGGTTGTTGCAGGGCGGGGGACTTGGTTTTGTTCGACAAAACTTTGGTCCGGGACTTGGTTCTGTCGGACACCACAAAACCGAAAAACTGTCCGGCAAAACAAAGGGCGGCACTTACGACCTCTACAGCCTTGGCATACCTTTCAGGATGATCCGTCAACTTCTTGAACTCATTCATGGTAATTCGAGTAATTTCCTTTCGGATTCAAGAATTCCTTGAATCATAGCATTATTCCCTCCTCGGAAAAGAGAGGGATGGATTACAATCTTTACAGCTGGCTCATCATCCCCAAACCCTTTGTCCTTGAATTCCCCATAGTCCCAAAGTGATCCTTGCGTCAAGGCTTCCATCACCGAAGGGGGAGGGTCCTTCGGATAGAGGAGCCTGGGTGGGAGTATCATCGTCACGACGCTAAATCGACGACATCTACGGAGCGATACCCTGAGCAATTCTGGGCCTAGGGTTCCTAGGTACTTGTCCTTGGCCGGCCGCTTCACCGAGTTGAAGGAGTCCTTATATAGTTAAGGGTAGCACTGATTGCATCGATCGAATGATAGAACTGGATAACAACTTTTTGTATTATCTAATGGACACTTGTAAAGGAGAAAGGATTCGTCGTAAATTAGACCGCGTAGATTTTTGTATTGATTTCGACTACGATTCGAAGGGCTGGGGACCGTCTGACAAAAGAAGGTAAAATGCACATCGCCAAAGAATTCTTTATATTTTATCCATGGACTCCGTCGGTGCAAGCTTGAGTTGGCGTTGTAGAACGAAAAAAATATATATATATATATATATATATTTTTTCCAACCTAAGGCCGCCCCGTATCGATGGGTCAATCCTGCCCATGATGTATGACGTCAATCATGAAGAACGCGAAGTTTCCATGATCCGCGAAAAGGAAAAAGCGCGAAATTTATGGCAAGACGACTATCGATTCTTAAACAACCTATATTTCCTACACTTAACAATCATTTGATAGATTATCCAACTCCGAGCAATATAAGTTATTGGTGGGGTTTTGGTTCGTTGGCTGGTCTTTGTTTGGTTATCCAAATACTTACAGGTGTTTTCTTAGCTATGCATTATACACCTCATGTGGATTTAGCTTTCTCAAGCGTAGAACACATCATGAGAGATGTGAAAGGAGGCTGGTTGCTTCGTTATATGCATGCTAATGGAGCCAGTATGTTTTTTATTGTCGTTTATCTTCATTTTTTTCGTGGTTCATATCATGGAAGTTATGCGAGTCCCAGAGAATTAGTTCGGTGCCTTGGAGTGGTAATTTCAGTGCGCCCAGGAAGTCTCGTTCAAAGATGCGAAGGTTGGAAGCGATCGCCCGGATAAGACTCCTAACCTGAAGCGGGACCAGACCGCAGGGAACTAAAGCATGGGGCCTATCCGTTGTTTCGCCGCACGGCAAAAAAAAGATTGTCTTTTCGTACGCAACAGGGTCAAGCCACAGCCCCCCTCCCAACCACGGGGGTCCGGAAGGCGAGAGGGTCCATGAAATATTCTCGCGCGGAAACAAACCCTCCGGAGGTAACTGTAACTAACAGGAAAAGTCGTACACGGTCCTAAACGGCGAGCAAACAAACGTGAAACCTAGGGATCACCCAAACCCAAAAGGACTCTCTCTATAAGGACCCTGATCAGAGAGGAGCAGGAACCAGTCCGTCCCAAGAGCACGAGGCTTTGGCCAAAAATGTATGGGTGACAGATCAGCCATAAATGTACTCCGAGAGAGACACCGGGCAATTAATGTCGAGCATACGACGAAGCCCCAACGAGTGAGTGAAATGCCCGGAGGAAAGGGCTGTAGATGATAAAATGCTATGTCGGAAACACGCGGAGGGGCTCTCTGCAAGTTATAGTAACTGACCCCTGAGGGGTGAGCGCTCGCCGCGCCTGGAAAGCACAGCGAAATCGGATAAAGCGAAGTAAGAGTAGAGGCTGGCTTACTGGGAATTTCGGTCAAGTTTCATGTGAGACAAACTAATAGCAAACCTCGAGGCTGGCTACGTTTGAGCGGAGGAATTGGCGATGGACCTCAGAAACTGGAAGGGCAAGAAACAGAGGTACCTTATGAGGTAGGGAAATCAAAAAATATTTATTTCAATTTTTCCCTACAGCAGCTGCAATCCCAACCTGGATAGCGTATAGCAGGTTACTCCGGTGCTGTCTGAGAAGGACTTGAGACGTGCCACTGAAATCAATCTGGTTTCCTAGGCGTATGCCCCCCCCCCGAACATGCTTAGTAACTCCAGAATCCAAGGGAACGGCACTTGCCATCTGGCATCTCGGCGGCCTACCCGGAGGACAGGACCTTTGGAGGAGCCTAAACATAGCAAACGACGTGATGCTCCAGCCAGCCTAGATGCTTACGGGCGGGTCCCCTGAAAAATCCAATCCACGCTGGATGTCAATTTTGGAGCCTTCCGAAGCTTACTACGTCGAAAAGTCCAACCCTGTCAGACGACGACAGTCCTGGGGCCGCCTGAATGAAGGATGAATACAACAGCTGGTAAGCCGTTACGCGGCCTTCATTTGGACTTAACCAATATACCCCGCCGAATCAGGATTTTCGATTGCGGAATGCCCCGCCGCCCGCCGGAGGATACTGTTGGAGATATCGCTTGTGCGGGCCAGCCACGAAGGCGGCCCGCCCGTAAAACCTGAATAAGTTATCATGGACGAGCTACATGCAGGAAAACTTGCACGTGTGGTTCTGACCGGGGGGGAAGAACCCTATCGGTATTTATTAATGATTATAACAGCTTTTATAGGATACGTACTACCTCGGGGTCAAACGAGCTTTTGGGGGGCCACAGTAATTACAAGCTTAGCTAGCGCAATACCTGTCGTAGGGGACACTATAGTAACTTGGCTTTGGGGTGGCTTCTCCGTAGACAATGCCACCTTGAATCGTTTTTTTAGCCTTCATTACTTACTTCCTTTTATAATAGCAGGTGCTATTATTCTTCATCTGGCTGCATCACATCAATATGGTCCCAATAATCCATTGGGTATCGATTCTTCCGTAGATAAAATAGCTTCTTACCCCTGTATTCACGTAAAAGATTTAGTGGGTTGGGTAGCTTTTGCAATCTTTTTTTCTATTTTTGTTTTTTACGCACCCAATGTATTGGGGCATCCCGACAACTATATAGGGCGACCGGTCTAGATCCCGCACGATAAAGAGCACAAGTCCATTTCTGTGCAAAGGCGTTGCACTCATCCTTGTTCGGCAACGAACACGGAGACCTTAGCATGTGCAAGAAGCTCTGTTGAGGGGGTTTCATTTACCTTCTCCCCCGGGGGTAACCCAAAAGTATGGAGCAAGCCGGTTCTCTTGTATTTAAGATGAGGTTCTGTACCGGCGAATCGGAGACTCTTTCGGTCCTTGTCAACCAGCAATTAACCATTGGCACCTGAGCTCTGCAAATGGCGAAGCGCATGAACGTACGTTGCTCGCTCCATGCCTATTGATGGTATATATCAACCAGGTTATAAATGGTTTGTCCTCTACCTACTCTCTCGTGTGGAGGGATAGAGTTCAAGATGGAGCGGATTACCTATACTGCTAGGGACAGGAGTCTAAACGACATCTTAAGCACAGGGCGTTCGAAAACGAAGGTTTTTGGACGAGCCGTGTAGGAAACAACGGTGAGGTCCTAGGGGTCGCTTTTATCCCTAGGAAGTCAGAGGGCCCGTATTACCCGCCTACCCGAAAGGGACCTAGCGATAGGAAAGCGCTTGATAACAAGCAGCAGGGAAGGAGCCTATGTACTTACCGAATGGTTACCGTTTGGCAAGTTTCACTTTGACGAGTCTATCGGCCATCTTCCAAGGACCGTGTAATAGGCGCTCGAAAGAGAGGGAATGTGCTGCGTTAAATAGACCTTCCGGGTTTGAAGAAGCTCCGAAGAAAGTCAGGTTAGAGAGCCGTGTGATGGGCGACTATCCCGTACGGTTCGGAGAGCACTTGAGTAGCCCGGATCGGTTAACGGAGTAAACCTGGGGCCGGGTGGACTCTTGACTCTATCCCGCAAATCCCATGTCAACCCCGGCTCATATAGTGCCGGAGCGCGGTTCGGACCCAACAATATCCGCTACCGACGGAAATCGGTGCCTTGAGGGCGTTAAGGCTAATCCCTACCGAAACTGGGGAGTGAGTGACCTCCTCCCCAGGGCAAGCTCTTTGGATGGGAAAATGCTCCTTGTGGTTCCTGGTACAAGCCCAAGCCGCCTTCTTACTATAAGGGGCTGCTGCCTCCGCCTAGGCGGGCAGGCGGTCACGTCGTTTTGCCGGACTCGCGCGAGTACTCCTAATTCCGGGGGAGGAAAGGGCCCCTCTGGGGAAGGAACAAACAAAACGGCGTCGCCAAGTTCGCAGACTGGTAAATGCTTGGGGAGGACCACACTGAGTGCTTCGGATTGGCTGGGACCGAAACAAGATTGGCCGGGGGGAACCCCGGAACTGATAAGCGAAGCCTCGAATAAAGCCTTAGGCCTTTATGAGGTACGGGCCCAAGATGGGGCGAACCCGATCCATGGACAGATGGGTGGAGCGATTAAGAATTCGAATCTTGACGTTCCTCTTAACCCCTTGGAGTTTTCGCATCTGGCCCAACTTGTAGAGAAACAATTCATCGATGGCAAATATCGCCATCTGGTAAGGGAGATTATATCCAAACCGGAAGTGCTACTTACGGCCTATAACAACATCAAATCCAAACCAAGGAATATGACCGGAAGTCCAGAGAGCGACACGCTCTTCCTTCGTCGAGTGGCTTCGCCCGGCGGCGGCATAAGCCTGAGATGGTTTCATGAAACGGGCCGGAAACTGGGGGAGGGTACATACGAGTTTGAGCCAATTTGGGGGTGGTCCGACGAAGGACCGGAGCCGGGTGGAGCTGAAAAGCGCCGCCCCTTAACGAACCCTAGAGACAAGATAATACAGGAGGCTTTCCGGATGGTACTGGAAATCATCTACGAACCGAGGTTCCAGGATATATCCCATGGCTTCCGAAAGAGCAAGGGTACTCACTCAGCCCTAAGGGACATCAAAATGCGGTGGAAGACCCCATCGTGGTGGCTCGAATTCGATATTCGGAAACGCTTCGACACTATCAACAAGAAAATACTAGTGTCAATACTAAGCGAAACCATTCGAGATAGTAGACCCGAAAGTACCTTGAACCAAATGTGGAACGCAAAGATTATGGATGTCGAATTGGGAGGCCCAGCAGGGGTTCCTCAGGGAAGCGTGATATCTCCCATCCTGACCAATTTATACCTCGACAAACTCGACGGGGAGATCCTAAGGATCCGAAAGGAACTCGAAAAGCGCTCCCCGAGGCATCGTCGAGCCAATCCCGTGTATGAACAACTGCTGCACATCCCGCCGAAAAACTCGGTGATGAGACCGGCGGCCTTGCTTCGAGAGAAGAGGGGACGGCTCAAAATTGTCGGGAGAAAAGGTATACCCTTTGCGGATCCCAAGGACCCTAAATTCGTGCAAGTCTACGCGTGCCGCTACGCCGACGACATTCTGATGGCAGTTTCAGGGTCGAAAGCTTTGGCCCGCGAAGTCATGGAACGAGTTTCCTGGTTCCTCAAAGACGTTCTCCACCTGGAGATAAACCCAGAGAAACCCCGTCTGGGACACGTAGTGGAAGAGAAGGCAACCTTCTTAGGTATGAGTCTCTTGGGTCCGAAACCGAGTCAATTGCACGTGAGGTCAGACAAAGCGACTCGGGCCAGGAAGAAATATCGGGGCCGCGTCCGAAAGGCCGCGTTGGAGCTTTCGAATGGGTGGGAGAAAGGGCTTAAGAAGCTCGGAGAGAAGTTACTGGTGTGCGCCCTCAAGAGGGCCTTGAAGAAGGCCGGCAGGAGGAGAAACCTTACACTTATTGAACCCGACCAAGAAGTGCGGGAAATGCTAGAACAAATTTGTCGAGAAGTTGTAAGTGAGGTACAAAGGCCAGCGGGGATTCGTTGGGACGCCATGTTCCGGTGGGCACGTGAATCGAGTGAAGGGGACATCTTTACGAATATTATTGAGCGGGACGGGCAGGGAGTGATGAGAGAATTCGACGAATTCGTTGTATCGGTGCACAAGCTCTTATACCCAGAGTCCAAGGTTGAGCAGAAAAAACCAACGAGTCCAGGCCCCGAAAGGGACGCGAAGGACGTCCCCACGAACCAACGCCAGGCGTTCCGCCGAATACAGATATACGCACCGCTTTCGCGGATACTAGACAAGTTAAGGGCCAGAGGAATAATTAACGCTGAGGGAAGACCAACCTCCATACCTGTCCTCGCAACCCAAGACGATGTCACTATCACGCAATGGTACGGAAGTGTGGCGCACGGGTTCTTAAGTTATTACCGATGTTGTGATAACTCCTACAAGGTCAAAAAGGTGGTGGACTATCAGCTCAGATGGTCCTGCTTACGCACCCTATCACACAAGATGAAAGCCAAGGGCGTAGGTAAAGTCATAAACAAATATACCCACGAGTTGCGGGTGGAAACGGCGAAGGGCCCAAGGGTATATTTCCCCACACCTACTGAACCGAGGGTTATAGGGAAACAATTCTTGGTGGAGAGCATTAAAGACCCGGAGAGAATCCTTGATCTGATGTTCTTACGCACCACTAGGCACCCGGCCGATAGATGCTCGGTTATAGGTTGCCCGGAGAGTAAGATCGGAATGCACCATATCCGTGCGCTGAAACGCAGTGGGGCGGGCGCCCCCCCCAAAATGTCAATAGTTAACTCTAGCAGCGGCCGAATCAGTGGGCTAGAAGCTCTTCACGCGGCGCTTAACCGGAAACAAATTTCCCTATGCAGGGAGCACCACAAGGCGATGCATGCGGGGGATATCAGTTTGCAGGATATAGATGTATCTGTGGTTCTGAACCCGAAACCAAGAAGAGGGCAGGCCTGTAACTCTCGATGATTAAACTCTACAACGAAAAGGATTGGGGGTGGGAGCCGTATGAGCGGTAACGTTCACGTACGGTTCTGTGAGAAGGGTTGGGGACGGAAATGGCCCCATTCCCTTACTCTCGATGGTATTTTTTACCGGTCCATGCGATTCTTCGAAGTATACCTAACAAATTAGGGGGTGTAGCCGCCATAGGACTAGTTTCTGTGTCATTATTGGCTCTACCTTTCATTAACACTTCGTATGTACGTAGTTCAAGTTTTCGACCAATTCACCAAAAATTGTTTCGGCTGCTTGTAGCAGATCGCTTGCTTTTAGGTTGGATTGGATGCCAACCCGTGGAAGCACCATATGTTACTATTGGACAAATTGCTTCAGTGGGTTTTTTCTCCTATTTTGCTATAACGCCCATTCTTGGCAAATGTGAAGCCAGATCAATCAAAAATTTTAATGCTTGCGAGGCGCGTAGCGTCCTAGCAAGCTTTCTCACCTCTATTGGCTCGCTTTGGTGGTGAAATCCAAAGCTACCAGCCGCCCTCCGGGCCTTACGCAATTCTCCCTTTTTTGGACCAATAATAATGTACTTTCCCCAAAGGTTATTAATTGCACCAAGTATATCGCACTGGAGCTACCGAGGGAGACGATGAGATCCCCACCCACGAGAACCCTGATGATGATGATGACAGCACTAGTGAACGTAGTACTAGTGACAGCAGTACTACTGCTGGATCCGCCGGCCGGAGGCAACGATAAAAAAAGGATGCCTCGCTCATCCCTTCCTCTCCACGGGAAAACAACCTTACGGCGGCGGGGGGACCGAGAATAAAAGCACTACGGGCCGTTCGTCGTCCCAAAAATATTTGACTCCGGATCTGGAGCTGGTGATAAAAGGTTCAGGGCCTTTTGCAAACCGTGTCTGATCCAAGCTTGGTTCCCGAGCATCGTTCGAACGTTTCCTTCCCCACTACATTGGGAGATAGCAATAATGTACCTTCGGAACTTCCCAAAGGGGGGGGGGGGGGGTTTCTTAAATTATTGAAACTGTATGGCTTTTATACGCTGTGTTATTCCGAAATTACCACTTTTCCGTAGGACCGACCCGGGCTGTGAGTTCAGGAATTCCCGCCGTCCCCTGGGCCGCCTCGTGGAGAGTGCCAAAGGTAGGGTGGTAAATACTATGCCTGTTGTTCGGTGAGAATATAGAGTTCGCACCAAGCCAAGGATTTCACCTTCTAATTCTTATGATAACTCCTTTCTTGAGTTCAATTGTGCGCGGATAAGGCGCTAATTGATCAACAGCGGACGCTTATTGATCAATTACCTGACCTCAAGCCTAGTTTTAGGCGGTTGAGAAGCCAGCCGTATGACACACAGCAAAATGCCTGAGGGGATTGGGGGGGTAGCGAGCCCCACAAGCCAGTCCCCGGACTAATTTGGCGGTTAGGCACGTAGTGCTCTCGCTTTGGTCCGAAGGGTCCGAAGGATACTTCTTTGGCTTTACAGGGTCCAAAGGAAACTTCTTTGGCTTTGCGAGAGAAGCGCCGAAGACCGGAAATGGCTCGTGGATTTCCGCACACGATATTGGGAAGAAGGCACTACGTGCTTCTTTGGCTTTACAGGGTCCTAAGGGGGGCCGGAAATGGCTTGTAGATTTCCGACCTCCCGGTCTTTCGGCCTTCTTTCGTTTACGGCCTCTGCGCTGCCTTCGTCCAGTGAAAGCCGGTGAAAGGAGGAGCCGCTTTTCACCGGCGGGCGGCTCAGGTTGAAGGCGCTTAAAAATTGATACATATCAATTTTTGAAAAATATATATATGAATGAGAAACAAATATATAAATATCTACCAGTTTTACGAAAAAAGAAAGATACGATTTATGGATAACCAATTGTTTTTCAAATCTCTAATAGCTACTCCACCGAAAAGGATACATAGATGTCGTCGAACAGTATCTAAAGCACCTGAAAACTGCGCGAAGATGCCCAAGAGCATCCAATTCCGACGAGCATTCGGTGGAACCGGTGAACCATTTGTACGTTTGGATTTCCGAATAGGGCAGAGGGCCTTTAGCTCCGAAAGGCAAAGGGTAAGCTTCAGCTCTCGCCCCGGTGGAAGAGAAGGTGGTTCGGCCGAGCGTCTCCGTGCCGCCCTTTGGAAACACTGCCAAAAAGAGCAGTTCAAGGCAGAGGGCCTGTTTCGGCTCATAAAAGACATAAATCTGTGGATAGCGGCCTATAAGAAGCTGTCACCAGGCTCGAAGAACGGTGGTGGTGAAAGGCGGCCGAGAGGCACCTCGATCGAAGCGCTAGAAACACTGAGAGACTCTGTGATAAACCCTACGTTAAGAGGGGGGAGCCCTACGGGAGGCCAAAGTTGGCCCAAAGGGCACGAAACTCTAGGGACAGGGGGCAAAGCCCTGGGTCCGAAGGAGACTTCTTTGGCTTTACGAAAGAAGAGCCGAAGGCCGGAAATGGCTGGTATATTTCCGCACACTTCTTTGCGTGTCCTTCGGACCCACAAAGTGTCTCGTGCCCTTTGGGTCGTAGATCCTTCGGACGCTTCTTTAGCTTTACGAGGGCTTACCCAAAAAGGCGAGGATATACTGGTACAAGAAGTGATTCGCAGCATCCTAGAGACGGTTTACGAACCGTACTTCCTTTCGTGTTCCCATGGATTTCGACCGGGCCGCTCCCAACATACCTGCTCGAAGCAGATACGCCGTGACTTTGTGGGTACCGTTCGGTTCATGGAGGGTGGAACCTCGCAATGCTTCAATAAAATAGATAAGCAAGTGCTTATAGGCCTCATGCGGCGAAGAATTCAAGACAACAGATTCTTGAACCTGGTTCAAAAGGAGCTAGGAACGAGCCGCCGCCTAAAGGCCGGCGGAGCCGAGGGCACCACGGCCAAAGTTGGCCCCCTTCTATGCAACATAGTGCCGCATGAGCTAGACCTTTTTGTTATGCGACTGAAACGTATTGTTGACAGGGGACGGCGTGGGGCAGTCAATCCGCCGCCGGAGTCCAAGGAATTGTGGCGTCAGTCTGCGGCTCTAATCGACCGCACTCCGGCACACAGAGCCGGGGGGGTTACCTTCCCCTCGGCCTTCGGCCGCCGCCCCCCCGGTCTAGGCCACCCGCAAGAAACCCGGCAAATAAACTATGTGCGCTTCGCAGATGATTCTCCCATTGGAGTCATTGGTCCGAGAGCTCTAGCAGAAAGGATACGCGGCTTGGTTACACGATTTATTGAAGTGCGGCTTAGGCTTAGCCTGGATAAGACCCGTAAACCCATTCAATCTCGCTCGAAGCTACCCGCGCACTACGTGCCGGGTCCGGAGGAGACGACAGGGCCGAAGGCCGGAGATAACTTTACAATTTCCGCACACGGGGCTCCGGGCAAAATAAAGAAACAAATTTTTTGCATAAGGGGCGGAGCGAAGAGGATTGCTTTCCTTGGATACCTTATCAGTTGCGATTCGACCTACCTTAGACGAGGACGGAGGTACGGAATACGTAGATCTGGTGGGCTTAGTTTACTCGTAGATATGCAGAAAGTTATAAACCGTCTGGCGGAGAAGGGATTTCGTGATAGATCGGGTCACCCGAAACCTAATTTTGCTTACTTTCAGTATCCCCAAACCTACTCGGTTGCCCGCATAGCCTCCATTCTACGCGGCCTTGCTAACCATTACCATCTCGCAAACTCTAAACGCCAATGTGTCACGCGCTTGAGCTACATACTACGTACGTCATTGGCCAAAACATATGCGGCCAAATTTAAACTAGGCACAGCAGCTAAGGTTTTTGCCAAGGGTGGCAGGGACCTGTCAAAACCAATTAAGGCTAGGAAGGGCCTCGACAAGGCCCCCAGGGTGTCCAATCGGAGGGGGGGGGCGGGGAGTGAACGCCACTTGCCAGCCATTCCCTACACGCGATATAGTCAAATAAAGCTACCCGACACGAAACCGCTAACCAAAAACTGGCAACCAGGCCAATTCATTGCCCGCCAAAACTGGGGAAACGCTTAGAGGCATACGATTGCTTATAACCACGGGTAAACTCGAGTCGGAGAGCCAGGTGATGGCTAATCATCCCAGCACTTGATGATATCATGAGGGTGCGCGGGGAAAGGCTCCGCAATTGAACTCTTTATTCTATGTATTCCGTCGTCCCTGAGAGAAAAGTAATTACGATGATAAAAAAAATAAGATTTTTTAATCCCTATCCCGCGATCCGCAGGATACTACTTCTTTGGCGAGACTTCTTTGGCTTTACGAAAGAAGCGCCGAGGGCCAGGGTCCAGAGAAGACTCTCTCCCCCGCGCTGCCTTCGTTCAGTGAAAGCCAGCGATATGAAAAGGGGGGCGCGAAAAATCACCGGCTCAGGTTGAAGGCGCTTAAAAATTGATACATATCAATTTTTTTTTCAAACATATACATATATATATATATATATATATATATATATATATATATATATATATATATATATAAATGGAGATACCGATTTTACGAAAAAAAAGAGACGATTTATGCATAACCAATTGTTTTTCAAATCTCTGATAGCCACTTTACCGAAATGGATACATAAATGTCAAACATCGAAACATGAAAATATATTATATACCAACCCGAACAGTCTATTTCAATTATTATATTTTCTGAAGTATCATACCAATACGCGTTTTAAAGTTTTGATTGATATTCGTGGGGTTGATTATCCCTCTCGAGAACGAAGATTCGAAGTAGTTTATAATTTACTTAGTATTGACTATAATACACGCATACGTATATTAACAAGTGTAGATGAAATCACTCCAATTTGTTCGGTAGTCGGTATATTCCCATCGGCCGGCTGGTGGGAACGAGAAACTTGGGATATGTTTGGTGTGTATTTCTCTAACCATCCCGATTCACGACGTATATTAACAGATTATGGTTTTGAGGGTCATCCATTAAGAAAAGACTTTCCTTTAAGTGGATATGTGGAAGTACGGTACGATGATTCAGAGAAACGTGTGGTTTCTGAACCTATTGAGATGACTCAAGAATCTCGCTATTTTGATTTTGCAAGTCCTTGGGAACGAATGTCGCATAGTGACGAATCAAATCAAGAGTAAGCCAGCACCAAAATATTTTATGTTGCTTAAAGCCCCCCTGAATAACTACGGAATCGCATGCTTGGCTCGGTAGGCATCCGCTTCGTCTTTTTTTCGCCAAACTAGGTCTTTACGAGTTGGAACAGCTCAGCGAAGCTGAGCTTTTGGGTCCGAGGGAAGGGTCCGAAGGAGACTTCTTTGGCTTTACGAAAGAAGCGCCGAAGGCCGGAAATGGCTCGTAGATTTCCGACAGCGGGATATTCCTGCGCTTCGCGCCGCCTTTTGCCATATGGGCGGCCTGGAGCCTTTGCGTTTGATTGGCCCGCGCTGGGGCCCCTGCCTCGATCTATCATCTAAGATGATAAATTGGTCACAATCTTAAGGTTCAGATTGCGGAATTATGGATTAGTCGATGTTTCCATTCATTTATGAACAAATTGGCTGGAGCTGAACTCTCCACTTTATTAGAACAAAGAATTACCAACTATTACACCAAATTGCAAGTGGACGAGATCGGTCGAGTGGTTTCAGTTGGAGATGGAATTGCACGTGTTTATGGATCGAACAAGATTCAAGCGGGGGAAATGGTTGAATTTGCCAGCGGTGTAAAAGGAATGGCTTCAAATCCAGAAAATGAAAATGTAGGAATTGTTATATTTGGTAGTGATACTGCCATCAAAGAAGGAGATATTGTAAAGCGCACTGGATCTATTGTGGATGTTCCGGTAGGAAAGGCCATGTTAGGTCGTGTGGTTGATGCGTTAGGAGCACCCATTGATGGAAAAGGTGCTTTGAGCGCTGTAGAACGAAGACGTGTAGAAGTGAAAGCCCCAGGGATTATTGCACGTAAATCCGTGCACGAACCGATGCAAACGGGATTGAAAGCAGTGGATAGCCTGGTTCCTATAGGTCGTGGTCAACGGGAACTTATAATAGGAGACAGACAAACTGGAAAGACCGCTATAGCTATTGATACCATATCGAACCAGAAACAAATCAACGCACAGGGCACCTCTGATAGTGAAAAATTGTATTGTGTGTATGTAGCGATTGGACAGAAACGTTCAACCGTGGCACAATTAGTTAAGATTCTTTCAGAAGCGGGTGCTTCAGAATATTCCATTATTGTAGCAGCCACTGCTTCGGATCCAGCTCCTCCGCAATTCTTGGCACCATATTCAGGTTGTGCTATGGGAGAATATTCTAGAGATAATGGAATGCACGCATTAATAATCTATGATGATCTGAGTAAGCAATCAGTGGCGTATCGCCAAATGTCGTTATTATTACGTCGACCACCAGGTCGTGAGGCGTTCCCAGGAGATGTCTTCTATTTACATTCTCGTTTATTAGAAAGAGCCGCTAAAATGTCAGACCAAACTGGTGCGGGTAGCTTGACTGCGCTACCTGTGATTGAGTGCGCCTCGACGGGACGTGGTATGATTCAAACAATGGTTGGAGGGGAAGTCGCTGGCAGGTACTACCAAACCACGACGAGAAGCAACCCGAAAGACCAGAGCGCTAGGAGGATAGGAAGAGCGGATATTCACGGGGTCCAGAAGCCAAAAAATAAGCCTTCTTCGCCTGTTATTAACCTTGTTCAATGGGTGAACGCAGCATTGTCGAAATACGATGAGAGCTCTGGGTATAAGCATATACCTTGCCCAAGAATCCACTCCGGCAGCGCTCACCTTACGAAAAGAAGACAGGGGCGTCTACTACGTTCGAGCGGGGTTGTTACTGAGGGTTATAGGCTGAGGGCTTACGCTCTCGGTACGAGGAATTATTCCAAAGACAGCTTTCAGCCTTCGTTAACTGAAGGCGTCCATACGAATGAAGGTACTGGAACGAATTTCGAGCTCCTAACAGGGCTCCGAAACAGATGGAAGGTGAAAACGGGAAAGTATGAAGACATCTTTTCGCTTATTGCGAGTGAGGATAATCTAATCCTGGCATGGAACAGCATAAGAAGCGAGCCAGGTAACTTAACCCCCGGGACAACTCCCGAAACTCTAGATGGTATCGACGCCAAATGGTTCCAAAACACTAGTTCGAAACTAAAGAGCGGGACTTACAGGTATACCCCGGCGAGGAGAGTTTATGTTCCAAAACCCAACAAACCCGAGGAGACGCGTCCCCTAACAGTTTGTAACCCCCGAGACAGGATCATTCAGCAAGCGTTCTTGAACGTATTGCAACCCATCTTCGAAGGCGGCTCCGTCTGGCAAGAAAGCGAGCAATCGACCTACGAAGACCACTCCCGAGAATACACCCAATGTCATCCCTCCCTAACCGGAAGGAAACTATCACACTTCAAAGGTGAAAACGGTAGCTATACCAAGAAGTTCCTGACCAGACATTGGCTATTATCCCCTATATTCCTTAACGTAGCCCACGGATTCAGACCTAACCGAGGCGTTCACTCGGCGCTTAAAGAAATCAAGCAATTCTGGGGCGCCCCGAATTGGTTCCTTAAGTTCGCTGTTAGGAAGGCCTTCGACAGTACGAACCATAACCTGATTGTAAATCTCTTGAAGCAACACGTTGCGGACCAACGTGTGGAGGACGAGCTTCGGAAAATGTTGAAGGCCCGCGTCATCAACTTCGTGCTTGGGGAAGAATCAACTACGACCTTAGGTGTGCCTCAGGGTTCTGTCCCAAGTCCCTTCTTATTCAACGTAGCCACGCATCATCTGGACGTGTTCATGATCGATCTCAAAAAGAAGCATCAGGTGCCATCGGAAAAAATACCCAATAAGGTGTACGTAAGCGAAAGACGTAAATTGCTAACGTTAGCAAAGAAACAAGAATGGGGCATCAGAAAAAAACTGAGAGCCAACAGGGACTTAAGAAAAGACCTCAAGCGCAAGGGGATTAGCCTTTTCGAATACAAGGTTCATCCCCGTAACATTTATTATGTCCGATATGCGGACGATTCTATTGTCGGAGTCCAGGGGAATAAAGCCTTTGCCAAGGACACGGCTACGTCGATCTCCAATTTTCTTAAGAGTAGTATGCACTTTGAAGTCTCAGAGTACATATTTCACACCAAAAGCGGGAAAACTCCTTTCTTAGGGTTTCACCTATCGGTTGGACTCCTTGGCCGCCCCTCGGTAAAGGGTAAAATAGCAGAGCGCTTTGCACGGCTCAAGGCACGAATCCGAGGCGCGCGCAGGGGGGAATATGAGCAATACCTCAAAATGGTGAGCAAGGCGTACACCAAATACTATAGGAAGGTCCCAGAGGGTCACCTCCGACAGGCCCATCAAACTATGTTGTCTAGCAAGCTATTGAGGTACGGAGGCTTCACTTTGGCGCGCCAAAGAACTATCGACGCATTGGAAGAGACGCCGAACCAAATCAAGAGGGAAGCGCAGCGAGGCTCGGAGGGCCGAAGGCCGGAGTTTCCGACAGGCGTTTCAATATCAGACCCGGCGGCAGCCCGCAGGGCCCTCGGGAATCCGCCTGCTAACTCTGGGTACCAAGAGGCAGAGGAAGAATGGGATAAGGAATGGGGATTCTTGGTCTCGGCTTGGGGTTCGAGGGCCCTATCACTAGCCAGGATTGAGCCCGACAAGGAGGCCGACCTGTTCAACATCATGGGGAGGGAAGACCTTAGCAAACTGATTGGTCTGAGAGAGCAGTACCATAGCGCGCTGGATGAACTCCTGAGCGGAGAGACCTCGGGCAAGATGGTTAAATACGTTCGAGGTAAGTTCGCGGCGGCCGGAGGAGGAAACGCTATTTCGGCTTCACAGCTCACTAACAATAGATATCGCAGTACGGTTTATCCGGAGATGCCTTATTCAAAAATTAGAGAGAAGCTGCGATCGGTTGGATTTATTCGGGACGAACAGGGCGCATTCCCTAAATCCCTGCCCCAGATCACAGAGCTTGAGGATATTCAAATAATCGATTTTTTTAAGCAGAAGGCCTATGGCCTGCTTAACTTATACCAATGTGCGGACAACCGATGGGAGCTTATCAAGATCGTGAATTGGATGCTTAGATATTCTCTCTTACACACGCTAGCGCACAAGTATAACACTACTGTGTCCAAAATAATGGGCGTATACTCCAAATCTCCGAGAGTCTTCATAGAATCAGGGAACCCTGGCGAATATTCCATGCTCACTGGTTTTCCCACCCCACTGGAGATAAACACTAGGCGCAAAGAATTCCTCTCGAAGGATGAAACCCCCGAAAGCTTGGAAAAACTCCTTGACGATACGCGGACCCTTCTCACCCAATCGAAGTTCCATAAATGCTGTGTCGCTAATTGCCCCGAAACTAACATAAAGCTCCATCACATTCGGGAGCTGGTAAAAGGGTTCGAAGGCAACATTGTCACCATCAACGTTAAGGGCAAACGCACCGTGAAACAGGATCTGGACAAGGTGCGTCTTTCAGCCCTATCCAGAAAACAAATCCCCCTCTGCCCCAAACATCACTCCGACTTTCATGAAGGCACCATAACATTGGAAAACATAGACACCAAGTATTCGTATCCTAAGACCTTATATGTGGGCGGAGAACAAGGGAAGTTGGTGGGCGTAGGAGACGTCACCGAACAACGTTTTCTGGAAAAACACTAGTTTTTTTACCCCCCCCCCCCCCCCCCCCTTCTTATCCCGGGGATAACTGTAGGGCCTCGTTTTCACCCCCGGAATGTTCCAGTAGGAGCCGTATGATGGGAAACCATCACGTACGGTTCGGTGACGGCCTGCGGGCTAGTTCTACAACACAAGCTGGAGACGTATCCGCTTATATTCCTACCAATGTGATTTCCATTACAGATGGAGTGCGACGTGATGTGTGTGGGATCGGTGAGTTGGGGGCGGCGCATCGTCGTCCCCGGCGACAGAGCCAAGGATTAAGGGGTAGTTGGACCCTTCCTACCCCAAGTAGCAACACCGTAGGCGATCTTAACAGAGCTTCTTCGGGGGAGTCCTCCGAGACTCGGGTGGAAGCCCCCTACCACGGTTTGTCTGTTAGCACTAGGCCGTATCCTTTTGATACTGTGAGTCTTAGCCCCGATACAAAAGCCCAGGTCCATGGGCGGTTTTCGGGAATCGGTGGGCGGTTGCCCGCAGGGATTAGAAGCTTGGCGTTAAGAAATGTCGATCCTCGTACGAGCGCGGCGAGCTCCTTCGGCGGATCCCTCCAAAGACACAACTATAGTTCGCTGTCGAAAGACTCGAGGGCCGCCGCGGGCGCGGAGATGGAGGTGGAAAACCCCGAATTAGCCGGTGGATGCGCTGAGAAGCAGAACCCGGTCGACACGGGACCCAATACCTTCTGCATAGAAGATGTGCAGGCTAGAGCGGGCGTGAGCTCGTCTTTTAACTTGGAGTCTACGGACTCCATAGCAGAAGTTCTAGCCTCGAAAAGGAGTGATAAAGGCAAATACCGAGATCTTTTCGGCCTTATAATAAGCCCAGAGAATTCGAAACAGGCGTGGCTAGAGATAAGAAACAAACCAAGCAATCTGACGCCCGCCGGTGGCACGGGCGAAACTAGGGAAGACTGGTTTACGGAGACCAGCATAAGCTTGCGCGAGGGAATCTATAAATATAAACTAGCCGGGAAAGTTGGCATACCGGGCGGGCGCCGCCCCCTTACTATAGCTTCTCCCCGGGACGGAATAATTCAACAGGCCTTCAAAAGAATTTTGGAGCCTATCTTCGAAGGTTATGCTGTCGGGGTTACAGCCCTCCGGCGGAACCAGGGCAACGATATGGTTAAACACTGGATCCTCCCAGTTGTCTTTAGCAACTTATCCCACGGATTCAGACCCGGACAAAGCGCCCACTCGGCGCTCCAACAAATGCAATTTGGTCGGAGGGACGTACATTGGCTTCTCGACTACGACGTGAGGAAAGCTTTTGATAACGTTAACCACCACGTACTGTGTGCTGCGCTGGAGGAGCAGATAGCGGACCGTAGGGTTATCGACGAGATTCGCAAGATGCTTAATGTGAAAGGGATAAACTTCGACATCCGGGAAACCCTGGGCACCCCACAGGGGTCCGTTCTATCCCCTTTCCTGTTTAACGTTTACACGCATAAATTCGACCAATTCATGCATAATCTCATAGCACACCACGACCGTTCGGGCAAGGGGTTAATAAACCCCGAATGGAAAGAAGTGAGTCGAGTTAGAGCTGATGAGAAGGGGGGCCAGCTGTCGGACCAGGCTACTAGGAACCTATTCCAGCAAAGACGTCTAGCCGCTGCCCGCAAAGGTATTAAGCGATACATCTACCATCCGGCCAATATCAAGATCCGATACGTCCGCTATGCTGACGATTTTTCGGTAGGTATCGAGGGCCCGAAGGACTTGAGTAAGACCATTAGAGGGGAAATCAACGATTTCCTTCAATCTGCCCCACACCTAGAGATAAAGAAGGACAACTTGGTCCACGCGCGTTCCGATTGGGTTCGTTTTATAGGCTTCGACATTCAAGCTAGAATGACGGGTTCCTGCCTTACCAAGGGTAAGGAGCTAGAGGCTATTAACAGATTCAAACAAAGAGCCCGTAGGGCCAAAGAGAAGGCACATAAGAAGTACCAATCTATGATGAACAAGGTGGGAGCCTCGATCCAACGCCGAACCATGGAGGATACCTTTGCTAGGGCTGAGCAAACCTACCTTAAGCAAGTACAGGTCGCAGTGGGAGCCGCAACCCTTAGTCGATCGCAAGCTTTGGACGCTCTGCAAGAGTCGCTCGATGTACTAAGACATGAGTACTTATGGGAACAGGGTAACGGCCCAGCCCGAATGCCTGAAAATTATCGGAACACCGATTCGGCAAGCATAAGGGGAGTAGCTGGGCAGTGGATTCGAGAGGCTAAATCCCTTGGAAACCTTAGGGTCGAACAAGAAGTTAGACAAGCCCTGAAAGATCTATACGGGGTAGACATCGTGGAGAAGGTGGAGGAACCCAGTAAGTTCTTGGACAACTTAGACTCTGGTCGAGGTAGGATAACACGGTACATCGAAGATAAGTATAAAGGTAAGGGTGCAGCAGCTATAGCCTCGGTCAACCTTTATATAAGATGCCCGATATCTCACATACCGGAATGTCTGCGGTCTCAAAATATTGTAGCCAAGAATACCCGAAGACCTATTGCGGTCGCTGCTATTTCCAATCCGGATGATCTAACTATTATCGACTGGTTCAAATCCAAAGCCCATGGGATCCTAAGCTATTACAAATGCGCGCACAACATCTGGGAAGTTCGAGACCTGGTCAACTACCATTTGAGATATTCTCTCCTTAGCACCTTAGCCCTCAAGCATAAGTCCTCAATTTCCGGGATTATAAGAGGGTACGGTAAAGCCCCGAAAATACGAACAATTAATGAGAAGAGCCAGGAGTCCACGGAGTTTCCCACAGTACACGAAGTGAATGGCACCCGCCGAGGATTTGACACCAAACCAATAAGCCGCCTAATAACGTTCCAGGATTTTCAGGATCTCCTGATGAGACCGTGCGTGGCGCGGAAACGATAGATACTATGACCTGCTTCATGCAGGTAAACGCTAGAATCGGTAGTATCAGATCGACCCAATAAAACTACTGCAGAACTGGGAGACTAGCCGCCACTGGTCTACCTAGATGCCTTTGATCATTCCTCTAGTCTCCTATGGGAGCCGGATGAGGGAGAAATTTCTCACGTCCGGATCTTTGAGAGCCTCCGGGCTACTCTCTCAAATCTTTTCGGAAACAGAACCCTTTTATCGTGGAAGTCGACCTGCTATTAACGTGGGATTATCTGTAAGTCGCGTCGGTTCTGCGGCTCAGTTGAAAGCCATGAAACAAGTATGCGGTAGCTTAAAACTAGAATCGGCACAATATCGTGAAGTAGCCGCTTTTGCTCAATTTGGTTCAGATCTTGATGCTGCGACTCAGTATTCATTAAATCGTGGGGCTAGGTTAACTGAGATACTTAAACAACCACAATATAGCCCAATTCCTATTGAAAAACAAATCGTGGTTATTTATGCAGCTGTCAAAGGTTACTTAGACCAAATACCCGTCGTTCTCATAACGCACTATGAGCAAGAGCTATTGAAATCTATCGACCCAGGTATACTTTCTGCTATTGTACAACAAAAGAACATCACTGAGCAAATTAGTAGTCAACTGGCTACCTTTTGCCAAAGATTTACGCAGAGCTTCTTAGCAACTCATCAATCATAAAAAAAGAAGAGGGGCGAAGCTATTTGCTTCACCCCTCCCCCCCTCCGGTTACCGGGTAGCCATGGCTTATGAAAAAGGTAGAGCATAGGTGGGCGACGGTTGCCTGCAAGGATTAGAAGCTCGGCGTTCGTTAAGGAATGTCGATCCTCGTACGAGCGCGGCGAGCTGCGGATCCCTCCAAAGACACAACTACAGTTCGCTGTCGAAAGACTTGAGAACCGCGATGGAAAACCCCGCCGAATTATCATCCGGTGGATGCGCCGCGGAAGAGCAGAACCCGACGGCGGCGCCCTTCTGCATGGAAGATGTGCAGGCTAAAGCGAGCGTGAGCGCGTCCTTTGACTTGGAGCCTACGGACGACTCCAAAGTTCTAGCCAGGAGCGTGATTTCTTGCTGCAGATTCAGTCTTTTTCGAATCTTCGGAGCTACATCTATCTCTTTCATTCTATTCCCTCTGTGTGATACACGTGCCCGCCGAGCCTGCTTCAACTTGGCCCAGCCTTCCAGAGCCCGAGGATTCACTCGGAGAGCCGGATGCGAGGAAATCTTGCACGTCTGCTGGTTCGGGGGCCTCGTATGGGTTAGAGGAAGGAACTTCAGGCGATGCAGGGTAACACCCGCACGCTCTTTCCCTTTATTTTGTTGGACAGTTCTTTGGGTTTGTGGTGGCCGACAAAACGTCCCCCTTTGGGTGGGGCGGCCCTGGCTCCGACCCCGCAGTGAAACAAGCTAGCTGTTGGAGCAGCGGATTAAACCTATAGGTAACTGTCGTACGTATCCAGAAGAATTTATTGCATCATACTGAGACTTGTGAGAACCAAGTGTATAAAAGTCAGTTTTTGGTTGGTTGGGCCAGTACAATACTTTCAAAAATCTTTATCGTACTGGGCGAACCAGTCCGAATTCGAAATTACAAGTTTCAAAATATCCAATTCGCGCTCTTGTTGCACACGCGAAATAGTCAAAGAGCCTTTGGTTATATATTTAAGACTTGTTATTCCAGAATCGGGTACGGCCGCAGAAGCAAATATACAGGTGTCCATTTGGCAGGCAGCTGTGAACGAATCAAAACATATCGAGTTGGAATGAAAAGAAACATTATCTGGGTAATAACATCTTTTTCCTCGATCTGTTCCTCGTTTTCCGGAAATGGTTCTTCGAATTCGTCCGCATATTTCATTTTTTCGTTTTTCAATACCGTCACGAAATTTATTAAAATTGAAAGCTGCTTTCTCTTTTACGCTGTACGGGAAGTAGCTGATTAGGCTAGGTCTAAAACTGGCTAATATATAAGTGGTTATCCAATGTTGGACATCAATATGCACATTGTTTCAAATTTGCCCCATACCCTTTTTATCTTCTAGAAGCGGTCGGAAAAAACGGACTCCTGTATCATAAAGATGTTGACAAGAATCTATCTATAGGTGAATGGACTCCTTTCGAAATAAATTTAGCTATTTTGTCCAAAACTTTGGTCCTATGGGTGGAGTATCAAAATAATAATTCGTCGACGTTGGTTCGTATGACATTTTGAAAATCCCGGTGTCTCCCAATTCTTTAACACTTACCCCACCATTACAAAGTTCCGAGTCATTTAAAGCTTCGGATTCGATCGATTCCAAAGACCGAGCAACAATTTTTTTACCGTAACGTTTGATACAAATTTGGTTCCAAGGAATAATTCTCACATTTTGTTGGAAGGAAGAGGGTCTATGAATAACTATATTTTTTGGCTGAAGCACGTCATAGGTTAGGAAACTGAAGTTGTAGAATAACCGGAAGTGTAGCTCCGAATGAATTTGTGGCTTTTCGCTTCGGAAGTAGCTGTATAGCGTTTCAGGAGGCTTCAAGGTCTCATGAAAAATAGGTCCAAGTTCTATTATTTTATGGTCATCTCCAAGAATATGCTTTATGAGTACGTCGCGACTTTGTATTAGTGGTTGTTTTGTCATAAAAGCTAAAATGGATATTTTGCCGCCCGCTTTCTCTACAGCTACTAGGCTTCGCAGGTTTTACCACTTCTTGGTGGAGCTGTAATTAATGCGACCTTTTCGTAGTATTCAGAAAGGGTTAAATCATTCGCGGCGGGCCCCGTTCCTCCATGGGCGGCATTGTGCGACGATGGTTAGAAATAGTCGAAATTTCTGAATAAAACATGCGGTACTTGTTCTGGCAATGGGCATGTTTGCACTCCAATATAGGTGTAGAATGTTGTAAACCCAAATAAACTTGCCGCCGTATTATCTCCATCTTCGCAAAAGATACAAGGGCCTATGAACGAACTCTGTATTAGAGGTTCCTCCCGCCCGGTATAAGTGTGAATTGAAACCGAGTAACCATTTCGCTATTTCCAACATTATAGTGGAGGCCCAACCACCCAGCCCTGCTGTGTTTGTTTCTTCGGCGAAGGGTAGCCCTTGTTCGTTCTTCTGGTGCCTGCGATTGTTTTTCTGGTAAAATAGGGATAGCCGGCCAATCTATATTAGCAAAATATGTGCCTTCAACCCTGTATCGTGGGTGGGGTTCCACCTTTTTTTTTGAATAACTAAAACCCGTGAAACTCTTACTTTTTCATTTCGATACTAGAAGTGCCAGGATCAATAAAAAGCTTAAAGCCGCCCGCCGCCCCTAAATCCATAAACCGTGTAACACCCCCCTTACGTCTTGCGTCCACCGGGTTTTGACGTTTTCTGGCGGCGAGTCTATGTCCATGCATATCGTCTGAGTTGCATCTCTGCACGAAGCAAACAAACTGGTGGGTGTAGTCCAGGGTTTTTTATAAATCTCAACCGAGATTTTGGATTTTCGCGAACCTTTTTTACATCTTCGAATAATTCCTTTCCCCCTCCTGGCTGGCAAAACCCAAAAGCTTTTATCAACAAATCCATAAGCTTCTTTTATTAGAGGAAGACAGTCAGGCCCTTCGTGATCCAATAACAAATCAGGATATTACAGATTTGTTTTCAATTTCATGTTATGCAGAATTTTTCGCATATCTATGCTATACGCTGCGAAGCAAACATCTTCTGTAAACATAGGCATTGTATCTAAGGTCGGGGTAATTTTAGGACTTTTAGCCATCGTGAAGGTTTTCCCACCATTCGTCAAACTCAGACCTCCATAGTTAGTTGGATTTCTTTCTGGAGATACAGTATCTAAGTATTTGGGTGTTTTTACTTCTGATATATGGAAAATCCAATATATCGAATTTCTTCATTTGGTGCAAGAGATCCCCGGGCTCCTCCTTATTTATAAGGTGTTGTATCGATCAAACCCATTATTACTTTTTCGAAGCGAGCTGGGTTGGAAAACACCGAAATCCTAATATTGCCACTGGTTGCTCCTCTAGGAACATATTTATTGACATGCCTGGGAACAAGGTCGATTCTTTTTTATCCTCAAAAGTTATGTTAAATCGTTGCTCAATGATTTTTAAGTTGTTCAAAAAATGGCTCAAATGTTTGCGTTTTGATTGTACAACGAACTAATCGGTATTACACCATAAAAGATCATCAGGCACCATTTCTTCGGTCAAAACTTCTAGCATAATAAGTTGCCCGCAAACACTTCGATGTAAGCTAGGTTCGTGAGGGGCAGCGGAGTATATAGAATTGGTTCGATCAGAAATACCATTTGAAACAATTTTGAAACTCAAAGCCCCAGGTTCGTTGTTTTCTTCGAGCTTTAGCCCATGTTTTATAAACTGGTCTAACATATTCAGAAACTCTGGGAATCTCCTTCGGACGGACCCTTTGTTTACTAAAGCATGAAAGATCGTAGGATAGCACGAGCTAATATCACAGTAAATAAGGGTTTGCTCTTTATTACTGTGAGGAAAAAGTCGGTGGAATGGATTCCTCGGCAAGGTCGTATTTTTGATGGTTATTTGTGGTATATCCGTCAAGTGGTCCATGAATGACTCTAATTCCTGGAACTTACAAAAAAAATCGGTATGCATTTCCCCGCCTATAACAGTATAGCAATAGCCATGTCTTTCCAATTGTAAGATTTCTCAGATCTGTTCTAGCCTTTCAGAATACCCCGCCGGATTCCTGCTTACAAACATGCTCTGCCAATCGTTGCCGGGTAGGAACTGCTCAGATAAGTAATAATTGGAACAAGCTTTCGAAGCAAGAAAGAGTCATACCGGCCGGGGCTACACCCATCTTCCCTATTTTCGCAATGTAATTGGCAATTGGACTCGGCGGCCACGATCCAGTAGACGAAATAAGTCTTTCTCTTCAATAGCATTGCGAAAGTCCACAGGCATTGACGTTATTGGCATACCGAAGTAAGCAGCAAATTTGTTCGGACGAAAAAGTAACTAGCTTATCACCATTCCACGTGGTTGGTTATCCATTCTTCTGCGATTCTAGAGGCATCAATCGTACATACTTTTGACCACCAGGCCCGGGCTAAAACTAAAATAATGCGTTATACCTTTTTGACAGCCGCCCAGTATTTCGCTATTGGAGGTATAAATCGTTCCCAGGTAAACAGTAGATAAACATTTTAACAAAGCTTTTACCCGCTATACTTGTCTTATAACCCACCAGCTTTATTTTATTTTGAACCAAAACGGTGGCCTCTAATTGATTCTGCATCTTTTCCATACTTTCTTCATCACGTTTAAAGGTTTCTAAGGTATACCTTTTCTTACTTACGCCAACCGAAAAATAATTACAGGAGCACTCGATATCGAAATAGCGGTCGCAAGGATCGAATGATGACATTCTAGAGATAGGAAGTTCGCCAGTCCCGAATTCTTCGTTCTCATTCTTCTCATATGTAAACTGAAAGCATTCGTGGCTTCAGCTACTGGCTCTGGCGCAGCGGCTGAAATCACTGGTTTAGGTGTGGCTCCTCTTCAGATGTGGTTCCTGGTTTTTCAGATGTTGTGATTCCTGGTTCTGTGGCTCCTGGTTCCAAGAACTTGACATCTGGAGTATAATGAAACAGAATAGACATGGCGTACCTTTTTAATTCGATTTGGGTAGCGTGAATTTCTATAAAAATATCCGGCTCATAACTATTATGTTTGACAAATATCTTACTTTTCAAGTGCAGCAGCTCCAGGTGCTTTGGATAAGATCGAGCTGGTCAATTTATAAACCAATTTTTCTTTCTGATTCGAGACGATACAACCATGTATATTTGGATTCCTTATATATGATTAATCCGATTCTGATTCCCTATTTTGGCAAGTGCAACGGCCCTTCGGGCGGCGGCCCCCCCTGCTCTGGGATAGTCTGGTGCCCTGGGTCCTTCTTCCAAGGGCCCGCCCGAAGGGCCGCCGATTTCCGCGGACTGCCGGCCTGCTGCTTGTTGACCACCTCTAAGGCGGCCCCCGGTAAGGAGCCGAAGGGGTAACACTATAGTACATAGGCCGCCGCGACGCGCCTGCCGCTTATGCGCTTTGCTATCCGGCGATTCGGTTAGTCGAATTAGCAAACCCGATAATAACAGAGCATACCGTCTAAGTCAGGGAGCTACTACGCACCTCAAAAAAAAACGTCATCGTAGGTATTGTTATACGTGTGTGTGGAGACGTTTTTTAAGATTTGCGAAGCAAATAGTCATCGTCGAGCACCTCCTCCCAAGTCGCCTTCTTTCGAAGAAGTTTAGCTAAACAATCTATCTCGAGTATATACATCATCTCTTATTCGTACTCCTTCTATAAATATCCCCCCAGCTTTCCCTGTCTTAGTAACTGAAAACTTTTCTTCCAATCCATGCCCGTATACCTTCCTCTCCTTCCGCTACGCGCCTCTGGGACGGTTCACCCGAGTTTTCAAAGATAAAGATATAATAGATACATAAAATAGAACATTGTCATCAAATATACAAATAGAAGGGGGAGTGCCAAACACAGGAAGGGGGGGGGGGGGGGGGGGGGTAGGCGCCAGCCTAACCCGCCGAAAAGGAGGGCCTGGCTCGGTCAAGTCCCTAACTACAACTTTCGGGGCGGGCTCCGCCCTATAGGGACTAGGTCTGTATAGGGCGGATCGGTGCTTAAGTTGCACAAATTGCTAAGACGTCTAAATGCTTTCCTTGATAGCTGGAAGTTCTTCAAGAGTATGAAATGCCGGAGGGCTCGGGACCATCCATTCAAGTGTCGTTGAATTCTGTTCAACAGCCCAAGGACTTGGGGCACACTTGTTTTCACTAGTTGAAGTAGGAAAAACCACTACAAAGGAACGAAAAATCCCTACTACAGAAACGTATGAGCCAAAACTACTAAAGGCATTCCACCCAGCGTAAGCATCTGGATAATCAGGAATGCGACGTGGCATACCTGCAAGCGGTTTTTTCCTTATTTATCAAATGTTAATGGATTGTGACTCAATATTTTTCCCTTGTAAACTTCATCTGGAATTAGTCTTTCAGACGTTTCAGTGTGTTTAAATCCCAATGCTGAATCAGTTCTTTTATTGGTATTAAGAACTGGTTCATAAAGATCGAAATAGTACTGTTCTCGAGCTAAATAATCCTTTTTAGTAATAGTACCTGCTGAACCACATAACTCAATAATAACTAAACTAAAATTGTCATGACCATATTTCCAAATAGAATTATAAATATATCTGTTATCAGATAATTTAGAAGGGTGATGATAGTATTCAGCAAGTCTATCGCTTAATTTATAACCACTACTTACATATCGTTTACCATTAACTTGACTGAATTATGCCAAAGATAGATAGATTATTCCAGTTTCCGTTAGATAATCAGAAACGATTTGCTCTCCATTCAACCAAGCGTTATCATATACTGAAAGTGGTTTCCCCGGTAAATTATCAATAATTAATGGGTGATTAATCGACGAGAATTTATGATCTAATTTGACTGTAATTAGTCCGTCAGAATTAGCAATGGAATTATTTCCAGAGCCTTTTGGCTCTTCCGAATTACCATTAGACCCACCCGGACTGATCGCCAGTTTCAAATCCTTTTCGGTTTAACATTGGATAATCATAAGGACTCTCGAATGTACTATAATTTACGCCCGAGTTAAGGTTATCTTGAATAGTATATCCTCCTATTAGCAGCGAGTTACCATTTCAAGAGTCTACTACTAATTCTTCCTTTCTGCCTCAAAAGGCAAACTAGTCCAATGATAAATAAGGAATATCCTTGATATTTCTAACGAGGCCGGACTATATCTTCACCCTAATTAGGGGCATCACGTGTAGTCTCTGAGGATCCTACTTGTCGGCGTTGAGATTAGACTTTGGTTTCCTGCTGATTGTCCAATCCCTGAGATGGTTACTGCTCGAAGTGAGTACCAAGGGCTCTAAGGAATTTCCAGCGTATAGTGATGTTTCACCCCAAATTCTACTTTGGAAGTGGGCCTAACATTGACCTAGGAAATGCATAGGAAAGGGAGTCGGATTCACACCGAAGAAAGTAATCCAAGAATGAATTTGACCTAAAGTCTCTGGGTATTGAGGACCAGTTATTTTACCTATCCAGTAATGGAATCCCGCAAATAGAGCAAAAACGGCTCCCATAGAAAGAACGTAATGGGAATGTGCAACCACGTAGTAAGTCAACTTTACCTAGATATTTTCATATCTACCTGGACTATATCATCGCTCCGTCGATCCTACCATTGACCAACAGATGCGTTTGGCCTATAGTCTCTGAGAATCCTACTCCCCATAAAGCGCAAAAGCCGTAGGGCCCCCGAAGGGTGGTCCGTCCGAAGGAGGCGGCTTCTTTGGCTTGTAAGGGCCGCCTCTCCTGTTGGTCTCGGGCCCGGAAATCGTAAATTTTCGGAACGTCCGCCCTTTTTTTGTCTAACAGTGCCCCGACCTGTCGGACAGTCTCACGCCCTACGGCCCTTTTTTTTGAGTTCGGTTTCCGGCGGATTGTCCATTTCAGCAGATTTTGGATCTACGTCATACTTAGGATTATTACTGAAGCCCGGGCCGTAGGCCGCGGCGGCGCAGCTAAGGCCCGGAAAACGTAAAGCCAGAAACTTCACAGTATCTGCCCTTTTCTTTGTCTGGTTCTTTCCCCTCCCCTGTCGGACAGTCCCCCGCCCTACGCGCGAAACGTTACGGCCTCCGGCCCGTAAATCGTCGAGCCGTCCGTAGGTACGAAGGGCGGGCCGCCGAAGACCAGAAATGGCTTGTAGATCCCCGCGCACGATATTTGGCCAGCGCTACGCGCGTAGCGCATAAACTTAACAGTTTATCGCCCGCAGGTATCTCCTCCCCGATAGGTTATAGGCCCCCCGGCGGAGGCCATAGGCGGCCCGGAGTGCGTAAAGGGCGGCGGCTTTACTACTTACGGGTTCACGTTTCCTGGGCGCCGCCTTTGGCGCCGGAGCGCAAAAAAATATATTTTTTTTGCTTGCTTCTTCTCTCGACCTTTATTCGCTCGCGAATGAAGTGAAAGGCCTCTAGTACTCAAGTCTTTAGGAATTTCCCGCATACAGCCAAATTTAGCCATGACACTTTTGCACGGGCTAAAGCCCCTTCTTGTTTTTATAAAAAGCCGATATGAATCTATGAAATTGGAACAACTTCTCTCCACCTGAACTAATAATGTCATCACGACTGAAGAAGTCTATAACTCTTGCTAAAGAATTACGATTATAGGTCCCTATTAAATAGATAGGTTTCCCATTTTTAACAGCGATTAATCTAACTTGATTAGGTAGACTAAATTTGGTTTTTACACCCTCCAGAACATAATGATCGGAAGCTTGAGATATACTGAATGAATGTGAACCATTCAATCCAATACGGAAACAACCTTCAGCAGTTGTAAAACCTACAAACCAATTATCGAAATAAGATAGGTTAGTTAACTCTAATGGAGTTAACTTTCTGAATACAGGTTCTAAGAAATGCTTCATAAACTGATACTCTTTTAAGGAAATTCTATTTAGAAAGCAGAATCGCAGAAATGAATAACGAGTATAAGCATTAGTAGTTACTAAAGGATGATCTGTTAATATACCTGAAACTACCTCTATTTCAGTTTCGTGATCTATTTGTAAAAAAACATATTTTTCTTGGATATATACCCGACCTATATTTAGAACTTTCGATAATTGCTTCAACATAAGATGGTTGCCTCCTGTATATTTCAATCTAATAATAATCCTAAATTGTAATATTGTCTCTCTTCGATGATTAACTCGAATCGAGCCGTCACCGTCAATAAGACCTACAAAAAATTGTTTCATAGCTTCTGTATAATTGACATTCCGCTTGGGGTGAGGTTCGAAGAAAGCGGTAATAGTGCGTAATAGTTTATCATGTAGAGCAATATCTAGCCCAGAATTGGCCGATACTATTCCAGTAAGCCCCCCTACCGTGAACGAAGATATGAACCCTACAGCGAATAACATGGGTGTTTTGTATTGTATTGACCCCCCCCACATGGTTGCAATCCAACTAGAAATCTTTATTCCAGTAGGCACAGCTATAATCATGGTAGCCGCGGTGAAGTAAGCACGTGTATCAACGTCTAACCCTACAGTAAGCATGTGATGAGCCCATACAATAAATCCAAGAACTCCAATACTGATCATGGCGTACACCATGCCTAGATAACCGGATACGGGTTTTCTCGAAAAGGTAGAGACGATATGACTAATGATACCAAATCCTGGCGGAATTAGAATATAAACCTCAGGATGCTGATGGACTATATCTTCACCCCCAATCGATTGAAACAATTGAATAAAATGAAACAATTTGTTTTGTTTAGCTGGATCTGGATGATCACCTCTCTCCAGATATCTTAAAGAACGCTCGAATCCTTTTCTTGCCTAACAATGCCCCGGCCCTTTCGATTTAGCTATCCCATAAGGGTTGCGTAATGGATAAACGTATGAATAAGAAATCATTAGCTTTAGCTAAGTCATACCTGAATACCACAAAATCCATCCATCCCGGCTTTATCATAATAGATAGATCCACCCCCCCCCATATTGTGGCTATATCTTTCAGTATCTTTTTATCTTTCTGACCTATACCCGAACTAGGTTGGAAGTTTATTCGGTTAATGTTGAAACGGCCATCTCCAAATCCTGAAACCCAAGCGTTCTCTACCGTTAGAGGTTTTGGTTCAATAGATTCTATTATCATAGCACAACAGACTCTTTGCATTTGTTTCCGCTTGCTCATTGCTCTTACTTTTCCATCCACCGAATCAACCAATCTTTCTATAGCCGATCCATTATGCAATTCCCAACGAAAGCTGCTGAAGTGCCTCCGATGGACCGAATAAAGATTATTTTTTCTGGGTGCCCTAATTTTTGAAAAGTATAGGGTTTGTACTTCTTCTGTATGCATTGCTACTTCTTCACAGCTTGTATATCCAGCCTTTGAAATGGAAAAACCTCCATCCCAGCTAACCAATTTCATTTATACTCATCATTTCTTGTTTCAATGGGAGATGCGCTGCGTGTAGTCTCTGAGGATCCTTCACCTGTTTGTAAAGTCAAAATATTTGTTTCATTCATTTACATTTTCCTTCTTTTTTGAAGTTTCCTGCTGATTGTGCATTGCCTATAGAACCGAAAATCCGATTCAGATCTATATATAAGCTTTTCACAGGTTCGGGCGTGAAAAAATCTATTTTTTTGCGCACTTATGAACCGAGTACTTAGTGGCATTTAGCCTTTCCAGCAAATAGCGGCATTATTCAATTTGGGATTGCTCCCAAATGCGGCCATCCCGTGGTTCTTTTTCGACCGAAGAACCGGAAAAGATGCTGGTATGAAATGGGATCCCCGCCACCGGCAGGATCAAAAAAGGTTGTATTAAAGTTTCTATCAGTTAGTAACATGGTAATTGCCCTTTTTTTGTGTGTTTCTTTCTCTCCAGTTTTTTCTTCCCCCTCTTGTCTGACAGTCCCGGGCTCTTGTTGGACAGTATTTTGGTTTTGTGGTGTCCGACAAGACAAAGTTCGGGGCCCTGTCTGACAAAAAAAGTGCTTACACCGGAAACTAATATTTTTTTTTAATGCCCGGCGCGGTTTTGGACTATATCTTCATCTCTTTCTATTCATACCTGCTTCGGTGCGCACAATCTCAGCAGACCCCGCCGCATTGGTTAGATGTGCTTTGTGTAAGATCATGCCATAGATGCATCGCCAGTTACAATCCGCCGGCCGCGGCTTTTGCCCGGGGAAAGAAAGGCATCAGAGTAAGCAACCACATGGGCGTTGCCTGCCACGCCGCATGTGCAACTATGCCGCCAATTTCTTTCCTCTAAAAGCACTCACCTCGGAATCGCTTGTGCCCCACCCCAATTTGTTTGCCCAAGCGTCGGTCTAGTATCTATTTTCGTTTGTTTCTGCAGCTGACTCCACTCTAGCTCAAACGAAATGGGAACGCGCCGATATCTACTGGATATGGTGGTTCGAACCCGAAAGCTACCATCATCTCCCTCGGCAGAACCGCCGCAAAGCCAAGCATTGGAAAACAAAGCGCTCGGACGGATCCTGCAGCAGAAAATAGAGCGTTGTGTCATATGCGTGCAACCAATCCATCAATCTGTGAAGTGTTTCGTGTTTGGAAGTACGCATAAAGCCATTGATTTCATGAATCGGGCTATACCATCTAACGCGTTGATAAAGAGCACGAAAGCGCCGTTTTCTGTTTTGGTCCGAACCGACGAGCCTGAGCCCAGAAGCGCACGCAGCGGCCCGAACAATTTATTTGTTAGGCAGCGCGCGCCAGGGAGGGTTTGTTTGTCTCGAAAACTGATTCAAATGGGGGGTTCGATTTGCATAAGGTATGACCATGCAGCCATCACTCTCAATCGAGCCGGCACCAAACTAATGTTTGGGTGGCAAAGAAAGGCACGGAAGGGGTTTTGTTTTGGCCAGAGATGTTTGGCGTATAGTCTCTGAGGGGGAACCGTCATGGTTCGTTCCCTGCTGATTGTCCTTGCAGAGTTTCCAGCATATAGTCAAATTCGACCAAGGCATCGCTACCTCATCAGGCGCAAATACACCTGCCAATACTGGAAGGGGTAATAAAAGTGGGAAAGCTGTAACTGGGACAGACCACACAAATAGAGGTAATCTATGCATGGTCAATCCAGGGCCCCTCATATTGAAGATAGATAGGGTCAGTCGATGCTGCCCTCCGAACCATACGTGACAATTTATCGTCATACGGCTCTCCCTCAGAAAACTTAAATTGCTGAGTTTATTGTATCAAGTCTATCTCTATAATAGATGGGTTACTTTATGGCCAAGCTCGGGGCTTAACCGGGTTTACTAATAGGATGATATTATCTGAATTTCCTCCCTATTGAGCTCCCCCGGATAAGCTTGGTGGTGAGCTCCACATAATGGAATCTGTTCTCGTTCGTACGCCCCTAACCATTCCTGGTAAGTTGCCTTATTTATTCCAATTTTGGCTCGAACGTCTCGAACAGCCCTTACGTGAAGCATCGCCACGTTTTTATCACCACAGATGGCGCAAACCTGCCGCCCTAACCCAGACTTGTAAAGTTTCCCAGCCCAAGAAACCTGGATAACCGAATCTGGAGTGGCCATTGATTGGACTCTCCATTTTGCAATGGTGTAGAACCAGTTATTTGGAATGTTCAGGCTGCTCTTGGTATTCGGGCACAGAAAATAAATGAGCTCTCTTGCCTTTTTCGGAGCTTCCACCCCAGAGCTAAGGTTAGAGCGCATGAGGTAACTAGGAACCATATCACTCTTTGCAGATTTCCCCCATTACCCGCAAAAGAGTAATAGTTAAGCAGTCCTCTAATCTTATGATTGTAAAAAGCCAGGATATCAGAGTGCGATAGTTCCACTAGTCCTCTCATTGCAGTTGGGTACATTATAGCCATATGGTTTTTTTTCCAAGAATCCCCCTGCCTTTAATTCGAACAGCAAGTCTTTGATGGGAGCAAACATCATCGTTCGGGTCTGACCTCTCCGTGTGATATTGGTGGAACCTTTGATTGTGTAGAATGGCCTTCCTTCTGGGGTGGGGCTTTCTTGCATTTAGCCCCTACAAAGAAGAAAAGGCCATTCGCTACTCAAATGTGTGGTGAGGGTCTTATCCACATTTAGCTCTGGACCGCACGCTTGTTCAAGGAAGCTCTTGATCTCCGCTCTTATTTTCTCGGCCCCATTTCTGGTGCCGTAGATAAGAACTGCGAAATCGTCGGCGTATCTTATGTAACTTAATCGTCGGAAATTAGGATCAATCACATCATATTTAGGATTTCTCCTCATTTCCATCAGCATAGCTTTTCGAACCGCTGGATTACTAGAATATTTTATTTTCTTACGGAAGAACCTGTAGGTGGGATTTTCACGCCGCCCATTAATCCCTTTCTCGAATCTGTTTTACATACTGAGCATGAATTGATCCAGTTCGTGCAAAACTATGTTACATAGGAGTGGACTCAAAACACTACCTGTACCCGAATGCGAATGGATGACCTTGCCGTTTTCTAGCTCGATGTAAGCTGCTCTCGGGGTTTTCATAACCAGCTCTAGGGTCCGTTGACATTCCAGCAAGGCCGTCAGCCTTTTCATGATGGTGGAGTACGGTATCTCGTCGAAGCCGTTAGATATATCCCCTTGAATAACCCATGAATGGTAACTGATCAAATGGATAAAGCGGAGGGCAGAGTAACATGATCTACCCGGTCTGCTCCGTGAGAGCTGTCTAGAAATCGTTCCTCCCATATGGCTCGACCAATTGGAGTGCTGCACTATCCTTTCTCTCGGAGAGGCAATAACATCTCCCGTTGGTTGAGCACTACGTGCCTCTCCCTAAGGTTTGGTGTCCCGTCAGTTTCGTTTTTTTTTCTGCGAGTTTTTCTTCCTTGTCTGACAGTCCCGGGCCCTTGTTGGACAGTATTTTGGTTTTGTGGTGTCTGACAAACCAAAGTCCGGGGCCCTGTCTGACAGTCCGGCTTTGGGGTCGAACCCAGGGCGGCCTTTTCTCTTTTCTAGCGGGCTTAGGTACAAGTACTCTTCGGGTTCAATTTGGATCTGACCCTTGCTTATACGTTCCGCTTCCGGTCTAGCCCATCTAAGGTTTGACCATCCGATCCCGGAGTCATATTGCCAATCCTACCTTTGATACTCCCATAGCAGTGAACCAGAAACATTGGGTCCGATATAATTCTTATAAGTCCATTATAGCGTCCCTGGTTAGCTTTACAATTGTTTACCACTTTCTTAGCATATGTACTGGCGTCGCTCTGCCAACAATTCTTTTGGGTGGGCTGGCGAGAGGATTTGCCCGAGACATTTGAAGAACTATGGATCGTGTTCTGACTAGTCGCCTTCGTGGCCTGGCTGGGTTGGCTTCCCCTCCCCTCACTACTACGGGACCTCTGAGCCCGCGCATCGTCTGTTGGACGATGTGAAGCGGTTACTTCCCGTGGTTGCTCTACTTTCGCGTTTTCGCCCCGACCATCCCCAGGGCACCTAGTGGTGTAAGGTCCTTGCGCACTTGCTCGATTGCTCAAGTCAGTTCCTATGCTGGAATTACTTGTGACTGTCCGACAGCCCTGACCGCTAACAGCATCAGTCGAAGCTTTCGCCCAGCTGGATCCCTGGGTTACTCCGCCACACACATACCGACGTATTCTGCTTGGGATATGTAGCCCCTTCTCAGGCAGTGAGTGCGTATCAAGTTGGTTAACCTAACTTTGACCACCCCAGCTAGGAGACACCACCAAGAAGGGCAGTCCCCTTTGGCGTCCCCTCCGACCAACTGCTCGCAAACATGATGGATTATTAGCCCAAGATGCCGCATTGGCCTGCTGCACGTATTTCCCCATGGAAGTCAGACATACGCGCAGGAATATGGGTATTCCTAACCGAAAACGAGCCCCGCACGGCGCACTTGTTATAAAATTAATAGAACCTAAAATAGAGGAAACACCTGATAAATGAGGGCTAAAAATTGCTAAATCAACAGATCCTCCGGAATGACTGGTTATACCACTCAAGGGTGGATAGCATATGTGTTGGATAACCTCAGCGTTGTGATTGCTTAACGTTATACGCCATATATCTCTATATGGATCGGACTATACCTTTATCTATCACCTTGCCATGAAGCCTTTGGAGAATACTTCGGATCTGCTCGAGCTTTTCTCGATCCTTCTTGTAGTAGACGGCTTTCAACCAGAGCTTCAGCTCCAATGATTTCATACCTTCGAATCGGCCTTGGAAGAGTTGGCTTATGCCAAGCACAGCCCTACTGTGAGTAGTCTCTAATCGATAGAAGTGTGGCCTTTCGATGATCTGAGTAGGTATGTGTAGCCTACGTCTTATAGCCTCTAATAAAAGCCTGTCTAACTTTTGAGTTGAGCCAAACGCAATAGAGATCCGTTGTTTGCCGTCTCTATTATACAAAAAGAAGGATCCTTCTGCCTCGATAAAGCCAGTAAGCCGATCGATGTGAACAGCCATATTCGCCGTCCAAACGGGATTGACATATGTCTCCGGGAGAATAGCACTCCGCAATTGCTCACAAATGGAATACTTGTGCTCTGTCAATAACTTTGGATCTTTCAAGATCCGATGGGCTCGACGAAGCCTCTGGTGATGGAATTGCTTGCTTGTTAGGCATGGGTATTGATCAAAGATAGGAAATATTATCTTTGCTAGCTCCCCTTTATCCCGGATCCGATACACTCCTATGGTCTTATGCACATTAACGGACCCTGCACCAAGTATCTCCTTGATGTAATACAAGATCCGTAGATTGTACTTGCCTTGAGCAATGGGGAAGTTAAGGTTGTACTTGCCGTTTCGAAGCACAATGCTGAAGCAGCCATCTCCGTCTGTCGTACCAACAAGCCATCTGCAAGATGATAGATATTCTGCGTTGAGTCTCTGATGGGGGGTCCCCCCCAGGCGGGTTGTCCCCTTGTAGAAAAGGTTTTTGCTTTTGGTCTTAATTGAAAAGGCCTGCGGCCTGACTGAGCACTTTTCTCTGTAGTGAGGATGTTCCCGCATCGAGCAGAAATATTGTTCCCTATGTCTCCACAGGGTACGGCCTCTTTTTTGACCGTCCACCCCGAACCGCACATGGAAGCTCCTTATGTAAGAGTCTAATCGGCATTTAGCCAGTACAGATTTGGAAAGCTAAAATCTTTTCAGTAGTCATAGTAGCTTCCAAAGCTATTCCTTTTTGGGTACCCGACGCGCTCTTGTGAAGTTTGCTTTTACGCAAAAAGCAAACGCGTGACCGGAAGTCGAGATGTTTGGGGAACCCTTAGAAAATAAGTCTCTAACAGGTTTCTCGATTCCGGGCTAGTGCCATAAACACGGAAAACCGGTGGGTGCTCACGGGTTTCAAACTCCGGGATGGTGCAGCGCATTGCCCAAGCAATGGTTGTCATAACATGTTGCAACAAAGCGGCGAGATCTGATACGCCGCCTTTCGCACTTTCTTTGTGCGGGACAAAACCGTATATGCATGTGAATGCAACAGCTTTTTCTTCACTGATGTCGTACCGAACAGCGAAATGGCGGCGGCCATCCGCCTCCCTCGAACATCCCCCCCGAAAACCATCCATTGGACAAGATGGGGCGCTGTTTATCGATCTCTAATAGAGGTCGCGGAGTACCCGTTCAATCATACGGCTCCAATTTTTGGGGTGCGCGCCTCTTGCCGCCGTTGATGCGGCGGGTGACTATTTCGAATACTGCAGGCATATTGTGCACCCGATCCATCTGCCTAAGTGGTTAACATCGTATAACACGGTACCTCCTCCTTGCGCGAAGCTTTGGAACGAAGGGCTCTCACCAACCACAACGGGACACAATCTTTACGTTGGGCCCCCCCACAGCCCCTATCTTCAGGAGTTAGAACCCCTTTTGTTAAACCAGCCAAATAAGCATCGAGCTTATCGCCTGGTGCCTGATATTTGGACTCTTTTGTTTGGAGTTTCTTGGACTATTTCTTTAAGCTGGAAGCTCGCTCCACGTATAGTCTCTGAGGGGGTATTTTCTACTTCCCTGCTGATTGTCCAGAGGATTTCCAGCATATAGTGAAGTTTTTGGGGTGGGCTGCGGCCGGCGGCTTTAGCAACCCACCTCTACTAAGGCTGAGCTTGGAAGAAGTAACAATGACGGTGGCAAAAGCCGAAATGAAATATTATTTAATCTAGGGGATGCCATATCCGGACTTCCTATAAGAATGGGAACGAACCAATTACCAGAACCACCTATCATCGCCGGCATAACCATAAAGAAGATCATTAAAGAGGCGTGAGCTGTTATTAACAGTAGGGGGTCAGTCGGGTCTTTCAACATAGCTGCCCCCAGAACCGTACGTGAGGCTTTCACCTCAAACGGCTCGCAACTCCGGTCTCCACTTATTGCTACGAACTTTCAATCTTACAATTGAACATCTCTCCATGGATCGTGTACAGAGACAGTGCTAACATTTCCAACTCAGATAACTGGCCGTTGTTATACGCACTGTGATGGTGAGAAGGAAGGGGATCTGCTTTCGTTTCAAGGCGCCCTTCCACTCAGAATAAGCGGAAGTTACGTATCGGATCCTGGCCTTAACGTCTTTGACATAACGGATATGATGCGTCCCGACTTTCGTTGATCCGGAGCACTCTAAAAAGAGCGGCTTGGGTCGACCTCCAGCTAATATCAATAACCTGCTCAGCCCGGGCGATCGGATCGGAATTGTATAGGTGTATGGCTTTGTTTGTACGCACCTGGTCAAAATAGACTCATACCCGTAGCGGGACAGGCAAGGCACTTACCAAAGCGGTGAAAAGTCTTACTAGCTGTCTTCGGTTTGTATTTCGAAGCGAGAGTTAGGGCACGGGACATATGCAACACATGTACAATCTGATTAAGACTACTGCGATTCGACGCGAACGAGTAGTAATTCAAGGTTCCCCGGACTTTCTGATTGTAGAATTCTAAAATGTCTGCATGAGCCCATGGGGTTAGATTACTCCTTGCCGTGGGTACATGTTTCCCCATTTCATTCCGTTTTACAAAACCTTTCTCTTCTAACTTGTAAAAAAGTTTCGTAATGGGGGCACGAACCCGGAGACGTTCTGTTGAACGCTGCTCAATTGTCTTGCCTCTTACCGTGCGCACATGGAAGATCCGATGACTAGACCGGGTGCGTTTGCAGTATGCACCTAAGAAATGGAATCCCTCGCTTGCAAGGTGTAAGACCATGGTTTTCCCCAAACTAAGCTCTAACCCAAGACTTCGGTGCATAAAGTTTTGTAACGACGCTTGAATTACGAAAGTTTCTAACCGAGTTCCGCTTACTAAAATGGCAAAGTCATCGGCATATCGTACATATAAAATTCTTCGAAAGTAAGGGTCCAAGGGGTCTTTCGACGGGATTAATCCGCGCTTAATCAGGAGAGATCTATCCTGTCTGTTCGCATTCATACGACGAGTTAATTTGTACTCTGGGTTAAGTCTTCTACTTTTGCCCTTGCTAAATCGATCACGAAGTTTCATCACAAATTCGTCGAGGTGATGTGGTATGATGTTGCAGAGTAGCGGACTCAGCACCGAGCCCTGCAAAGTGCCTTCGTTTAAACCTATGACCTGACCGGAAGTAGGATCCTTGTAACCCGCACGGAGAGCCCTTTGGAGTAATTCGAGCGTACGATGACACTTTACCTTTTGCGAAATTTTGTGAAGGATCACTTTATGAGGTGTCGAATCAAAAAACTTTCGAATGTTTCCCTTCACAACCCAGGGATAGTGACCTCCCCCTAAGCAGAGCCTCTTTGATGCTGTGTGACAGCCTCGGTGGGGACGAAATCCGTGCGAGCAATCTAGAGAAATAGGTTCATAGATGGCCTCAAGCACAAGCTGTAAGGCCTTTTGTACGATCCTTTCCCCGTAGCACTTCTTTTGTGGGTTGATGCCCAGGGGCCGCCGCCGCTTCTCCCTTTTGCCGGCGGGCTTTGTAATTCCTCGCGCGGGCGAGAACTCAAACAGGCCCTTCTTAAGTTTCTCACCCACTTGTACAAACCATTCTGGACCATCCGAAGTTTTCGCATCAGACCCGGGGGTCCCTGGCTTACCTCGGATGGATTCATAGCACAAGGCCAAAAATGTAGGGTCTGATATGACATGAATCAGCCCATTGTATCTATTGTCCGGGCCTAAATAAGCTTGAATCTGTTCCGAAACGGACATACGGACACGGTCGGACCAGTCAGCTTTGGGAGCTGAGCTAGCGGAGCCGTTGGAACGAGACGATGTTTCGTTATCCGAGACCTCCGGGATAGAACGGTACGATCGAGAGCTAGGCTCCTTAACTGCCGGGCTGGATTGCAAAAATCCGAAGCTATTACGGGCCCTCCGAACCCCACCCCGATCAGGGCGGGTTATTTCCCCGGCTCCTACATAGTCCTTGTCATTCGTGTCCGAAAGACACTTCGATCCTTTCTTCGTAAAGCCAAGAAAGATCTTAGATCCTGAAGGGTTAGGCCCTTGCGCAATTAGCTGATTACTCAGCTGGTATCTGTGTAGAGTGCCCCACATCCTTCCAGGGACTGTGCACACACAATGTATTGTGCGCAGTTCTGACCTCCGTAGAGGCTTACTCGTCGTGCTCTTGCCATAATGTGCTGCTTGAGACAAGAGGTCTACTGTAATACGAGCATTGCGTGTCAAGTCAGTTATCCTGGCCGTACCTTCTGCTCTCTCGGGGCGTCCTAGCGGTGGCAGCCCAGCCGTTCCCCGATTTAAACTTGCTGCTCCCAAGTAAGCCATATTACTATGGCGCCTCCGCAAGTTGAGCCTGTGCCCTAGCTTGTTAGCTAGCCTGGATGGCACAAAGAAGAGTGGATAGCTCTTCTTGTCGGACGATGTATATCCGGGCGCACCATTATAAAGTTGATGATTTCCACCAAGAATTTGATTGCCGGGTTGTGCTAATTCCATACGAATTAGTACTGAAAAGCGTGTACCCATTACTCCAGCAATGGCACCGAAAATTAAATATGGAGTACCTATATCTGTCGAGTAAAGGATTAGCCCTTCTCGTGGAACCGTGCTTGATAGTCTTCCATCACACGGCTCTCCAAGAGCCTACTCTCGATTGGACGTATACACTTGGAATTTTATGGGGCCTACTCCCGATCCAGTTCCCCAAACTACAATTACCTCTTATGCAATTCATCGTAATGATCCGTACACAGAGGTATTTGCTTTCTATTGATGGCAACCTCGAACGCTTCCATTACCGTAACCCTCTTATTCTTTTTGGTCACTACTGTTACCTCCCCCCCCCCCAAAAGATCCAGGTGCCTCTTGCGCACATGGTGCGTTTACACCTTATCTTCGGAGCGCGCCGCCTTCACAGCAGAGCACCGCAATGCACGGGGGGAGCGCCTGAACGTGGCGTAAATACGGTCCAGAGTCCGCATATCAGAGCCACATTGGATGCCCCTCAAGAACATTCTTCCCATCCGTCGAATCTCGTTGGAGCTTAGAAAGCTTATTGTTTTTTTCCCCCCGCCATCCTTTACGACCATATCTATCGATAATGCCCCGATGAGCTTCGTCGCCGATGTCTTATGCTTTCCGGCCATTGTGTGTATCAAGGACCAGCGTAAAAAATAATCCACGTAGTTTCGTACCTTGTAAGAATTGGCACAGCAACGGTAGTAACTCAATAGGTCTCGGGCTACGGAGTTAAACCAAAGCACAATGTCTTCGTCGTTGAGTTGAATCGATCTAACCACACAACGAGGTTTGTTATTCTCCGTAATAAGGCCCCGCGATTTGAGCCTTTTCCTTATCTCCTTTAATGGGGCCAAAATTTGCAGCGCCGCCTCGTATCTTCCCACGTGCTCTCGTCGAGCCTTCTCCCTCTCTTTATCGAAAGGGGTTCGAACTTTACACCCATTGCACCACTTGTCGAGTTTCCTCTCGAGGTTATCCATTGCTTCCCGCGCCGCCTCATTTGGGGCGGCAAAGCCTAGCCTGCTCGCTAAAGCCAAGTGGAAGTTTTTCTGCGAGTCTCGAATGTCGGTTACTAGATCGTTATCGGCTTGCATTTCTCTTAACAAGGCTTTAGCTAACTCCGCCATTTCCGGGGGGGATTTAGGACTCGGGAGTTTTGCCAGCCCCGCAGGGTTCTGCTTCCTCGACAATTTACCCAGCGCCCTAACCAAGGCATCGTGGACCAAGGAGTCTTGGCGTTTGCGTTTTTGTACTTTTAGGGTAGAGATACGGTTCCCAACCCTGCGTCGCTTCTCCATGGCCTTGCCGAATCTCCTTCGAAGTTTCGAGGAGGGCACAACCTTTATCTCCATTCCCATAAATTGAACGCTTTCGGCGCTTATGTGGGATATATTACCTCCGGCGAGTTCCAGGTGCAGCTCCGAATTAACGAACTGCACAATCCTACTCTTGACCGTGACCACCAGTTCCTTGGGTCCGGCAATACCTAGAAGAAAATTGCCCGCATATCGAACGTAAAATGCGCGTGCGGGGTCCTTCCAATCAGTCGGGGACAGTCCGGCGGCCTTTCTACGGACCGTCACTTCCGCCTGCGGGGTCAGCGCTCTGAACGCCTTCGTTCTGGGCGGCGTCCTCGTAGCCGCGTTGACTCTTCGCTTGCGGCGGCTTCGTGAGAGTTCATTAGCCATCTCGGCCACTTCTTGGTCCAATTCGTGCGAGTAAATATTACAAAGTAGAGGGGCGAGGGCCCAAGGGGGACTCGGGGAGAAGACTGATCCGGGGTCTGGAGAACCGCCGCCAACAAGTCCCGCGGTGAACAGTTTATGCACGAGATCCATCCACCTCTGATCTTCTATATCCTTTTGTAAGATGAAGACCAGCTTGTGTCGATCCATGGAATCGAAGCACCTTTTTATGTCAAATTCAGGGAACCACGACGCTCCTGTCCGTTTCGAGCAAATTTGTTCTAACCCCGAGTGACACCCTCTTTCGGGACGGAACCCGTGGGAGATGTCCAAGAATCTAGGTTCGTATATATGTTCCATGACTATTTTCATGGCTTGCTGAACAATCCCGTCGCTCCCAATGGTTAGAGGTGGTCCGCCGAATTCCCTGGGCTTGTTAGGCGTGGGTATCACAATCCTACGTGCGGGTTTGAAGCGAAACTGTTCGCTTCGAAGTAATTCGGCGGTTCTTTCGAACCACGCCGCCCGATCTAGACTTTCCAGGGGCGAAGCCACCACCCGATGAAAGAAGAGGTTTTCCCTCTCCTGGCCTGGTGCCATGTTACCTGTGTGGGACTTAATCCGTTCATAGGCCGCAATCAAGAAGTTCGGGTCCGTGCATATAGAGTAGATGTTTCCAAATTTCCCGGATTTTTCGTTCCGTTCGAGAGTTTCGAGTTTCCGCCTCCAACCACCACCGTCCATATGGACAGCAGGGGTTTCATTACCCGACCGGTTCTCAGTTGAGTCACTATCCCGTCCGCCATTGGCATGGGGTTTACAACTCATCCTGGGGCGTGACCCAGCCCCACCCTCGCCGCCGTCATGCCCAAATCGCGCAGAATGGCTTGTCCTACCTAGCGCATCAGGTGAGCTTGTAGCATCACCGCAGTACGAGCGTTTCGTTCCGGTTCTCAGGGGCGCTCCTTTCCCCCCACAAAGTAAGATATTCGGATGAGAACGGCACTCGTAAGCCGTAGGCGGGAAACCGCCTACGCTCCACAGAAACGGAGGGCGCATTGTTAGTATTTGTTTCCCTAGACTTACCAGACCGTCTACCCCGACGCAGGACATCACTCTCCTACTAACTTTCGGCTGAGTTGCGTGGGGTTTAGCACCAGTCGCCCCGGCGCGGTTTGACCCAGCGATTATAGCATGCATAGCGTCGCACTTGTGGTTCGTGGAAAACAGCCATCTTTGTGCAAAATTGTTCATTTTGGAACCCCATCTTTCAATAATACCATGCTTTGTTGAACTAGTTTTGACTGATGTTTCCGCAATTTGGAAAAGCGAAATTCGTCACAAACTGTTTCGCGAAAACAAGTTACTATCTTCTCCTGTAAACTGATACGAGAATGCTCTTGAATAGCTAACAGTGTTTTTAACTTTTGCTCTATTTGCTGGCACAACACAGACTTCACTGTCTGTTTGCACTTTGGCGCACAGCGCGTAACCATATCATTTATACATGATTCTCCAATCATTTGTGTACTTGAACGCAAGCTTATACTACGTAATTCATGCTGTTTCTTCAATTCGGACAACATAGCTTCTTGATAACTCATCCATTGCTGTAAATCGGAAAGAAGGGCTTCGCTTCTCGCATCAAAAGTAGCTTTTATAGTTTCACCAAATGTTTTTTGACTAAATATAACAAAACACACAAAACTTGAAGCTACAATAACTTCTTCATTATATATTGGGGTTTTTTTTGAACTTAAAACGCTAAAGCTTGAAATTGCAAATATTAATATCTCGCGCATTCGTATTTTTCCTTTCTTTGATTGCAATAAGGATTTCATTATAATAAATCATGGGGGAAAATGTGTCACCACGAAACTCCCTCCGATAAAGGAGTTTAATGGATGAATCAGAACTTATCAATATATATCGTCCTACAGTTTTGTGTACCTGACCCATTATCATTTGCATGCCCGAGGGGGGAAACACAACCTCGGTTTTGTCGGACAGTTTTTTGGGTTTGTGGTGTCCAACAAGTCCCGGCCCAAAGTTTTGTCGGACGGACTGTTTTGTCGTTTCGTCGTGCCCGACGAAACCAAGTCCCCTTTGGGTGCGGAGGTGCGTAAGCACTTTTAGACAGGAGACGGATTTACAACAGGGTCCGGAGACTTCCTTGCCTTTACAGGCACTACGTGCTTCTTTAGCTTTACAGGGTCCGAAGGAGACTGAGAACCTCTTCCCACATAGATCTACCCGAAACACGATCGCTAGCTTGTGATAAACTAATATCTCTCAAAGAACATAAATATTACGTGGAAAATCTCTTTGTTGTCATTTGACGTACTAAATACCAAAGGGAGCGTGTACGAATTGGCACGGATCATACCTATTAAGAAAATACGATACACCCACGAGTATTTTTGAATCCGATTCACTAAATTAAAGACTCATGCCCTGAGATGCAGTTTTGCATTGTAAGAGATCCATCCACGTAAGCACGGGCTGCGCGAAAAGATTGATGGACGGGGGGGCAG